ATCCAGAATGTATAATCTAAATCTAAAAGTGATCAAGTATAGAATTAGGATAGTACTTTTTATATTATATTGTCAAGACCTAAACATAATAACAAACAAACTAAGTACTAGAAATTTCAAAAATGCATTATAGTATTAACAATTCAAATATATACTCACAAAGTATAAAGATAAACTTAAAGCTTATATAAAAAATATAGGCAAACAACTTTAGTTTTAGTAAAGATACTATTCAACAATTTTTTAATTAGTAAATTATAAAGAAAATTTTATACATATCTTTAAATTAAATCAAACAGTTTTGAGGCCTAATCATATTTAGTAAGACTTCTTAATTTTCATTTTTTTATTTAAACAAAAATGATCAAATATAATATAGTAAAAGTCACGTTCTTGATTATAATTTTAAAATTTTAAGCTCCTAGGAGAGTAATAAATTGGATAATAAAAAAGAGAAAATATTAATAGTAGATGACGAAACAAGTATCAGAAGAATTCTAGAAACTAGGTTATCTATGATTGGATACGAAGTCGTAAGTGCATCTGACGGCGAAGAAGCTTTAACTGTATTTAGAAAAGAATATCCTAGTTTAGTTGTTTTAGATGTCATGATGCCTAAATTAGATGGATACGGAGTATGCCAAGAACTAAGAAAAGAATCAGATGTACCAATTATTATACTAACTGCTTTAGGAGATGTATCAGACAAAATTACGGGCCTAGAGCTAGGTGCAGACGATTACGTCGTTAAACCATTTTCTCCAAAAGAATTGGAAGCAAGAATCAGGTCCGTACTTAGAAGAGTAGATAAAATACCTATATGGGCTGGTATTCCCAGCTCAGGAATCATAAATGTTGGACTAATAAGAGTAGACATAAATAAAAAACAAGTATATAAGAACAACATCAGAGTTAGATTAACTGGCATGGAATTTAGTCTATTAGAACTCTTAGTAAGCAAAGCTGGTGAACCCTTTTCTAGATCATCTATACTACAGGAAGTATGGGGCTACACTCCAGAAAGACATGTTGACACTAGAGTAGTAGATGTACACATATCAAGACTAAGGGCTAAACTTGAAGATGATCCTAGCAATCCTGATTTAATAATAACTGCAAGGGGAACAGGCTATCTATTTCAGAGAATTATAGAAACTTCAATATAAAATAGAAAATAATTAATTTAGTGTAAGTAATATTTACGTTTTTCTTATCATCACTTAAAAATTTTTTCAATTATAGTAAAATAATAAAAACAACAATTTTTATCCTCAAGTTTATATACAATTAGATACATTAGATTTTGAAAATTTTCTTGATCATTTAAAGCCTACAGACATCTTTAGCTAACATATAGTTAGTACTGCTACTAAAAAGTATCGACGTAATAGGAAACTTAGAGAACTATATTATAATATCATTAGATCTATAGCTCCATACTAGAATAATTGTATGTATAATAATACTTAACCGTAAAGAAAAGTAAAGTTATACTATTAAAGTTAATATCCGTAAATTATAACTTCACAACTACAGATACTTTTAATAACAACTTATTTACTTAATTAAACTACTTTAGAGACTTAGTTTATGACCATAGCAATTGGACAAGAAAAAAATCGCGGCAAATTTGATCTAATTGATGACTGGGTAAAAAGAGACCGATTTGTATTCGTCGGATGGTCTGGCTTATTATTATTCCCATGTGCTTACTTAGCATTAGGTGGTTGGCTAACAGGTACAACTTTTGTAACTTCTTGGTATACACATGGACTAGCAAGTTCATATTTAGAAGGATGTAACTTTTTAACAGCTGCTGTATCTACACCTGCGAATAGCATGGGACACTCATTACTATTACTTTGGGGTCCCGAAGCACAAGGAGACTTTACACGCTGGTGTCAAATAGGTGGTTTATGGTCATTTATTGCACTCCACGGATCTTTTGGCTTAATAGGTTTTTGCCTAAGACAGTTTGAAATTGCAAGATTAGTTGGTGTTAGACCATATAACGCAATTGCATTTTCAGGACCAATCGCTGTTTTTGTGTCAGTATTTTTAATGTATCCTTTAGGGCAAGCAAGCTGGTTTTTTGCACCTAGTTTCGGGGTCGCAGCTATATTTCGCTTCTTATTATTTTTACAAGGTTTTCATAATTGGACACTAAATCCATTCCACATGATGGGAGTAGCTGGAATATTAGGAGGAGCTTTACTATCAGCAATTCATGGCGCAACAGTACAAAATACAATATTTGAGGATGGCGATGCTGCTGATACGTTTAGAGCTTTCACTCCTACTCAATCAGAAGAGACATATTCAATGGTAACAGCAAATCGCTTTTGGTCACAAATTTTTGGAGTGGCTTTCTCAAATAAACGCTGGCTACATTTCTTCATGCTATTTGTCCCAGTAACAGGACTGTGGACTAGTGCATTTGGTATCGTAGGACTAGCACTAAACTTAAGAGCTTATGACTTTGTATCACAAGAACTAAGAGCAGCTGAAGATCCTGAATTTGAAACATTTTATACTAAAAATATCTTATTAAATGAAGGTATTCGTGCATGGATGGCTGCTCAAGATCAACCTCACGAAAACTTTATATTCCCTGAGGAGGTTTTACCACGTGGAAACGCCCTTTAATAATACGATCGGTGCAGGCGGAAGAGATATCGAATCTACAGGCTTTGCTTGGTGGTCTGGAAATGCAAGATTAATTAACGTATCAGGTAAATTACTTGGCGCGCATGTAGCTCATGCTGGCGTGATGGTATTTTGGACAGGTGCTATGACTTTATTTGAAGTTGCACATTTTGTACCAGAGAAACCATTATATGAACAAGGCTTTATACTAATACCTCATCTAGCAACTTTAGGATGGGGTGTAGGACCTGGAGGAGAAATTAACTACATATATCCTTACTTTACGGTAGGGGTAGTTCACTTAATATCTTCAGCCGTACTTGGATTTGGAGGACTGTACCATTCATTAATAGGTCCAGATACACTAGAAGAATCTTTCCCGTTTTTTGGATACGATTGGAGAGACAAAAACAAAATGACAACCATCTTAGGTATCCATCTAATTCTTTTAGGTATAGGTTCATTCTTGTTGGTAATTAAAGCTCTATTCTTTGGTGGCATATATGACACATGGGCACCCGGAGGAGGTGATGTAAGAATCATTAATAATCCAACTTTAAATCCATCCACAATATTTGGTTACGTACTAAAGTCACCATTTGGAGGTGATGGATGGGTAGTTAGTGTAAACAACATGGAGGACTTAATCGGTGGACATGTATGGATTGGAGTAATATGCATTGCAGGTGGCGTATGGCATGTTCTAACTAAACCGTTCGCATGGGCTAGAAGAGCATTTGTATGGTCAGGAGAAGCATACTTATCATACAGTCTAGGAGCTTTATCAATAATGGGAATAACAGCTTCAAACTTTGTATGGTACAACAATACAGCTTATCCTAGTGAATTTTATGGACCAACTGGACCAGAAGCATCACAAGCTCAAGCTTTTACATTTTTAGTAAGAGACCAAAGACTTGGCGCCAACGTAGCATCTGCACAAGGTCCAACAGGATTAGGAAAATACCTAATGAGATCTCCAAGCGGAGAAATAATTTTTGGTGGAGAAACCATGCGCTTTTGGGATCTAAGAGCTCCTTGGTTAGAACCTTTAAGAGGACCCAATGGACTAGATTTAAACAAAATAAAGAATGATATACAACCTTGGCAGGAAAGAAGAGCGGCTGAATATATGACACATGCACCTTTAGGATCATTAAACTCCGTAGGTGGAGTAGCTACAGAAATTAACTCAGTCAATTATGTATCTCCGAGAAGCTGGTTAACTACGTCTCATTTCTTTTTAGGCTTTTTCTTATTTATTGGCCATCTATGGCATGCAGGAAGAGCAAGAGCTGCCGCTGCTGGATTTGAAAAAGGTATTAATAGAGAAAGTGAAGCCGTACTATCAATGCGTCCTCTAGATTAACAAGTCAAAAAGTATTCTTGATAATTTCTTAAAGTTATTAAGAATATTTTTTTATAACTTAAAAATTTCTAATAAATCAAGAATAGAACAAGAATAAAAAAATTCAATTAAAACAATTAAAACAAAAGCTAGCATTGCTAATCTTCCATTCCAAAGTTCTGCTTCTACAGAAAATCCCCAAACCCATTTATTACTCACAACAAGATTCATAAAAATGATATAATCGATGCAATCACTGAGTAAATAACTATCAAAAACCATAAAGTATATATGCAATTAAATATATATCTAATATCACATCCAATAATTAATAAATTATCTACTGAAATTATTTACTCGACAAGTAAAGACAATTGTATTCACACACACACTTATAGTCAACTTAATCTTTTTTTAATATACGAAGTATTACGTAGATACATAAAAATACAAAATATTTACGTAAAACACCTTAAGTATACGAAAGAAATATGTATATTTTATCCAAAAGAATCATATTTATTTCTAGCCAATATAGAAGAGTATGGTAGTACTATTACAAATATCAAGACAATAATACCTAAAGTACATGTTATACACACGATTTTCAATAGTAAAATCAAAGAATATATACAAAATAGTATTACCAACATAATAAAAAAACAAAAAATCATTATTATAGAAAAATTACTAGATAACTTTTCTATAATACAACTATTAGACTATCTCATAATAGACAATAACATTAATATAGATACAGTTAAAATTGTTTGTATTGCATGCACGAATAACATCTTAGAAATAATAGGTAATAAATATCCATCACTAAAAATATATACTACTAAGATTATTAACCATTGAATTGACTAATACTAATAAGAGTATAATAATAAGCTTAATAAGTAAATAATAATGAATATAATTAGCAATTCGTTCAATTTAGTCTTTACATCAATTGCAAGTTTTTCTGAAATATACTTAATATTAATTCTATTAAAATTGTCTTTAGCCTGGTTTCCAACAGTAAACTGGTATAATGAACCATTCTGTTCATTAAACCGACTAACAGATCCATACTTAAGGCTATTTAGAGGAACTATACCAATGATATTTGGTATGGATATGTCACCTATGTTAGGCATTATTTTTTTACAATGCTTAACTGTAATCTTTAATAATATACGAATAGAATCTATTACATAAAGAACAATGAATAAATTTACTAAAGATACTAAGATTACAAACCAACTATAAACAAGAAAAAAAATGTTAAAAATCAGATTAAAAAGATTTGGACGTAAGAAGCAACCCTGCTACCGAATCATTATCATAGACAGTAGGAAAAGAAGAAACGGCAAAGGCTTGGAAAAAGTTGGTTTTTATAATCCTATAACAAAATATAACAAATTTAACATAGAAAGAATCAAACAAAGATTACAAGAAGGCGCACAAATGACTAAAATTGTAAGCAACATTGTTAATAAAGCTAATTAAACAAATCAACTAAGACATCAACAAGGAGTATTAATTTGCAGAAGTTCACGTTTAAAATTTTATGGCTCGAAAATAACGTTGCGATAGCTATAGATCACGTAATCGGAAAACAATATAGCCCATTAACATCTTATTTTTTTTGGCCCAGAAACGATGCATGGGAACAATTAAAAGTAGAACTAGAATCAAAACCATGGATTTCAGGAAATGATCGAATATTAATTCTTAATCAAGCAACAGAAATTATAAATTTTTGGCAAGAAGCGGGAAAAGATAAGTCACTACTACAAGCACAAGCAAAATTTCCCAGCTTTATATTTACAGGTAGTAGTTAATACAAGTCAAAGATGATTAGTCATTATTATAATACTAGTCACCTTTAATACTTATTGATATAAAATCTTTTCATATGAATAATTTTTCTAAACAAAGATCAGTTTACACACTTTTAACTAGTATAAAAGCACTAGACATATACCTTGAGCAAAACTCGACAAAAGATAATATAACCAGTAATTTAACTCATATAGATAATTATATTAATTTTATACATAACTTATATACTTTAACGATACAACAAGACTTACAATCCACTGTAAACCAAATACTAAGTGATTACTGTAACAATAGAAAGTCGCCCATCATATTAAAGTATATTCAAAGATTTCAATACATTTATAATAACTACCATTACATAAAAAATTACGATTATAACTATCGGTTAAACATTCAAAGATTAGCTATAACTAAGCTTTATGTTATAAATCAAATAAACAACAAACATGGTTTTTATAAGGTTTTAAGATATTTAACTAATGTAAATACATAAATTTAAATTTCTAGTTGTTCAACTACTATACACTCAGTAGTTAGAATCATCGATGCTATTGAAGCTGCATTCTGTAAAGCAGAACGTGTAACTTTTGCCGGGTCAATAATTCCAGCTCGATACATATTTAAAAGCATACCTCGATCAGCATCGTAACCTATAGCAAAATCACTGTTTTTAACTTTTTCTACTACAACAGGACCTTTCTGACCAGCATTTTCTACAATTTTACATAAGGGAGCAAATAAGGCTTCTTTTACAATTGCAGCACCCACTAATTCTTCACCCACCAAATTTTCTTGAGCCCACACGCTCAAATGGTTTGAAAAATGCGCAAATGTAGATCCCCCCCCAGGAACGATGCCTTCTTCAATAGCAGCCTTTGTAGCATTGATTGCATCTTCTAGACGTAATTTTTTATTTTTCATTTCCATCTCAGTAGCAGCACCAACTTTAATAACTGCAACACCTCCGACTAATTTAGATAATCTCTCCTGCAATTTCTCTTTTTCATAGTTGTTATTACTAACTTCGAGTTGACGCCTAATTTGATTGCACCTTAATTTAACATTAGATGAATAATTATCAGCAATAATTGTTGTGGAATCGTTTGTTATACAAATTCTTTTAGCAGAACCCAGCTGATCTAAAAAAGTATTACCAAGAATTAAACCTAAATCTTCCGTAATAAACTGTCCTCCAGTTAGAATAGCAATATCTTCTAGAAAAGCTTTTCTTCTATCTCCAAAGCCTGGAGCTCTTACAGCAACTACATTTACAACTCCTCTTAACTTATTTATCACTATTGTCGCTAACGCTTCTTTTTCAATATCTTCTGCTATAATCAAGAGAGATTTTCCCACTTTTGATACCTGCTCTAATATAGGTATTAACTCTTGTTGAATTAACGTTATCTTTTTATCAGTAATTAAAATGTACGGATTATCATACACTACTTCCATCCTAGAAGAATCATTTATAAAATAAGGTGAAATGTAACCTTTCTGGAACTTCATACCTTCTTTTAATTCTAAACAAGTTACTAAAGATTGACCTTCTTCTATAGAAATAATCCCTTCTTTTCCAACTTTTTCAATTGCACTAGCAATCATATTGCCAATATCAGTATCATTACCAGAAGAAATAGAAGCTATCTGTGCAATATTATTAATATCATCGACCGGAGAAGAGTATTCAGATATCTTAGAGACAACAAACTTAACAGCTTTATTAATACCTCTCTTTAGTATAATAGGATTTGCTCCAGCAGCAATATTACGCAAGCCTTGTTTAACCATTGCATGCGCTAAAACTATAGAAGTAGTTGTACCATCACCAGTAACATCATTCGTCTTAGATGCAGCTTGCCTAATTAAAGATACACCTGTGTTCTCAATAGAATCTTGAAGTTCTATCTCTTTAGCAATTGTAACACCATCATTAATAATTTGAGGAAAATTAAATTTTTTTTCCAAAACAACATTACGCCCTTTTGGTCCTAATGTTACTGAAACTGCTTCAGTAAGAATATCTATACCTTTTTCTAGAGCTTTGCGAGCATTATCTTGATACAATATTTTTTTAGACATATAAGTACTCCTCTTATAAAAATATTATCTAGTAATAACAAAAACATAATTAAAACAATAAACAAGTGATATAATCATTACGATGAGGGCTTGTAGCTCAGTGGATTAGAGCACGTGGCTACGAACCACGGTGTCAGGGGTTCGAATCCCTTCTTGCCCGATATTTTTTATCAAAATCATAAACAAGTTACAAGTTAGGAAAAAAGTTATGCAACCTCTGAGGGGAACTAGAGACGTACTACCTGATGAAATATTTTTTTGGCAATATATACAAGCAAGAGCTTCAAATATACTAGCACTAGCAAACTATCATGAAATTCGTACTCCCATGATAGAATCTACTTCTTTATTCAAAAGAAGTATAGGTAATGGAACAGATATAGTCAATAAAGAAATGTATAACTTCATCGATCAAGGAGCTAGAGAAATTACACTAAAACCAGAGGGAACAGCAAGCATAGCAAGAGCCTTCATCAGTAACAAATTATACCAAGAAAATACAATTAAAAGACTATGGTACCTAAGTCCTATGTTTCGATATGAAAGACCACAAAATGGGAGACAAAGACAGTTTCATCAATTAGGAATAGAGTGTATCGGAAGCTCAAATCCTATGGCTGATGTAGAAGTAATTCGCTTAGCCAAAAGTATATTAGATGCTTTAGAATGCTCAAATTATCGATTAGAAATTAACTCTATCGGTAACCTAGAAGAAAGAAATAAGTACAAACAATCATTAATTAATTACTTACAAAGATACACAAATGATTTAGACAACGACTCGCAAAAAAAACTATACACAAACCCTCTAAAAATATTAGACAGCAAAAATATAAAAACACAAGAAATATTATACAATGGACCATCGCTATACAATTATTTAACAGCATCATCTAAAAAGCATTTTGAAACTGTATGTGAATATCTTAGTTATCTAAAAATTAATTACACGACTAATTATAATCTAGTCAGAGGACTAGACTACTATAATTACACTGCATTCGAAATTAAGACAAACAATACAAATAATCAAAACACCATCTGCGGCGGCGGTCGCTACGATTCACTTATCAAACAATTAGGAGGGCCAGACACTCCATCTGTAGGTTGGGCAATAGGAGTAGAAAGGTTATTATTAATAATACAAGAAAAATTAAAACTTCAAAAACTAACACCTATCGTATATATAGCAACAGAAGATAATTTTATAAGAAAAGAGATTTTAGAAATAATACAATTATTAGAAAAAAGAAATATTAGTTACGAATTAGACTTTCATAATCACAGCTTACAAAAACAGCTAAAAAAAGCTGATAAGATGGGTGTAAAAGCATGTATTATACTAAGAAGTTATGAAATAATGAATAAGTGTATAACATTAAAAAAGCTAGAAAACAGTGAGCAAGAACAGTTTAGTATGTCTAATATTAACCAACTAATCCAACAACTAGAATCAATACAGAAAAATTAAAAGCTTGACAACTAACCAAATAAAACTGCTAGAGTAATTGTGTTGGGGTGTAGCCAAGTGGTAAGGCAGCGGACTTTGACTCCGCCATTCGCAGGTTCGAATCCTCCCACCCCAAATTAAAATTTTAAAACATATACAGAAGAAACAATAAAAATTCATAATATTTAATTAATTTTCATAATAAAAAATTATAATTATATTACTAGAGATAACACTGCCATTAAAAATTATATAAACCCAAATAATACTATGACGGCTACTATTCAATTTATTCAAGGAATTAACGAAACTGTCATTCCAGAAGTTAAATTAACTAGATCAAGAGATGGAAGCACTGGTACAGCTACATTTCGATTTAATGGACCTGATATTTTAAAATCTGATATGCAGGATAAAGGCGATATTACAGGAATGTACTTAAACGATGAAGAAGGATCAATGATTACCAAAGAAGTTAATGCAAAATTCATTAATGGTAAACCACAAGCCATAGAGTCTATTTATATTATTAAAAGCCCTAAAGATTGGGATAGATTCATGCGTTTTATGGAAAGATATGCAAACGACAATAAACTATCTTTCACAAAAAACAACTAAAATAGAAACCATACATATTCAATATTACTTGTCTCTATTATTAATTTTTTGCAAAAATTACAAATCTAGATATACATATGAAATTTTCCTGGAAATGGCTTAATCATATTATAGACTTAAAAAATATACCACTAAACAAAATTGTACACAAATTAACACTGGCAGGATTTGAAATTGAAAACATAGAAGACAAAAGAAATGACAAGACGTTAAATATTAGTATAACAGCAAATAGATCAGACACGACAAGTATAGTAGGAATTGCTCGTGAGTTAAGTTGTCTTTTTAATATTAACTTACATAGTACAGAATATAAAACAAAAAGTAATGTCAGTAAACAAAATATTACTAACAAAATAGAACTTATTCCTAGTAATTTATTAGATTTTCAATTTGATATTATCGATCAGATAGATACGCAAACATCACCCAAATGGTTACAAGATTATTTGTTAGGATGTGATATTATACCACAAAATACTTTAGCAGATATAAAACAATATATCCATATAAAGTGGGGGCAAGAAATTGAAATTTTTGATGCAAAGAAAATAGATAGCACTAACTTAGATACAGATCTTATAAAAATTACAAATACACATGATTTTTACAACAACGTAGATACTAATAAATCCAAAATAAACAAAAAATCTGGTTCTCTCGAAGGATTAACTTATAAAAATAAGACTATATCTATATTTGGCTTAAGATCTAATCCAAATATAGTCTGCGATAAGGACACTTCTTCAGTTATGATACTAGGCTACGTATGTAGAATAAACTACGTAAAAACGAACATACATCAATTAAGCAATAGAACAGATAAATCTCAGACACACATAAGAGGATTATCCCGCTACGATTTCCTAGAAGCTTATAAAGAAATAGTAGAATTAGTACTTAGTATATCCAGAAACAGTATCAGAAGTATAGTTCATCACCAATGGCATGAATCTCCAGCAGAGTTAAACTATATTGAAATACACAAGAAGAAAATTCATAATATCTTAGGACCATCTGATACTAATTCGAGTTATCTTACTGTAGAAAGTATAACAGAAATTCTTCAACAGTTAAAATTTCAACCTAAGTATAAAGATAATATTTTCTTTGTAACTATTCCGGAGCATAGAAGTATAGACATCAAACGACCAGTAGATGTAATAGAAGAAATAGGAAGAATATATGGGTTTAACCGATTTTTCGATAAACTACCCATAAATCACAAAAAAGCCCACACCTCCAGTCTAAATAAATTAATAAAAAAAATAAAAATTATCTTACGAAACTTAGGCTTACATGAAGTCGTACATTATTCAATCGAAAACACATATGATAGTAATATGTCTATAAAATTGTATAATCCTTTACTAGAAGACCAAACACATTTGAGAAACACACTCATATATAACTTATTAAATACACTAACACATAACTACAAACACAAAAATCCAACACTCGAATGCTTTGAAATAGGACGAGTATTTCAAAAACAAAGATGGCATAAGACAGCTAAAAAATATAGCGAATATCTTCATATAGGAGGATTAATAGGCAATACATATTCAAAAACATTATGGTCAGAAAAAGGGCAAAGGCTAAGCTGGTTTCAAGCTAAAGGTTTATTAGAAAGTCTATTAGAACAATTACATACTGATATTGCATGGAACCCTATAGAACATTTAGAGTCATTAAAGAATTATAGCAACAGATTACAACTATACCATCCTTACCGCTGTGCAATATTACAAAACCAAAAAACAAAAGAAATATTAGGTATATTTGGCGAACTGAATTTAAAATATTTTAAAGAGTTAAACAAAAAATATAATCATTATGTTTTTGAATTAGATCTCATTAAATTACTGAAAACCACTCAAATAAATAGACACTTAAATTATTTATGGAAACCATATTCTATTTACCCTAATATTATTAGAGATATTTCATTAACCTTAAATAAAAAGACCAAAGCATATTTAATTCAAGAAGTTATATTATTAAACAACAATGCCTTAGTCGAAAACGTAGAAATACTCAATGAGTATTACCTAATAAATAATATTGATCAGAGGAATGTAAATTTTAGAATAACTTATAGATCAAGCATAAAAACACTTAACGACTATGATGTTCAAAATATTGATAAAGACATAAGTTCATTATTAAAAATAGTAAACAAAATCATTAACTTTGCTTTTATAGAGTAAGTCATAAGCCGGGTTTTGTTCTTAATACATTATTGTAACAATGCAACAAGGGTAGTTATTCATTTAGAGTTTAAGAAAAAATTTAACTTCTTGCAGTTTTAACTAATTCATACAAATTACTATAGCTTACAATTGTAGAATATCATAAAAAACTACTTTACTCTTAATACGGGGTTTACCAAGCTAATATTTTGATAATATTACTGGTGCGCTTTTAACACACCTTTGCACCCTTACCATAAAAGGCGGTTTATTTCTGTGGCACTCTCCTCATAGTCACCTATACTATCTTTTAGATAGCTATACTCATCTAAATAGAGACCGGACTTTCCTCAAATTTGTTCTAAAAATTTGCAACTACCTATGCTTACTCTAAATTTAATAAATAATAATTAATTATATTAAATATTATAAACATAATTATTACATAAATTACATGTCAATAAATAAAAGCTTTACTGAAAGTAATTTTGCCTCCGTGCTTGATGAGTATAAATATAATCTTAATCTCGGAGATATCGTAGCAGGTACGATATTCAGTATAGAGAAAAAAGGATTTTTAGTAGATATAGGAATAAAAATTGCAGGGTACTTACCTTATGAAGAAGTATTACTTTCAAATAACATTTCTAATAATTACTTACACAATATAAACAGCATAACTAGAGAATTTTTTCTACTAGCATATAATAAAAGTTCGCAACAACTAATATTATCAATAAAAAGACTTGAATATATTAGGGGATGGAAAAGAATTAAACAAATTGAAACTGAAAACATAATACTAAATTTGAACATTAGAAGCAACAATAAAGGAGGAATTATTACATACCTAGAAGGTATACGAGGTTTTATTCCTAATTCTCATATAGCTAGGCTTAGCAGTATAGATGAACGTTACATACAATGCAAAATCTTACTAGCAGATGAAAAATACAACAAGCTAATTTTAAGTCATAAAAAAGCTCTTTTATGCACTACAACTAATAAGTTAAAGATAGGTGATATAGTTTATGGAAAGATTACTAAAGTTGAAAACTACGGTGTATTTATTGAAATTTACGGTATGCCTAGCTTACTACATATATCCGAAATAGGACATAAAAATATTCAGAATATAAATAAAATATTTCAGGTAGGTAATACAATAACAGTAAAAATCTTACACATAGATACACAACAAGGAAGATTATCTGTATCAACCAAAAACATATAAAAACTAACCACCACCTACAATTGTAATAATTTCCAATTTATCTTGATGTTTCAGTATGAGATTATCAAACTTATGATTAGGTATAATCTCTTGATTATACTCTACTATAATAGTATTTAGATCAAAATTAAGATACAAAATTAAATCATACAAAGACATGCTATTAAAACAATTAAAGGCTTCACCATTAACAGTAACCGTATTATACAAAACACTCATAAGAAATATATAGACGGAAAAAAGAAAAAATATTATAATAAGTAGTACACGGCGGGTGTGGCCAAGAGGTTAAGGCAATGGATTGTGGCTTCATTATTCGCGGGTTCGAGTCCCGTCATTCGCCCTTATAGTTATTGACAAACTGTGCTAGCTCTGTGCGATTTCTCGTAGCAGTTTTGTGCAACAATTTACTTACATACTTTTCTACACTACGTATACTAATATTTAGGAATTTCGCTATTTCTTTATTTCTAAAACCTTTGACTACTAATCTTAACACATCTGCCTCTCTAAAAGTCAAATTTTTCATATATATATCTGAGTTGTGTAAAAAACTACTTTTTGATCTTTTTAATTCTTGTTGTGGTAGAGATTGGTTCTTCAGCAAATTATTGATAATTGAAACCAATTCATCTGGATCAAAGGGTTTCGTAAGATACGCATTACAGCCAGCATCATAGCCCTTGATTCTATCATTAGTCATTCCTTTAGCAGTTAAAAAAATGACAGGTATATTATAGAATAAATCATTAGAACGTAAAATTTGAAGGAAGGTGTAACCATCCAAATTAGGCATCATTATATCTGCTATAATTAAATCTGGAATTATTTTTTCTAGATTATGCAAAGCGATAGTAACAGTATCTGCTAGAGAAACAGAAAAGTTTTTAGAAACTAAATAAGAAGATATAGAACAAACCAAAGACGTATCATCATCAACAAGCAAGATTTGTTTTTTCATATATAAATCAATAATAAATACCAAAACGAGAAACTATTACCAGTATTAAAAATGAGATGGATTAATCATTTTTTTAATTCAAAAATACCTTTTTATATATATAAATTGTACAAGGGTGATTCGGTAGTTCACACAGCAGATATTAATATTAGTAAACTACTGATTGTACTACACGGAACAGTATATATTTTAAAAGCTTTCACTAATAGTGAAACAATAACACTAGCTCTTCTTGAATCAGATCACATTATACACACTCATACACCACAAAAAAACTGCTATTATAAAATCATTGCTATTACAGATACTTTTTTACTTAGTTGCAAATGGGAAGACCTAACAAAAATAAATACTCAAATTAACAGTACCTTTTTTGGAGAACTCATTCAATCATACATCAAAACAATAGAAAAGTATGAGACGATGAATAGTATCTTAGCTCATAAATACATAAAAAACAGAGTCATTCAGCTAATTTTATCTTTATCAAAAGACTTTGGAATAGTGGACAAAAGACAAATTTTCATCCCTCATTATATATCACAGACAACAATAAGTATTATCACAGGAAGTAATAGAACAAATATAAACAAGATATTACACAACTTCCATCATGAAAACTTAATTAAATATTTATATAATAAAAAAATTTGTATAGAGAATCCATTTTTCTTTATTCATTCTAACCACATAAAAAATTAAATCATACAACTTTAAATATATTATAGATGTTATAATAACTGTAACTATACAACTAGTATAAGGTAGTCTAAAAGCATAAAAATTAATAAATAAATAGTTATGGGCAAAGTATACGATTGGTTTGAAGAAAGATTAGAAATTCAAGCCATAGCCGATGATTTTACAAGTAAATACGTACCACCTCATGTAAATATTTTTTATTGTATAGGAGGTATAGTTTTTATATCTTTTCTAATCCAAGTAGCAAGCGGCTTTGCTATGACTTTTTATTACAGACCAACTGTAGCTGAAGCTTTTTCATCTGTCGAATATATTATGACAGACGTTAACTTTGGATGGTTAATAAGATCCATTCATAGATGGTCAGCAAGCATGATGGTACTAATGTTAATATTACATATGTTTAGAGTATATTTAACCGGCGGCTTTAAAAAACCGCGTGAACTGACCTGGGTAACAGGAGTTATTTTAGGTGTCTTAACAGTATCATTTGGTGTCACAGGATACTCACTACCTTGGGATCAAATAGGATATTGGGCCGTCAAAATTGTAACGGGTGTACCAGAAGCTATACCTATAATTGGAAGTAATATAGTAGAACTTTTAAGGGGCGGAGTAAGTGTCGGTCAGAGTACTTTAACAAGATTTTACAGCTTACATACATTTGTGCTACCGCTATTAACAGCCGTATTTATGCTAATGCATTTCTTAATGATTCGTAAACAAGGTATATCAGGACCACTATAAGATAAATTTTTTCTAAAAACATTAATTAATAAACAAGGAACATATTTATGGCTATTATCAAAAAACCAGACTTAACTGATCCTAAATTAAGAGCAAAATTGGCTAAAGGAATGGGACATCATTACTATGGAGAACCTGCATGGCCAAACGATTTACTTTATATGTTTCCTGTCGTAATCCTAGGAACCATTGCATGCGATGTAGGTCTTTCTATCTTAGAACCATCTGTCCTAGGAGAACCAGCTAATCCATTTGCTACACCACTAGAAATTTTACCAGAATGGTACTTTTTTCCAACTTTTAACCTACTAAGAGTTATACCAAATAAACTAGTCGGCGTTTTATCAATGGCATCTGTACCATTAGGACTAATATTTGTACCATTTATAGAAAATATAAATAAATTTCAAAATCCTTTTCGTAGACCTATAGCAACCACTGTATTTTTGGTAGGTACATTTATTAGTATATGGCTAGGAATAGGAGCAACAATGCCCCTACAGAAAGCAATCACATTAGGAATATTCTAAAAAACTAAAGACTGCAAGTGTAAAAAGAACTACAACATATCATGTTGCTAGTTATTTACACTTGTTATTTTATAGAAACTTTAGCTCCAGCGTCTTCCAACTTCTTTTTAACTTCTTCTGCATCTTCTTTAGATATTGCTTCTTTAACAGATTTTGGTACCGTTTCAACTAAATCTTTTGCCTCTTTTAGACCAAGAGTAGTTATCGAACGAACAACTTTTAAAATAGCTATTTTTTTAGGTGCTGGTACTTCTTCTAACACAACATCAAATTCTATTTTTTCCTCTACTTCAGGCGTAACATTTACGTCTTTTGATGCTGACATTACCATCATTCCGGCATTAGAAGTTGAAGATGCATCCACATCAAAAGTTGTTTCTATACTTTTTACTAATTCTGCAGCCTCCAACAACGTTAAAGACTTTAATTCTTCAATAATACTTTCAATTTTAGTCATATACATAACGATCAAATAAAAACAGCAAATAAACAAAATAAACCATCGACAAGAAAGAAACTTTATCCTATAACCTATGCTAAAGTTTCTTTTAAGGGATTAATATCAACCTGAATAGATGGTCCCATTGTACTAGATAAATAGACTGATTTCCAGTACTTACCTTTTGCACCTGATGGACGATTTTTATCAATGGAACCACATAAAGCCATTAAATTGGACATCAAATCAATAACCGTAAAATCTAACTTACCAAAAGGGACATGAACAATACCTGAACGATCAACTCTGTATTCTAATTTACCAGACTTAAATTGATTGATAGCATCAGACAAGTTCACAGTAACGGTACCAGCTTTGGGAGAAGGCATCAATCCACGAGGTCCTAATATTCTACCTAATTTAGCAATCAGTGGCATTACATCAGGAGTTACTATCAATTTATCAAAATCTAAACGTCCTTTAACTATTTCTTGAATTAAATTATCAGAACCGACTAAATCTGCATTTGCTTTCATTGCTTCCGATATTTTTTGTCCTTTTGTGACAACAGCAACCCTAATTTTTTTTCCGGTCCCATTTGGTAGTATAACAGTAGATCTAAGCTGTTGATCTGCGTATTTGGGGTCTAAACCAAGATTAATATGAACCTCTATTGTTTCAACAAATTTTACATTAGATAAAGTCTTTAAAAGTTCAATTCCGTTAACCGGGCTATACAGAGTATTTTGTTTTACTTTTTGCAACACTTGCTGAAAGCGGCGCGAATATTTACGCATATAACTTTTCCCTCTCTACAATTTTCAATTAACCATTAGTTTGAATACCCATACTCTTAGCTGTTCCCATAATAATCTTCATAGCTTTTTCTGGATTACTCGTATTCAAATCTTGCAATTTAACTATTGCAATTTCTCGTAACTGTTGATGAGAGACACAACCTATAATATTTATATTAGGTTTACCTGAGCCTTTTACAATACCTGCAGCTTTAGCTAACAAAATTGATGCTGGAGGAGTTTTTAAAACTAATGAAAAAGTACGATCTTCATAAATTGAGACCTCTACAGGGATTATTAAACCTTCTTTATCTGCTGTTTTAGCATTATATTCTTTACAAAACATCACTATATTAGCACCATGTTGACCTAAAGCAGGACCAACAGGTGGAGCTGGAGTAGCTTTACCTGCAGGTAAAGCTAATTTAACTAACCCAATCATTTTTTTAGCCATATAGCTTTATTCAGACTACTAAATTAAAATATAAAATAGTGTAAATTAAGATTACACACTCAACCTAAGAATAATAGATACAAGATATAAAGTGTCAAAACTACAGCTAGTTCAAGTATAGTATAAAGTAGCAAGAGTATTTTTGAGTATATACACATAATTATACACGCCTTGAAGGACTTGAACCCTCGACACTAGGTTTTGGAAACCTACGTTCTACCAACTGAACTAAAGGCGCATACAATTATTATAATAGTCGCAAATCTTAAGTTTGAACATACTTATCAGCAATTATTCCTTGTTCAAGTTTTTTAAGAATAGTAACAACATACATAAATTAACAATAACAATATTATGTAAAAATGCTAAACCCCAAACTTAATAATTTCGAACTATCAGATGAGGAATACAAAAAGTATGGACGTCAACTGATACTTAATAGTATAGGAACACAGGGTCAGAAACGATTACAAGAAAGTAAAATCTTAGTGATAGGTGCTGGTGGCTTAGGCTGTCCAGCACTTCTTTATTTAGCTTCATCAGGAATAGGATGCTTAGGCATTATAGATAATGATATAATTTCAATATCCAATTTACATAGACAAATCTTATACACAGTATATGACACATCTAAGCTAAAAATAACATCCGCAAAGCAAAAACTCAAACAAATCAATACAAAATGTCAAATCAATACATATTCTTATAAACTAACAAAAGGAAATGCTTACAAACTAATAAAAAAATATGACATAGTATTAGATGCAAGTGATAATTTTTATACGAGGTACTTAATTGATTATACATGTTACCAGCTACATAAAGTACATATTTATGGTGCAATACAAGGGTTTAAAGGACATATGAGTGTTTTTAATTATAAAAGTGGTCCAAAATATTCTGATTTATATCCAAAGTACTTAAAATTACAAGAGAATAGTTGCCAAAACACAGGTGTACTAGGCATAATAACAGGTATAATAGGTATTTTACAAGCAACAGAAGCCATCAAGATCATCATTGGCACTGGCAAAATCTTAAGTGGATACCTATTAATATATGACAGTTTAGAGATATCATTAAAAACAATCAAAATTCGACCTCTAAAAACAAAAGAGAAAATACAATTTGATTGTAAACAACTATTTTTAGAAAGTACAGACATCACTGATTTATCTGAATTAAAGAAAAATCAAAAAATATCATTAATCGATGTAAGACAGAAAAAAGAGTTTACTGAAAACCATATACTAACCGCAATTAATATACCACTAAAAGACATTTATACTAAAAAGAATATAAACAGAATACAACAAATTGCGACCCATGCAACTATTATACTTTATTGTAGTAATAACTCAAGATCAATAATAGCATCAAAAATTCTAACCCAAAACAAGATTCACCATTATCGCTTAAACAATGGATTATATACACAGAAAAAACAAATCAATTAAAAGTATATATAGTAAAGTTACACAAAACAAATAAATCAATAGCTACAAACAAAAATAAAGAATGTCTAAACAAACTATCATTATCTTAAAAGAAACAAAAAACAAAATAGGCTCGAAGGACGATATAATAACAGTTAAAAGAGGATATGCATTCAATTATTTAATTCCTCAAAATATAGCGGAATTAGCAACTTTAGGTAAAATCAAGCAACTTAAAGTGTTTAAAAAAGCCAAGGAACAACAAGAAGAAAAACTAAAACGACAATCCGATACTACTATATCTATTTTACAAATAATTACTAAGCTTAACATAAAAAAAAGAATTGGGGAAAATAAACAAATTTTTGGTAGAGTTAACGAAAAAGAAATACTCAAACAAATTGTTAAACATATAAATCATCAACTAGATAAAAAAAACATTCATATACCAGAAATAAAACGAATAGGTGTCTATATTATAAAAATTTATCTTTTTAGCTCATTGACAGCAAATTTACAATTAAATATTATACCTGAGATCACTGAAGTCAATATATAAACAGATAGTAATTACTAAAAAATAAAATCAAAAGCCATACACAAAAGTCTACTAAATGGTTGAAATAGATAAAAAATACTAACCACTTATTTGCTACTACCTGATAAAAAATTTTTTATACTCAGTTTATAATTAATAAGAATGTAATCATGAATTATATATACAACTATTCAGTTGAACCACATAGTTATTTAGCAGAAGAAATTCTTCTTGGTTACATCATTATAAATCCACATTCGCTAAAGTACATAATGCAAGATATAGAGCAAGAATCTTTTTTTTTTGAATCACACAAAATAATTTACAGGCATTTAAATGAAATATATCAAAAAAGCACTTTTAATCTCATAAAATTTGTTAGTTTTTTAGAAGTAAAAAAAAGCTTAAAAAGAATAGGTCATTTACCTAAAATTATTGAACTAATTAAACAAAGTCATATTTTTACTTCATCTATAAATAATATCTTCTACTTGAAACAACTAATCATTATTGTAAATGAATATTATATTAAAAGGTTAATAATAAAATACGCCTACAGGATTATTAACCTAGGGTATAACGAAAAAATTTCAAGCAAAGAATTGTATCTGAAATCACTGCATAAAATAGAGTACATTTACACAAAAATTTACCAAAAAAATCTTGATAACTTACAAACTTTTATAGGTCATTCAGTTAAAGAAATACAAAAAGAACAAGTGGGTCCACCAACCTTCAACAGATTTACCTATTCAGGCTTCAAATCATTGGATAAGATTATAAGAGGACTACCTCATGGAGATTTAATTGTTATAGCAGGACGTCCATCTATGGGTAAAACCTCACTCGCAATCAATATAGCTTATCACGTTTTACAAAATTATAACAACAAAATTTGTTTTTTTAGTTTAGAAATGAATAAGAGACAGATTTTACACAAGCTAGTAGCAGTTGGCTCAGAAATTCCTATAGTTGACATAATTAAGGGAAAAATTACGAGAAAACAATGGCAAATAGTACAACAAGTTTGTAAAAAACTTCTAGAATCAGATATTTATATCAATGATACAGCAAACATATCTATAGAAGAAATTATAAAGATATTAGAACCTGTATATAAAGATACTAACAATAAAACTTTACTAATTATTGATTACTTGCAATTAATTCAAACCTATCACTTAAACAATAATAATAGATCAGAAGAGTTAAGTTATATAACCAGAAAACTAAAAATTTTAGCACAAAATCTATACATACCAGTTATCATTTTATCCCAGCTTAATAGAAATATTGATACAAGAAGCAATAAAAAACCATTGTTATCCGATCTTAGAGAAAGTGGATGCCTATCATGTAGATCTTTTATACATATTCAATATATAAATCAAGTAAATATTTTAGATACATTCTTTAGTATCCAGTATCAAATACTGTATATAAAAAATAGCACATGTATTTACAATTTTAGCAGAAGCTTCATGTACAATTTTAATTGTACAGAAAAGTATAACTTATTTAAGGAAGAAGTTTTCACTTGTTTATTTTACTATAAAGAAAAAGCCCTTATTACTGATACTCACCCCATATTAATCAATAATAATTGGTCAAAACAATGTATCTTAGAACAAAACGATACAGCAATTTCACAAACAGTAGTATCTGTAAAGATAAATACAATAGAAAAACATCCTAATATATTTATACTAACACATGGCAAAGATTTAGTTTATGAAATAAGTCGGCACGAATACTTAAATTTTTTATACTTTTTTACTATATTACACAATTCAATAGAACAGGATGCAGATATAGTTATTATGTTATATTGTAATAACTCAGTTGTACAAGCTTCATCAAGCAAAAAAGTTATTGATCTTACTGTTTCAAAAAATAGAAATGGTTCTATAGGTTCATTACAATTACTCTTTAAATGTCCTAGTACAGTATTTAAAGATGTAAATAAGGAATAGTTGCTATAAAATACATCTTTTGTTATTGTAGTGGGATAGCCGGGATAGCTCAGTTGGTAGAGCAGTGGACTGAAAATCCTCGTGTCACCAGTTCAAATCTGGTTCTTGGCAAACAAAAATATAATACCATTAAAACAAATAATAGCACTATATTTTCTATTCATATCATACATTAAACTGAAAATTTACGACGATAATAATCCCAGTTTTTCTCCTAAAAGAACAGTTACATTACCATCTTCAGTAACATCAACGACTGCACTATCACCAGCTTTTATTTTGCCAGATAACACTTCTTCAGCTAAACTATCTTCTAAAAGTCTCATAACTGCACGACGTAATGGGCGAGCGCCGTAACTAGGATTGTAACCTTCATCAACTAGACGATTTTTAAATCTTTCCGTCACATCTAACTCTATATCTTGCTGTTTAATTCTTTCAAAAACCTCTTTAAGCATAATATCTGCTATTTGTCTGACTTCATCTTTTGTTAATTGTCGAAATACAATAATTTCGTCTAATCTATTTAAAAATTCAGGACGAAAATATTGTTTTAATTCTTCATTAACTAAAGACTTAATACGGTTATACTGAGATTCTGTTTGAGATTCTCCTAATTCAAAACCTAGACTACCACCACCCTTTTCAATAACTTTAGAGCCAATATTGGAAGTCATAATTAATAGAGTATTTTTAAAATCAATTGTTCTACCTTTAGCATCTGTTAGACGTCCATCTTCTAAAATTTGTAACAAGAGATTAAAGATATCCGGATGTGCTTTTTCTATCTCATCAAATAGAATAACAGTATAAGGTCGTTTTCTTACAGCCTCCGTTAAATATCCTCCTTCACTATATCCTACATATCCAGGAGGTGAACCTATTAACTTAGAAACAGTATGTCTTTCCATGTATTCAGACATATCTAATCGAACCATAGCTTCCTGGGCCCCAAAGAAATAAGAAGCAAGTGCTTTAGTTAGCTCTGTTTTACCAACACCAGTAGGACCAGAAAAGATAAAACTAGCAATTGGTCTATTAGGATTCTTCAAACCAACCCGAGCTCTTCTGATTGCTCTTGAAACAGCAATAACAGCTTCATCCTGTCCTATGATACGGTTATGCAAAGTTTCTTCCATATGCATTAGCTTTTCTGATTCACTCTTAGTTAATTTAGTAACAGGAATACCAGTCCAAAAAGCAACAATTTCAGCAATATCTTCTTCTGTTACAATAGGATCTTCTATTTTTAATTCCGGTTCACTTTTTTTACTTTGTGCAATAGCAGCTATTTGCGCTTTGATTTCCATTTCACGTGTTCTATACTGCTCTGCTTTTTCATATTTTTGAGCCCTAATGGCCTCATCTTTCGTTTTCAGAACAGATCTCAATTCTTTATCCAACTCTCTAGCAGCGGGAGGCAGTTGCGAATTTAATAAACGTACTCTCGAGCCAGCTTCATCTATTAAATCAATTGCTTTATCTGGCAAAAACCTATCAGAAATATACTGATTAGCATACTTAGCAGCAGCGGCTAACGCAGCATCTGACATTTTTAACTGATGATGTTTTTCATAGCGATCTCTTAGGCCAAACAATATTTCTATCGTTTCCTCAACAGTCGGTTCGCCAACTAAAACTGGTTGAAAACGTCTTTCCAATGCAGCATCTTTCTCTATATGTTTGCGATATTCTTCAAGAGTAGTTGCGCCAATACATTGCAACTCACCTCTAGCTAGTGCAGGCTTTAATAAGTTTGCTGCATCAATAGCTCCTTCAGCAGCACCTGCTCCTATCAAAGTATGAACTTCATCAATAACTAAAACTATATTATTAGCAGATTTAATCTCATCCATAATTCTTTTTAAGCGCTCTTCAAACTCACCCCTGTATTTTGTACCAGCCACTAAAAGACCTACATCTAGTGTAATGACAAGTTTATCCTCCAAAATAGCAGGAATATCTCTATTCGCGATCCTTTGAGCTAATCCTTCTGCTATAGCAGTCTTACCAACACCAGGTTCACCTATAAGAACAGGATTATTCTTTGTCCTTCTGCCTAAAATCTGTATAACACGTTCAATTTCTTTTTGTCTCCCAACGACAGGATCTAAGACACCTTCTATTGCAAGTTCTGTTAAATTAGAACCAAATTCCTCTAATGTCGGGGTTTTACTCCTTGCCTGCATATTACTATTACCGTTAGAATTAGCTTCCGCATTATCACCTAACATTTGAATTACTTCTGTTCTAATTGAAGAAACATTAACTGCTAAATTCTCCAACACACGCGCAGCAACACCTTCACCTTCACGAACTAGGCCCATTAACAAATGTTCTGTTCCAATATAGTTATGACCTAGCTGCCTAGCTTCTTCTAAAGATAATTCTAGAACCCTTTTAGCTCTTGGTGTGAAAGGTATTTCTACAGCAACAAAACCTGAGCCACGGCCTATTATTTTTTCAACTTCTATACGTGCATCTTTTAAATTCACATTCATAGACTTCAAAACTTGAGCAGCAATTCCTGTCCCCTCCCCAATTAAGCCTAAAAGAATTTGCTCTGTACCTACAAAATTATGACCTAGTCTTCTAGCTTCTTCTTGAGCTAGCATTATAACTTTAATTGCTTTTTCAGTAAAACGTTCAAACATAAACAAAGAACTAGCTAAACATTTTATTACCTTTGATATTAGATAATAATAGCACAACTTATCATATAACTAAAGTCAAGAAGAATAAATTAAGAAACAAATATATTACTTTTTCGTTATGTCAACTCAACTAACTTAAAATACAGGCAGACACACTCATATCATATCCAAAAAATCAGAGAAAAAGCAAGTTTAAACCATAAACATCAACTAATCTTGCGTAAACTCTATTTTTACTAGATATTTAAGACGAGCAAATCTATAACAATCATTTATAATAAAAGAGGTAAACAATACTGAAAGAAGCGTACTTTTACAAAAATTATACTAAAATAAATAATAACCTAAACTAAAAAAAATTAAAGACCTTCAAACAACATGGTAAAAAAGCTTTACATAAATATAGATCTTAATTAATATTAAGAGTTGACGAACATAATTAAATTAAATAAGATATTACAAAATTAAATTAGTTTTGATAATTATATATGAACTTTCGTATAGGAGCCGATTATAGCGCAATTCACAAAGTTGAAGAGAAGTTTAAAAAACAATACTTACCCAACATTCAAGTAGGAGACAGCATTAAAATAAGCATTATAATACAAGAAGGAAATAAAGAAAGAACACAAGTGTCAGAAGGAGTAATAATATCTAAAAATAATTCTAATTTAAATACAACAATCACAGTCAGAAAGATTATACAAAACGTAGGGGTAGAAAAAGTGTATTTAATCCATTCACCACGTATTACAAAAGTAGAAATCACTAGAAAATCAAGAATCAGAAGAGCAAAACTATACTATTTAAGAAGCAAATCAGGCAAAGCAACAAGATTAAAACAAAAGTTTATCTAATACTTAAAACAATACATGTAGATGGATGCATAACTCAGTTGGTTAGAGTATTACGTTGACATCGTAAAAGTCACTGGTTCAAATCCAGTTGCGTCCATGTCGCTATTAATTTTTGTTGATTTTTCTTCATCTATTTGATAACATATTGATCTATACACGGGTCGGTGCCCGAGCGGTTAATGGGGGCGGACTGTAAATCCGCTGGCTTAGCCTACGTTGGTTCAAATCCAACCCGGCCCATTTTTTTTGCGAAGCTAGGCCCTTATAGCTTAGTGGTAGAGCGTCTTCTTGGTAAGAAGAAGGTCATGAGTTCAATTCTCATTAAGGGCTTGTAGAAAAACAAAATATCATACACTAACGATCAGATAATTTGTTTCTTGATTTACTAGTGTTTTTGAATTGTTTCATAATCCCTATCATTTGTGAATTACTTTTACCAGGAGCAACCATTGGGTAACAATTTTCGTCTTCTACAACGTGACAATCTAAAATACAGGGCCCATCATAATAAACAAAAGACTCAAGTATTTTAGCGATATCATTTCTGAATTGTAGCTCAAAACCTAAAATACCAAACGATTGAGCTAACTGTACAAAGTTAGGGGATCCTTTAGACATATAAGAATGAGAATAACGCTCACCATAAAAGGCTTGTTGCCACTGCCTTACCATACCTTGCCACTTATTATTAATGATAAGAATCTTAACTGGTAGATTATACAGCGCGACAGTTGCTAATTCTTGTAAATTCATTTGAAAACTAGCATCACCGCTAATACAAATAACTTGTTCATTTGGATAAGCGATTTGAACACCAATAGCGGCAGGTAGACCATAACCCATAGTACCTAATCCAGCACTTGACATCCAATGACGAGGCAGAACATTTAAAAACTGAGCAGCCCACATTTGATGTTGACCAACATCTGTAGTGAAGTATGCATTGGACGCTATTTTAGATAAACAAGAAATAACTTCTTGAGGAGACAAGTTATTGACATTTTTAGGGACCAATAGAGGATACTGATTTTTCCAGGCAATAATTCTTTCATGCCAAGATCTTGTTTGATCTAATGTATAATAGTCAATATTATTACTTTTCACATAGTTTAAAACTTCGGTTAAAACATCCTTGACATCACCAACAATAGCAACTTGAGGTATTCTATTTTTCCCAACTTCAGCAGCATCGATATCAATATGAACAACCTGAGCATTACACGCAAACTCATCTAGCTTCCCTGTCACTCTATCATCGAAACGAGCGCCTAAAGCGATTAATAAGTCACATTCACTAACAGCAAAATTAGCATACGCGGTACCGTGCATTCCTAGCATACCCAAAGATAATTCATGATTCTCATCTATAATACCTTTTCCCATTAAGGTAGTAGTAACAGGTATTCGAAATTTTGCAGCAAATCTTTTAACAAGATCATGCGCACCTGAGGTTATGGAACCACCACCAACATATAAAAGAGGCTGATTAGATTGTTGCAAGATACTAAGAATTCTTGCAACTGACTTAACCTTCGGAGATAATATCGGCCTGCACCCAGGTATAGAAACTTGCTTAGGCTCTACAGGTTTATAAAAAAACTGTTCTAAACCGACATCTTTAGGAATATCAATTAAAATAGGTCCCGGCCTACCATGCTGAGCTATATAAAAAGACTCGGCTATGATTTGACTCATCTCTTTAGGATCTCTAACAACATAAGAATGCTTGACTATAGGCAAAGTTATTCCAAATATATCTACTTCTTGAAATGCATCCGTACCGATGAAAGGACGTGCTACTTGCCCAGTAATAAATAATACAGGTACTGAGTCCATTTGTGCAGTAGCTATACCTGTTACCAGGTTAGTTGCTCCCGGTCCTGATGTCGCAAAGCATACTCCTACTTTTCCGGTAGATCGAGAATAGCCATCAGCAGCGTGTGCAGCTCCTTGTTCATGTCTGAACAAAATATGTTTTACCTTCCCTTGTTGTTCCCAATGATATAACTCGTCGTATATAGGTAAGATTGCACCGCCGGGGTAACCAAAAATATAGTTAGTTCCGTGTCTTATAAGGCTATCCATTAATGCAAAGGCACCTGTTACTTTTTCGTTTTTTATTGACATAAAACTGTTCTTTAAACTTCTATGAATATAATATAATTTAATGTATTGAGATGAGACCCTCTTTTTTAATCTTTGAATGATTTAACTGTTATTATACATAAGACTAAATTATTCTAGAACAATAGTATATAATATTATATATGTTCAATTTTTGTATCTTATCATTAAAACTTTTTTCTAATCTCAGTTATTTCCCAACATTAAACTTAATATATAATATAACATTAGCATTGTTGAGGATATAATTATTACTATAACTGTTGTATTTTTTATTCCCTTTAATAACTTAAAAATTTGGTAAGCAGTTATCAAGAAAAACCCTATAAGCACTGAGAATAAAAACTTCGGTAGCTTTTTTATGTTTTGCCATAAACTGTTCATAATTGTTTTTTGTTTTGATGTCTTTTAAAATGAATAGTGATCGGTCTTTTTGTATATGCTATTAATGGCTTAATTTATTTATTTTAGGAACATTTATGTTGGATTTTGTTAAAAGTGTTCAAGACTTAGTTAATATACTACCATTTATCAGAAAGTATTCTGGTAAGGTTATGGTTATTAAGTATGGCGGTGCTGCTATGATAAGTGAAGACTTAAAAAGAAAAGTCCTTGATGATGTGTTGTTTTTGTACTCTATTGGTATTAAACTTGTCTTAATTCATGGTGGTGGTCCTGTTATTGATCAATGGTTAAATAAATGTGGTATAAAACCTCAGTTTAGAGATGGTATTAGAGTGACTGATGCAGAAACCATGGAAATTGTTGAAATGGTTCTGGCCGGTAAAGTTAATAAGAATTTAGTTGCTTTGTTGAATAAGAGTCATAGTTATTCGATTGGTTTGTCTGGTAAAGATGGTAACTTGATTAATGCTTCTTCTCTGTCTGACGTTGAAAATGATTTAGTTGGCAAAGTTAATAGTGTAAAGATAGATGTCTTGAATTTACTTCTTAATTCTAGTTATATTCCTGTTGTTGCTAGTGTTGCTGCTGATGTAAATGGTCAGTCATATAATATAAATGCAGATACAGTAGCCGGTGCTATAGCTAAGTCTTTAAATGCAGAAAAATTAATTTTGCTAACAGATACTCCTGGTATAATGTATAATGTAAGTGATAAAAATACTTTAATTAAGTCTTTAACTATTGATCAAGCTAATTGTTTGATAAAAAAACGTGTTATTTCGGGTGGTATGATACCTAAAGTAGATTGTTGTATAGATGCTTTACAGTTAGGTGTTAAATCTGCACATATTATAGATGGTAGAATCGAGCATTCGCTATTACTAGAGATATTGACTTTGGATAGAATAGGTTCTATGCTGATGCTTTAAATTTTGCAGAAGAATTTGTTTCTTTACTTAAATAGTGCTATAATGAACATGCTATATCTTGAGGTTATAGAGGTTATAGGCGGCTCAGTAGCTTAGTTGGTCAGAGCAGGGGATTCATAAGCCCAAGGTCGCAGGTTCAAGTCTTGCCTGAGCCATAGTAAAAGTTTATAATCATAATAAGAGAAATTTTATTATTCTTATTGGAGAGATGGCTGAGTGGTTGAAAGCGATAGATTGCTAATCTGTTGTATGATAATTTTCATACCGAGGGTTCGAATCCCTTTCTCTCCTTAAATATTTTTGAATCAGAAGCTTATTTGACAATATTTAAAAAAGATGAGATATTATTCGTACATCTGGGATTGTAGTTCAATTGGTTAGAGCACCGCCCTGTCACGGCGGAAGTTGCGGGTCCGAGTCCCGTCAGTCCCGTTTTCTTTATTTAACGTATTGATATTTGTTAGGTACAGGTGTATACTCACTGATAATTTCGCAAAACTCTTTACCTTCGATTGTTTCTTTTTCTATTAGCAAATCGACTAATCTATCAATTACTACTCTGTTATCTTTTATAATTTGTATAGTATTTTGGTGACATTCACGTACAATTTCTTGTATTTGCTTGTCTATTTTTATTGCTATCTCGTCTGAGTATTCAGATGAGTTACTCATACCTCTTCCTAAGAAAGGATTGGATTCTTCATTCTCGAGAGAGAGAGGCCCGATTGTAGACATTCCAAATCGGGTTACCATTTGTCGTGCCATTGAAGTGATCTGTTGTAGGTCATTACTTGCTCCCGTTGTTACTTCTGTATCCCCAAAAACTACTTCTTCAGCAACTCTACCACCTAGTGCTCCCATAATACGAGCTTTTATTTCCGATCTAGATATTAAACTTTGGTCTTCAGATGGTGTAAACCATGTTAAACCTCTTGCCTGTCCTCTGGGTATTAAAGTAACTTTTTGTACTGGATCATGGTCTTTAAGTAAAGTACCTACAATAGCATGTCCTACTTCATGGTAAGCTATTAAGCGTTTACTTTTACTGTCAATTAGTGGTGTACCTTCCATTCCTGCTACTACTCTGTCAATTGATGCATCAATTTCATTTAAGGTAATAGTCTTTTTTCTTTTTCTTGCAGTTAGTATAGCTGCTTCATTAAGTAAATTAGCTAAATCGGCTCCTGAAAATCCAGGCGTTCTTCTTGCTATACTTGATAAAGATACGCTAGAGTCAAGCTTTTTATTGTGTGCGTGTACGTTTAAGATGGCTAATCTTCCTTTAAAGTCAGGAACATTTACTGTTACCTGTCTGTCAAATCTGCCTGGCCTTAGTAAAGCAGAGTCTAGGATATCTGCGCGGTTTGTAGCGGCAATAACGATAATTCCAGTATTACCTTCAAATCCATCCATTTCAGTAAGTAATTGGTTTAAAGTTTGTTCTCTTTCATCGTTGCCTCCACCAATACCAGTTCCTCTTTGTCTACCGACCGCATCAATTTCGTCAATAAATACAATGCATGGAGCATTTTCTTTAGCTTTCTTAAAGAGATCTCTTACACGTGATGCTCCAACTCCTACAAACATTTCTACGAATTCTGAGCCTGAAATACTGAAAAATGGTACACTTGCTTCGCCGGCAATTGCTTTTGCTAAAAGTGTTTTACCGGTTCCTGGTGGTCCAATTAATAATACTCCTTTCGGTATTCTAGCTCCAACTGCTGTAAAACGTTCGGGTTGTTTTAAGAAGGTTACTACTTCTTCAAATTCTTCTTTTGCTTCGTCAATACCAGCAACGTCATCAAATATTATTCCTGTTTTAGCTTCCATCTGAAATAGTGCTTTGGATTTTCCAAAAGACATAGCTTGTCCAGGGCCTCCTGTCGTATTATTAGATCTTCGAAATAAGTAAGCTAGTCCACCTATTAATAGTAATGGAAATAAAAGATTTCCTACTAGATTCCATATGGCGCTTGTATTCTTTGCTGGATGCGCATCTAAATCTACGTTTTCCTTTTTTAGTTTTGTAATCAATTCTGGTGCGCTTGTAGGTAATTCAACTCGAATTTTTTGTAATCGGTTACCTAATTCTGGTCCTACAGCTTCCACTATTGCAGTGTGGCCGTTATCGTATATATCGACTCTTTTAACCCATCCCATATCTAAATATTCTAGTAATCTACCATAAGTTATTCTTGAGTTTGCAATATTAGGATTCAGTTCCTTACTGGTTGGTGCAAGGAATCCTTGCCACAAAAAAAAGCTAATTATTATAACGGGGAGAGACCATAATAAGAGTGTTTTCCAAGATAGTTTCATAGTTGTTGAGCCTCGATTTTATGTAATTTGCAAAATAAATTTTATGTTTTTTTTAACGTATTATATTATTTAAGTGAATTTAACATTTTTTATATTTTTTTTGCAACCGTGTTAAACCATTGAAAGAAATGCAATCTTTCAATGGTTATGAAAGTTAATTTTTTTTATTTATTTTTTTCTTATTCTAGTATTATAATTGTTAGGTAATTAAAAAAAGTGTTAGTTATAATTATATGGTAAAGAAAGGTTCAATTGTGAAGGTTCTAAGACCAGAGTCTTATTGGTATCAAGATGTTGGTACTGTGGTTAAAGTTGATACGGATATTAAATATCCTGTTTTAGTTAGGTTTACTAAAGAATCATATATTAGTGGTGTCAATAGTAATAATTTTGCCTTAGAAGAACTAACTGTAGTTACTGAATAGTACTTGTAAAGCATTATAATTTATAATGCTTTAATAATTTAGAGTTTAACTTCCTAGTGTTGCCCAATCTACATCTACATTTTCTATTATTAAAGAAGAATTATATATTTGTAAAATAATTAATAAAAACAGGAAAAATAATAACATAAATATAGCCATAATAGGTGTTGTCCCCCAGCCAGGAGCAACTTTGCCATATTCAGAGTTTAAGGGTCTCAATATTTCACCCAATCTAGTTCTTAATGCCATAATTTTTTGTTGATTTTTTTTATATTTATAGTAATACTATTATAAGTATAACTTTACTTATTTGTATTTAATTTATGGAAATTGCAACAGTTCTTAGTATTTTTATTTCGAGTTTGTTATTAGGTATTACTTTATATTCTATGTACACGGCTTTTGGTCCTTTATCGAAAGAATTAAGAGATCCTTTTGAAGAACATGAAGAATGATAATAAATTATGTCTCGGTGTAGTTTTTATCTTGTATTATTTTTCAATGATTGTCATAATTATACCACTCTCATTTATGAGAGTGGTATAGTTTGATTTTGTCTATTTAGTTATACTTTACTTTGCAATTCTAGGTGGATCTCTAAAAAATACTGCGAAGAATATGACCATTAAAGTACCTACTAATAAAAATACATATACTAAAGCTTCCATTGTTTTTTCCTATTTATATCAATAATATGTTTTTATTATCAATCTAATTATTGAGTTGTTATACAGCTCCTTGTTTTTTGCTACTTCTGTCGCCTAACTTTTGAAATGCTCCAAATTCTACTTGTTCTGTTACTTCTGCACCAATTCCGGCAAATACATCTCTAAAGATGGTTCTAGATCCGTGCCATAAATGACCAAAAAAGAATAAAAGTGCAAAATTTGCATGTCCAAATGTAAACCATCCTCTTGGGCTGCTTCGGAAAACACCATCTGATTCTAAAGTAGTTCTATCGAATTCAAAAACTTCTCCTAATTGTGCTTTCCGTGCGTATTTTTTTACACTAGGTGCATCTGTGAAAGTTTTGCCATCTAGTTTACCACCATAAAAGTTTACAGTAACACCTACTTGTTCAATACTATACTTTGATTCTGCTCTTCTAAATGGTATATCTGCTCTTATAATTCCATCTTTATCAACTAAAATAACAGGAAATGTTTCAAAAAAGGCAGGCATTCTTCTAACTGTTAGTTCTCTTCCTTCTTTATCTTGAAAAATAGGATGACCTAACCATGCTTCTGCAATACCGTCTCCTTTGTCCATAGGACCGGCCCTAAATAATCCCCCTTTTGCTGGGTTATTACCTATGTAATCATAAAATGCCAGTTTATCTGGTATTTTCGACCACGCTTCTTCTGGTGTTGCTCCTTCGTTTATTGAGTTTTCCACTCTTCTTTCAATTTCTTGCTGAAAGTAACCGCTATCCCATTGATACCTTGTCGGTCCAAATAGTTCTAAAGGGGTTGTTGCTGATCCATACCACATAGTCCCACAAGTTACAAAAGCACTGAAGAAAACAGCTGAGATACTACTAGATAAAACAGTTTCTATGTTTCCCATTCTTAGCGCTCTATATAATCTTTGTGGTGGTCTAACTGTTAAATGAAATAATCCTGCTAGTATGCCTACTGTTCCTGCTGCAATATGATGAGAAGCGATACCGCTTGGGTTAAATGGATTAAAGCCATCAGGACCCCATGCAGGGGCTACAGGTTGTACTCTACCTGTTATTCCATAAGCGTCGGATATCCATATCCCCGGACCAAATAGACCAGTAGTGTGAAAAGCGCCAAATCCAAAACATAGTAAGCTTGATAATAATAAATGTATGCCAAATATTTTAGGCAAATCTAATGCTGGTTCTCCAGTACGTGGGTCTCTGAATAGTTCTAAATCCCAGTACACCCAGTGCCATATAGAAGCTAAAAATAACATTCCTGATAAAACTATATGTGTAATTGCAACGCCTTCGAAGCTCCATAAACCTGGGTTAGATACACTCTCTCCCGTTATACTCCAGCCTCCCCACGAGTCTGTCACACCTAAGCGTGCCATGAAAGGCATGACAAACATACCTTGTCGCCACATGGGATTTAATACAGGATCAGATGGATCAAATACAGCTAATTCATATAGAGCCATTGATCCTGCCCAACCGGCTACTAAAGCTGTGTGCATTAAGTGTACAGAAATTAGACGTCCTGGATCATTTAAAACAACTGTATGTACACGATACCATGGTAGTCCCATTGAACTACATGCCTCCTATAACAAAAAATTAGTACTATGCCTTTCTTACTTTATGATTTATAAATCATTAGATTATTATAATATATCTTATTTATTATAACATTTTCGTTGAAAATATGTTTATTCAAATTTATAGGAAATAACATTTTTTACTATAATTATAGTAGCTAAGTTAATAAACATTAGTAGGTAAATACTATCATATAATGTTAAGTTCGTCCATATAGTTTGGATAATAGGTATATTTGCATCAGAATTTGTAATTTTGGGCAAATTTCTTATAATTTCTATCGCATAAGTTAATGGATTTATACTAGCTAATATTTGTAACCAATATGGCATGAATGATAGTGGTGCTAGTGCTGTGCTTGAAAATAGCATTGGTAAGTTAACAACTAATATAAAAGCGAGTAGTTCTATATGTCCTGGCAAAATAAAAGCTAAACAAACGCTGATGCTTGCTGTATTTAGTGTTATTAATAAAGTGACTATTAATATGTTTATTATATCTTTAATATTATAATTTGTGTAACTATGTATAAATACATCGAAACATATAATAAATATGGTTTGTAATATTGTTATTACTATTATAAAAAGTATTGTAGAGACCAGTAAAGAATCTCGTGATTTTAGTGGTGATATTAAAAGTCTATTTAAAAAACCAAACTCTCTGTCAAACATAATTGGCACGCCAGCATTAATAGCTCCGGTAAATGATGTAAATATAATAATTCCTGGACTTAAAAAACTGTTGTATTTTAGATTTGCAGTAGATATATTTACAGGAGCATTTTGAAACAAAGCGCCAAATAGAACTAACCATAATAATGGTTGTAATATACTAGAAATGAGAGTTGACGGTCTTCTTACTGTTTGTAGACATAAACGTTTAATTAGTGCATAAATTTCTTGGTAGATACAGTAAAAAAGATTGAATGTTTCTATTCTCTTTTTAGGTTTTAAAGTTGTTGTTATCTTATATAATGAGTGTGTCATTTTACGTATCTTATATTAATTTTGTAAATTTATTTGAAAGCTCTTTAACATTGTTTTTGTTTTTTTTGTCTCAAAAGCTGATTTTTATTTGATTATAGTGTTTTTTGTTTTTTGACTGTGTTTTAATATTAATTGAGTAGTAGATAGTTATATGAGTTGATAACTGCTATTTCATATATTTTGTTGTAATGATGGAGGTTTTCAAATGTCTGTTTCTAGTTATAATGTAAAGTTAATTAATGAAGAAGAAGGTACAGATGTATCAATTACTTGTCCTGCAGATACTTATATTTTAGATGAAGCAGATGACCAAGGTGTGTCCTTGCCTTATTCTTGTAGGGCAGGTGCTTGCTCTACATGTGCCGGAATTTTAAAAGAAGGTTCTGTCAACCAAGAAGATCAAACTTATTTAGATGGTGATCAAATAGAACAAAAATGGGTTTTAACATGTGTAGCTTATCCTGAAAGTGACTGTACAATTTTAACTCATAAAGAACAAGACTTGTACGAAGCATAACTTTTTTATTGTAAAAATGAGAGTATATGAGATTTATATATTCTCATTTTTTTTAGTAAAGTAAATCTCTTGTTATATTTTCACTTCAATATCTACACCAGCTGGAGTATTCAGTTTCATGAGAGAATCGATTGTTTGTGAAGAAGGTTTATAGATGTCTATAATTCTGATATGTGATCTTATTTCAAAATGTTCTCGTGAGTCTTTGTCTACATGAGGAGACCTTAAAACACAGAAAATTTTGCGTCTTGTTGGTAAAGGTATTGGACCAACTGATTTTACGTTCGTTCTTTTGGCAGTCTCGGTTATTATATTACAAGATTGTTTTAATAAATCTTGGTTGTAACTTTTGAGTTTTATTCTAATTCTATTGTCTTGTGTATTTGTCATATGGTAGTTGTTTTAATCATTATACAAGAATTTTAGATACTACGCCTGCCCCAACGGTTCTCCCCCCTTCACGAATGGCAAATCTCATTCCTTGTTCAATTGCTATAGGATTGATTAATTCAGCACTCATTTTGATTCTATCCCCTGGCATTACCATCTCTGCTTCCGTACCATCATCGGCTGTAAATTGCTTAATCGTTCCTGTTACGTCTGTTGTTCTTACATAAAATTGTGGTCTGTAGCCTGAAAAAAATGGTGTATGTCTTCCACCTTCTTCTTTGGTTAATATGTATACTTCAGCTTCAAATTCTGTGTGAGGTGTAATAGTTCCTGGTTGAGCTAATACCATTCCTCTTTCAATATCTTTTTTTTGTATTCCCCTTAAAAGTATTCCTATGTTATCACCTGCTATACCTTCATCTAATGTTTTCTGAAACATTTCCAATCCGGTTATTGTTGTTGTTTTTGTGTCTTTCAAGCCAACTATTTCAATTGTGTCTCCTACTTTAATAATACCTCTTTCTATCCTTCCAGTTGCTACGGTGCCTCTACCAGTAATAGAAAAAACATCTTCCACTGCCATTAAAAATGTTTTTTCTGTATCTCTTATAGGTGTTGGTATATACTTATCTACGGCATCCATTAAGCTATGAATTTTATCAACCCATTGATTTTCCCCTTTTTGAATATTGCTATTTCTTGTTACCTGATCTAATGCCAATAATGCTGATCCAGCAATACAAGGTATATCATCTCCAGGAAATTCATACTGTGCTAATAGTTCACGAACTTCTAGTTCAACCAGTTCTAATAGTTCTGCATCGTCAACCTGGTCCTCTTTATTTAAAAATACAACTATATTAGGTACACCAACTTGTTTGGCTAATAATATATGCTCACGTGTTTGTGGCATTGGCCCATCTGCTGCTGATACAACTAATATAGCTCCATCCATTTGTGCTGCACCGGTGATCATATTTTTAACATAATCAGCATGTCCAGGGCAGTCCACATGAGCATAATGTCTATTGGCTGTTTCATATTCTACATGTGCTGTATTAATGGTAATACCTCTAGCTTTTTCTTCGGGAGCAGCATCGATTTCATCAAATTTTTTTGCCTTTGTGTTGTTAGCTGCTGCTAGTGTTGCTGATATAGCTGCTGTTAAGGTTGTTTTTCCATGATCAACATGTCCAATTGTACCAATGTTTACATGAGGCTTTTTTCTTTCAAATTTTTCACGTGCCATATTTGTATCCTTTTTTGTGTTATTTATTTCTTTGTCTTTACTTATATTACCAATAGGTTCAATTGTTTAGTAACGGTAATGTGCAAAGGCTTTGTTAGCTTCTGCCATACGATGTGTTTCTTCACGCTTTTTAATACTATTTCCTATATCGTTAGATGCATCAATAATTTCATTTGCTAATTTAGATGACATATTTTTCCCTGATCTTTGTTTAGAAAATCTGGTTAGCCATCTTAAAGCGAGATTAGTACCTCTATATGCTCTAACTTCTATTGGTACCTGATATGTAGATCCTCCTATTCTCCTTGCTTTAACTTCTACTAATGGAGTACAATTTCTGATGGCTTGTTCTAAAAGTTCTAAAGGGTTTTTAGATGTTTTTTCTTCTATTATGTCAAAAGCTTCGTATATTATTTTTTGTGCCAATCTTTTCTTTCCGTGTTTTAATATGCGTACTGTTAACATACTAATTAGTTTACTATTGTAGATTGCATCAGTAGCTATGATTCTTTTAGTTGCTATGTTACGACGAGACATGTCTTTATATTCTTTGTATTGTTTTGGTAATTAGTACATAGTTTTGTTTTATTTTCTATTTTTTTTAGTTCCATATTTTGAACGACTGTTTTTCCTGTCTTTAACTCCTGTAGAATCTAAAGTTCCTCTTATTATATGATATCTAACTCCAGGCAAGTCTTTTACACGACCGCCTCGTATTAAAACGACGGAGTGTTCCTGAATATTATGTCCAATACCAGGTATATATGCTGTTACTTCAAAACCAGAAGTCAGCCTAACTCTTGCTACTTTTCTCAATGCGGAATTAGGTTTCTTGGGTGTAGTTGTATAGACTCTTGTGCATACACCTCTTCTTTGTGGACAAGCCTTTAATGCGGGAGATTTAGTTTTTTTGTTAGTTTTTTTTCTTTCGAATCTAACTAACTGTTGAATTGTTGGCATTCTTGTTGTGTGTTTATATTCATATATTATTGAATATTTTTAATATTATAAATATTGTCTTATATAGTGTCAAACTTTTTTTAATTAGCTTGTCATCTTATTGTTTTCTACAATTTTTTACTTTTTGTTGTTTGTTTTGAGATTATATTTGCGCATAAATCTTTCAACTCTTCCTTCTGTGTCTATAATTCTTTGTGAACCAGTGAAAAAAGGATGATTGCCAGACCATATATCGACATATAGTTCTGGTTTGGTGGATCCAACTGTCATGATATGTTGTCCATCACAGTATACTTTAGATTCTGAGTACCATCTTGGATGTATCTGTTTCTTAGGCATTTTTATTGTTATAGTTTTGTTTGTTAACGCTTTGAGTATTGCGGTGCTTTTCTCGCTTTGCGTAATCCATACTTTTTCCTTTCTTTTACTCTTGAGTCTCTAGTTAGAAATCCTTCTGATTTCAGTGTTATACGGTTTTCAGGATTAATTGTACATAGTGCTCTTGCTATTCCTAGTCGTATTGCATCTGCTTGACCTGTTAAACCTCCTCCCTCTGTTTTTACATGTATATCATATTCTTTGCTTAGTCCTAGGATATTTAATGGGCTGTACGATATGCGTAAGTAATTCGCACTAAATTGTAGATAAGATTCTCCTGATATACCGTTAATGATTAGTTTACCTGATCCTGGTATTAGTCTAATTCTTGCTATAGATGTTTTTCTTCTACCAGTTCCTAAGTATCCTACTGGTATATTCTTGGCAGTCGTAGTATTTTCCATGCTTTAATTTAATATAATAATTTCAGGTTTTTGTACCGAGTGAGGATGATTATGATCTGAGTAAACTTTTAATTGTCTAAAAAGTTCTCTACCTAAGTTTCCTTTAGGTAGCATTCCTTTAATACAATTTTCTATGATTCGACTGGGAATTCTTTTGTTCAAGTGTATAAAGCTTTCAGTTTTTAGTTCGCCAGGTTTTCCTGAGTGTCTTCTGTATACTTTCTGATATTTTTTTTGACCTGTTATGTTAATATCTTTAGCATTTACGATAATTATATAAACTTTGGGATTTACGTAGGGAGTATATGTAGAGTTATTTTTACCTTTTAATAATGTGGCAATATATGTGCTTAATCTTCCTAGATTTTGCCTGCTTGCATCTATTAAATACCATTTTGGCTGATAGTGAGGAGTCTGTATATATGTGTTATTCATCTGGATGTTTTCTTCTCTATTAAATGCTTTTAACATCTTTTTCTTTTGGTAAGTAGATGCCTAATTTTTCTTGAAGTGCTTCAATCACTTCTTCAGCTGATTTTTGACCAAAATTTTTGATCTCTAATAATTCTTCTTGTGAGTAGTCTAATAAATCAGAAATAGAATGTATTTGTGCTCTCTTTAAGCAATTATATGCACGTACGGATAACTGTAGTTCTTCAATTAGTACTTGATTTATATGATCTTCATATATATGGTTGTTATTGATATTAGATTCGAAATTTATATTGGTGAGAGGATGGAATAAACTAGTTAAAATGTTTGCACCTTGACTAATAGCTTCTTGTGGAGATAAGCTACCATTAGTCCAAACTTCTATTGATAATTGTTCTTGGATCATATTTGAACTAATTCGTTTTTCTTGTACTTCATAATTAAATTTTTTAGCTGGCATGAATACAGCATCAATTGGTAAGAAATCTATTGATTTGTGATCTATTCCTTTGTCAATTAGACGGTAACCATTTCCTTGCTCAACACGAAACTCCATCTCAAAAATAGTGTTGTTACAAATTGTTGCAATATACTGTTTTGGATCAATTACTTTAATTTCTGGAGGTACGTCAAGTAAACCCGCTGTAATAATAGCTGGTCCTTGTATTCTTATTCTACCTATCTGTGATTCTGTAGTGTGACTATGTAAGACAATTTCTTTTAAGTTTAAAAGAATTTCTAAAACATCTTCTCGAACGCCTGTTATTGTTGAAAATTCGTGATTAATTCCGGCTATCCTGACAGCTACTATGGCAGTCCCTTGTAAATCAGACAGTATAGTGCGTCTTAATGAGTTCCCGATTGTAATACTTTGTCCTTGTTTAAGTGGTTTTAGAATAAAGTGTCCGTATTGTTCTCTAGCTTCTTCTGTTCTTGACTCTATACACTCTATTTGGAATTGAGTCATTAAAAAAAGTTCCTTATTAGCTTATAAAGATTGTTTATTTTTTTAAACTCGGCGTTTTTTAGGAGGCCTACATCCATTATGTGGTACGGGTGTTATGTCTTTTATGAGAGTAATTTCTATTCCTGTTGCTTGTAAGGCTCTAATAGCTGTTTCTCTACCTGCTCCTGGCCCATTTATCATAACTTCTGTCTGTTTTATACCTTGCTCTAAGGCTTGTTTAGCTGCTTTTTCCGTGGCTATTTGTGCTGCAAAGGGAGTACTTTTTTTAGCACCTTTAAATCCACTAGCTCCGGATGAACACCATGATACTGTTTCACCTTTTAAATCTGTAATAGTAATAATAGTATTATTAAATGTAGATTTTATATGTGTAACTCCGTTAGGAGCGTACTTTTTAGTTTTACTATTTGATTTTTTAGTTTGTCTTGCCATAAGCTATGTTGTGTTGATCATGAATTTTACTATTACTTGCGAGGTGCTTTTTTCTTATTTGCCATCGTTTTTTTGCTGCCTCTTCTGGTTCTTGCATTAGTTCTTGTTCTTTGACCTCTTAAGGGTAATCCTGTTTTATGCCTTTTTCCTCTATAAGAGTTGATGTCCATCAATCTTTTTATATTAATAGACTCAAGCCTTCTTAGATCTCCCTCTAATTGATATTCATTATTAAGTATATTTCTAATCGCTGATACTTGTTCGTCGCTTAGGTTTTTTACTAATGTATTATTGTTGAGCTTAATTTTTTCTAGTATTGTTTGAGAGCGTGGTAAGCCTATTCCATATATATATGTTAATCCAATCTCGATTCTTTTGTTTTGAGGTAGATCTACCCCTGTTATTCTAGCCATATTTTACATGTTTGATAAAAAATAATGTGTTTACTATCCTTGTCTTTGTTTATGTTTTGGATTTTCACAAATTATAATAATACGTCTATGCCTACGAATAATTCTACATTTTTCGCATATTTTTTTTACTGATGACCTTACTTTCATTTTTTTTGCTAATATATCTATAAATAAGTAATGGGTTCGATTATTCTATCATACTATCATATTGTTGTGAGATTATATATGTTTGTATTTGTTTTGTTGTGTCAATCCCTACACTTACTAAAATTAGTAGTGATGTAATTCCTAATCCTTTAAGGGAGCTGATCTGTGTAACTTTTGATATGATCGATGGAACTAATCCTATCATAAACAAAAAGATCGCACCTAGAAAATTTAATTTGTTTAAAATTCTTTTTAGATAAATTGTTGTATCTATACCTGGTCTTACATTAGGAATGCTAGCTCCCATCTTTTTCAAATTTTTACCTATGTCTTGTGGATTTAGTATTAGTGATGAGTAAAAAAAACTAAATAAAATAACTAATAGGCAGTATAAGCATATGTAAGAGAAGTAGTTTGTAAAAATAAGGTAAAATAGCTTTTGTATATCTTTATTAGGTATTGCTTGTAGTATATGGCTTGGTAATACAATTGTTGCAGACGCAAATACTAGGGGCATTACTCCTCCTTGGTTTAATTTTAAGGGAATATAGCTCTGTGAAGATAGTGCTTGTACTTTACTTAGCTGGCGTGCTGATAATATAATTATTTTCCTTTTACTTTCTTGAATAATTATAGTTATCATTAGAATGACTAAAAATAATATTAGTAAAAGAAATAATTTGCTTGTTGTTTCTTTAATATATAGTTTGCTAGTATATTGAATCAATATTTTGGGTAATCCGGAAACAATATTTTGAAAGATGAGTAGTGAAGCACCATTTCCTATACCGTACTCAGTTATTATTTCAGAAAACCACATAATAATAATAGACCCTGTTGTTAGGGTAATTACGCAATCTAATACAAAGTAATAATTCCAGTCAAAAACGTATGGTTGAACCCAATAAGCTATTGCAGTGCTTTGTAACACAGCCCATATTAATGTAAGAAATCTAGTAAACTGTGTAATTTTTTGTCGTCCTGCTTCGCCTTCTTCTTTTTGTAAATTATCTAATTTTGGAATTATATTTACTAAAATTTGCATAACAATTGAAGAATTAATATAGGGGACGATACCTAAGGCAAAAATTCCTATTGTTGCAAAGCCTCCTCCAGAAAAAATATTCAGAAAGTTAAGTATTTCATTTTGCCCAACACTATTATAAAAAGAATTGTGATCTATTCCAGGTATAGGTATAAATATTCCACATCTCGCAACTATTAATACTAAAACTGTTATAAAAACTTTTCGTTTGAGCTGAAGTGTATTTGTCATCTAAGTTTGTATTACTTTCTATATGTTGTGTAAAGTTTAATTTTTCCTTAGTTAGTAGGTATTATGTATAAAAGTAGTCAAGGCTAATGTCTCTATTTTTGGCGGTCTCTGAAAAAGTATTTAACCTAGACAGAGCGTCTAGTGCAGCGCGTGCATTATTCAAAGTGTTACTTGATCCTAATTGTTTGCCTAATATGTTTTTGATTCCTACAAGTTCCAGTACAGTTCTGACAGAGCCACCTGCAATTACCCCAGAACCTATTGCAGATGGCCGAAGAATTACTTTGGCTGCTCCTGATATACCTTGAATTGGATGAGGAATTGATTTGGATTTCGTGATAGGAACATTAATGATACGTTTTTTGGCATCTGTTACACCTTTTTTTACGGCTCCAATTACATCACTAGCTTTGCCTACACCAATACCTATTTGTCCTTGATCATTTCCTATAATTAAAATAGCTCTGAAGCTTAACTTTTTTCCTCCCTTAACTACTTTAGTAACTCTTTTAATCTGAACAACACGTTCTTCCCAATGTAATTCTTTTTCTCTATTTTTCGTATGTTTTTTTTTCATAAGTTTATTATCCTAAAATTTCATTCCTTTTTCCCTGGCAGCCTCAGCCAGTGCCTTAATCTTACCATGATATAATCTTTTTCCACGGTCAAATACAACTGTGTGAATTCCAAGTTTTATTGCTTTATTGGCTATATCTTTACCAATGATTTTAGATGTTCCACAGTTAACTTTACTAGTTAATTGTATTTTTGACTCTAGATTTTTGGCGATACTGGAGCTACTTAATAGAATCTTATTAGAGTTATCGTCGATAATCTGTGCATATATGTGTTTATTAGATCTAAAAATATACAAACGAGGACGTTCAGTATTCCCCTTTATTTTTTTTTTCATATTGTTTATTTTCCTGCTTTTCCTACCTTTCTTCTGACTACTTCTCCTGAGTATCTAATCCCTTTACCTTTATATGGTTCAATAGGTCTTGTTTTCCTGATTTTTGCAGCTACTTGTCCAACTGTTTCTTTATTTATTCCTGATATAATTATATTTGTGTTGTTTTCTATTTGTATAACTATATCTTTGGGAGGTGTAATAATAATGGAATGACTGTAACCCAAGTTTAGCACCAAATTCGTGCCGTCCATTTGACATCTGTATCCGATGCCTTGAACTTCTAGCTTTTTATTAAATCCTTTTGAAACTCCAATAACCATATTGTTAATAATAGTTCTAGATAATCCATGCAGTTCTTTAGCTTTTTTGCTTTCTTTTTTGCGATAAAGATGTATTTGTTTATTTGTGTATTCTATTTTAATTGCCTCAGATAGTTTATAGTGTAATTCTCCCTTTTCTCCTTTTATTTTTACGATGGAGTTCTTTATATCTGCTTGAATATTTTCAGATAAGCTAATGACTTTTTTACCAATTCTTGACATATTACATGTTTCCTTGATTGAAATTGATTTACCATATATAACATAAAACTTCTCCACCTAAACCATTGTGCCTAGCTTTTTTGTCTGTCATCACTCCTTTTGATGTAGATATAATAGCTATACCAATTCCTCCTAGAACCTTCGGTAACTCTTTGTAATGAGCGTATACACGCAATCCAGGTTTGCTAATTCTTTTTAATGCTGTAATTATAGGTTTTTTCTTTTTCCCTTTATATTTCAGAGATATAAGTAAGTAATTTCTTAAATTCTCACCTATCTCTTCAAATTCATATATAAAACCTTCTTCTCTTAATACTTTAATAATGTTACGCGTCATTTTTGTTGCTGGAACTTGTACAATCTGGTGCTTTGCTAGATTTGCGTTACGAATACGTGTCAACATATCTGATATCGTGTCATTTACCACTTGTCTTTATTTCTCCTTTTTTGCTACTTTTAGAGTTATTGATGAAAAGGCATACCGAAACCCTTTAATAATGCTAAACTTTCTTGATCATTCTTAGCGCTAGTTACTATTGCAATATCCATTCCTCTAATTTTATCTATACTGTCGTATTCAATTTCTGGGAATATTAATTGTTCCTTTAATCCAAGATTATAGTTACCACGTCCATCGAAATGTTTTTTGCTAATTCCTCTAAAATCGCGAATTCTAGGCAATGATAAGTTTATTAGTTTATTGAGAAAATCATACATTTTATGCTTCCGCAATGTAACAGTTAACCCTACGGGAGCATCTTCTCTTATCTTAAAGCCAGCAATGGACTTTTTAGCTCTAGTTATAATAGGTTTTTGTCCTGTAACTAGTATAAATTCTTTAATGCTATTATCGAGTATTTTGGAGTTTTGCGCAGCTTCTCCAAGGCCTCTATTAAGTGTGATTTTAATTAATTTAGGTATTTGATGTTTATTAGTGTAGTTGAATGCTTTGATTAATTCTAGACAAATTTTATTATCGTATAATTTTTTTAGAGAAGTCATAACTAGTCTTTTAAGTAATTGCTTCGTTAGTTTTTATTAATATTTTCTGTTTTATCTTGTTTTCGCTGATTCTATATTTGTATCTACTTGCTACTTTGTGTGTTGAACTGTATAGCATAACATTTGAACTATGTATAGGAGTCTCTCTTTGAATAATTTCTCCTATAGTTCCTTCTTGTTTTGGTTGTATGTGTTTAGTTTTTATGTTAATGTTTTCTACAATAACTTTTTGTTTTTTATAGATGACTTTTAAAATCTTCCCTTTTTTTCCTTTATCTGCTCCGGTTATGATCTGTACATAATCACCTTTTTTTACATGAGTTTTAGGTCTTTTGAGTTTCATTATACTACCTCTGGTGCTAATGATATAATTTTTGAAAAGTTTTTGTCTCTTAACTCTTTTGCGATCGGACCAAAAACTCGTGTTCCTTTAGGATTGTTTTCTTGATTGATGATCACAGCTGCATTGTCATCAAAACGAATGCTCATACCATCTTTTCTACGTATAGTTTTTCTGGTTCTTACTATTACTGCTCTTACAATATCCGATCTCTTAACAGGCATATTTGGGAATGCATCTTTAACCACTGCAATAATAATATCACCTATATTGGCATAAGAAGGATTGCTTGTGCCTAAAATTCTAATACACATTATTTTGCGTGCTCCACTATTATCGGCAACATTTAAGTAGCTTTGATTTTGTATCATGAATTTGTGTTATTTATTAACTTTATCCAGTAATATCCAGCGTTTATTTTTGCTTATTGGTTTGGTTTCTTGAATTTTTACAATATCTCCTGTATGACATTTGTTATATTCATCGTGAGCATAATATTTCTTTGTTCTAGTCACAATCTTATAATATTTTTTATGTGCTATTTTCTTTTTTACAGCGACTATAATAGTTTTATCCATTTTGTTACTTGTAACTGTTCCTATAGTTTCTTTAATAGGCATATTAATTATTCTTCTCTTTTTGTGTTTTTAATGTTAGTAGTTGTGCTAGTTGGTGTTTTTTGTATTTAAATAGATGACTTTGTATTGGTTGTCTTGTTGATTTTTTTATTTTCAGTTCAAAAATTTCTTTTTTTATTTCTATAATATTTTTTTTTATTTTTTCGATTTTCAAATGTTGAATGTTACTCATTTTTTGAAAGGACATGATTAGTTGTCTTAGTAATAAATTTAGTTTGAATAGGTAATTTATACGAGGCTAATTTCATCGCTTGTTTAGCTATTTGTTGGGGAACACCTGATATTTCGAATAAAATATGGCCAGGTTTAATAACAGCTACCCAATATTCTGGTGCTCCTTTTCCAGATCCCATTCTTGTTTCTGTAGGTCGTGCTGTTACTGGTTTATCAGGAAATATACGAATCCATAATTTTCCACCTCTTTTGACATATCTTGTTATAGTTCTTCTTGTAGCTTCAATTTGTCGAGAAGTTAACCAACTAGCTTCTAGTGTTTGTAGCCCATACTCGCCAAATGCAATTTGATTTCCTTTGGATGCATTACCTTGCATACGTCCACGATGTTGTTTTCTAAACTTTGTTTTTTTAGGGCTTAGCATATGGAAATAATTTTAAATATTGTTTTGATTTTTTTTATTTAATGTTGATAAGGAAAATTTCTCTCCTTTGAATAGCCATACTTTTACTCCTAAACTACCATAAATGGTGTGCGCTGTTCTATAAGAATAATCAATATCTGCTCTGAGCGTTTGTAATGGTACTCTACCTTCCCTTGTCCACTCGCTACGCGCGATTTCTGCCCCATTTAGTCTGCCTGAAACTTGCACTTTAATACCTTGAATGTGGACTTTTTGTGATCTTTGTACTGCTTGTCGAACAGCGCGCCTGAAAGCAGTTCTTTTTTCTAGTTGTTGAGTAATAAACTCAGCAACTAGATTTGCTTCAGTGTCTGGTTCTGCGATTTCTGTTACATTAATGCGAATTTGTCTATGGACTAATATGTCTTGTTGTAACTGTTGTCTTAGCTCTTGTATTCCTGTTCCTGTTTTACCGAGTATAATCCCTGGTCTCGCTGTATAGATAGATATTTCAATTTGATCGACTTTTCTACTAATGTGAATTAGAGATAAGCTTGCATTACGGAGTTTTTTTTCAATTAGTTTCCTTATCTTATGATCTTCTTCTAAGAAAGAGGGATATTGTTTCATACTACAATACCAAGAAGATCTATGCTTTTGTGTTATATCTATTCTAAATCCTAATGGATGCGTTTTTTGTCCCATGTTTTATTTTTATCTATACTTTTATACGTAGAAAATATATTTTAGGCTGCCATTATTTTAATTACAATATGACAAGTTGGCTTGTGTATAGGAAAAGCTCTACCTTGTGCTCTTGGTTGAAATCTTTTTAGTTTTCGACCCTCATTTGCAAAAGCGTGACTTATTACCAACTTTGTCCTATCTTCTTGATTATTATGTGTTGCATTATGCATAGCTGATTCAAGAACTTTTTTTATTGTTTTACATGGTTTATATTTTAGAAACTCTAGTATTAAAATTGCTTCTTGACATTTCTTTCCTCTAATAAGGTCTAAGATTCGTCTTACTTTATTGGTTGATAATCTTAAATATTTTCCTTGAGCAATAGTTATTGAATTATTTCCGTTCATAAAATAAATACTTAATGATTTATATTGTTACCTTTTAGTTTTTTTATCACTTTTAATGTGGCTTCTAAATGTTCTAGTTGGTACAAATTCTCCTAATTTATGTCCGACCATTTGATCTGATATAAATACTGGGTAATGTTGTTTACCATTATAAACGGCAATTGTATGACCTACCATATTGGGAATTATAGTTGACGATCTAGACCATGTTGTGATGGTTTCTTTTGAATTCTGTTTGTTTAACTTACTGATTTTTTGAAATAGCTTTAATTCTATATAAGGGCCTTTTGACAAAGATCTTGACATTTCTTTAATAATTTATTTGCGACGACGTAAAATATAATGGTTACTGTGTTTTTTTTGATGACGTGTTTTCATGCCTAATGCTGGTTTTCCCCAAGGTGTGACAGGATGAGATTTACCTATCGGTGATCTACCTTCACCGCCGCCATGTGGATGGTCTACTGGATTCATTGCAACTCCTCTAACTTTGGGCTTTTTACCTAGCCAACGATTGCGTCCAGCTTTTCCTATAGCTATATTATTTGCATCAGTGTTACCAACTTGCCCGATTGTAGCATAACACTTTTTATGTATAGTTCTCACTTCACTTGATGGAAGCTTTAACGTTACATAATTGCCTTCTTTAGCTACAATCTGTGCATATGTTCCTGCAGCTCTTACTATTTGTCCACCTTTTCCTCGAAAGAGTTCGATATTATGTACGGCAGTACCTAAAGGTATTTGGTATAATGGCAATGAATGCCCTACTTCAATACTTGCGTTTGGTCCCGAATTTACTGTGCATCCCACTTGTAAACTTCTTGGATGCAGTATATATCTTTTTTCACCATCTATATAGTGTAATAATGCAATGCGTGCATTTCTATTGGGATCATATTCAATACTTACTACTCTCCCTTCAATATTTAATTTATTTCTTTTAAAGTCTATTATTCTATATTTTCTTTTGTGTCCGCCCCCTTTATGTCTTGAAGTGATAGTACCTTTGTTGTTACGTCCCCCATGACGATGATTTTTAATAGACAAAGTCCTTTCTGGCTTACTTCTAGTAACTTCTTGAAAAGTTGATACTGTTCTGTTTCGTGTTCCTGGTGTATATGCTTTGTATAAACGAGTTACCATATTGATCGTAATAAAAATTAAGTATCTGAAAATAGATTAATACTATATTCATTATGTAAAGCTATAATAGCTTTTTTGTACTTGCTCTTTGTACCTATAAATTTACCTATGTGTCTTTTTTGTAGAGGTTGATTGCATGTATTGATTTTTCTTACACGTACATTGAATATATACTCAATAGCTTGTTTTACGTCTGTTTTATTGGCTTTGCAATCTACAGCGAATGTATATTTGTTTTCTTCCAAGAGTTTTGTAGATTTATCAGTGATAATAGGATATTTGATAAATTCTAGTAGTTTGTCTTCTGTTATACTGTTCTTATCTTTTCTATGTTTATGCATTGTATGTTTTATTTATTGTATCCAGTGCATTGGAAGTAATAATTAAATAGTTTGCTTTTAGTAATGCTATAGTATTAAGTTGACTAGCGTCAATTAAATCTACGTTTTGTACATTGCGTTTAGATAAATATAAGTTTTTGTCCTTTGATGTAGTGATAATGAGAATATTTATGTCTCTATTAATAGGTACTCCTAAGTTTTTTATTGATTCTAATAGTAGTTTTGTACTGGGTTTTTGAATGTGTGTTAAAAATTGTTGAACTACAATAGTATTGTTAAATTTATTATATATGATATTTTTTAATGCTAGTTGTCTTTCTTTTCTGTTTAATTTTATGTTGTAAATTTTGTGTTTTGGCCCAAAGATAACTCCTCCTCCTCTCCATAACGGTGATCGAATTGAGCCAGCTCTAGCTCTACCTGTACCTTTCTGCTTCCAAGGTTTTTTACCTCCTCCTCTAACCTCACTACGAGTTTTAGTGTTGGCATTACCTTCTCTTTTATTGTTTAGTTGTTGTACTAGTGCTCTGTGCACAAGATATATGCTTTTATCTCCGTTTGTTTTCCATCTTATACTTTTAAAGACTGTCTGGTTGTTATTATCTGTCAACACACGGTATTTTAGTTGTTGCTCAATCATTTTTTGTTTTTTGTTTGTAGTTAATACTAATAAGATTTCCAGGTTTTCCTGGTACAGATCCTTTTACTATTACTAAATGTTTGTCTATATTTATGTCAATAATCTGCAAATTTTTTACAGTTACTTTATTGTGTCCCATCCTACCAGCCATTCTCTTGCCTGGAAATACTCTTCCTGGAGTTGTTCCTGCACCAATAGATCCGGGTTGGCGATGGTTTTTTGATCCATGAGTCATAGGTCCTCTGCTAAAATTGTGTCTTTTTTGATAACCAGTAAAGCCTTTCCCTATGCTCAAACCAGATATATTAACTTTGTATCCTATTTTTAACTGATTGACTGTGATGTTTTGACCTACATTAAATTCTTTTATTGACTTTACTCTATATTCTTTAAGGTATCTAAAAGAGGGTGCTCCAACCTTGTTTAAATGACCTGTTTCTGGTTTAGTTAGTTTATTATAGTTACATTCATAGTATCCTATTTGAATAGCTTCATATCCATGTGATTTTGTATCTTTGATTTGTGTAATCATACATGGTCCTACTTGTAAAAGAGTGATTGGTAAAGCATTACCTGCATCATTAAATAACTGAGTCATTCCAAGTTTTGTTCCTAACAGACCAATTGACATAAATTCTTGTCTCCAAGTTCTGAAAGATTTTTGCGTACAGGCTAAAAATTTATTTCGATGGAATCATTATCTTTGAATTTGAAAAAAAATTCAAGTTTATAAAATATCTTTTATTGCTTTGTGTGGTAATCACTACTTTATAAAAAGAATAATTTACTGCATTATTATGAGTAGATTAGTTATAAAACGAAAGTAAATATATTAAGGAAAAATTTTTAATATGAGTAAAATTGTTGGAATTGATTTAGGTACAACAAATTCTGTTGTGGCAGTAATGGAAGGTGGAAAACCTACTGTAATCCCTAACAAAGAAGGATTAAGAACTACTCCTTCTGTTGTTGCTTATACGAAAAAGCAGGATAAGTTAGTTGGTCATATTGCTAAAAGACAAGCTGTCATGAATCCTGAGAACACTTTCTATTCTGTTAAAAGATTTATTGGTCGTAAAAAAGATGAAGTTGGTCATGAATCTAAGCAAACTGCTTATAGTATTAAAACAGATTCTAACTTCAACATTAAGTTACAGTGTCCTGCTTTAAGCAAAGACTTTTCCCCAGAAGAAATTTCTGCACAAGTGCTAAGAAAATTAGTTGAGGATGCAAGTACTTACTTAGGACAAGCTGTAACACAGGCTGTTATTACAGTTCCTGCATATTTTAATGATTCGCAAAGACAAGCTACTAAAGATGCTGGACAGATAGCTGGATTAGATGTTTTAAGAATTATTAATGAACCTACAGCAGCTTCATTGTCTTACGGATTGGATAAAAAAGACAATGAAACGATTCTGGTCTTTGATTTAGGTGGTGGTACGTTTGATGTTTCTATTTTAGAAGTAGGTGATGGTGTATTTGAAGTTTTATCAACATCAGGAGACACTCATTTAGGGGGAGATGATTTTGATAGTAAAATAGTTTCATGGCTTATTAATGAATTTACAAATGATGAAGGAATTAATTTAAGCAAAGATAAACAAGCTTTACAAAGATTGACGGAAGCGGCTGAAAAAGCAAAAATGGAGTTATCTAGTTTGTCCCAGACAGATATTAATTTGCCTTTTATTACTTCAACAGATACAGGCCCTAAACATTTAGAAAAAACTATCACGCGTGCGAAATTTGAAAATTTATGTCGAGATTTAATAGAAAGATGTCAGGTACCAGTTAATAATTCCTTGAAAGATGCTCAACTGGATGCAAGTAGTATAGACCAAATTGTACTAGTTGGTGGTTCTACTAGGATACCTGCTGTTCAACAGTTAGTTAAAAAAATTATTGGTAGAGAACCAAATCAAAGTGTTAACCCAGATGAAGTAGTCGCTATTGGTGCGGCTGTACAAGCTGGTGTTTTAGCTGGCGAAGTAAAAGACATACTCTTATTAGATGTTACTCCTTTGTCTTTAGGAGTTGAGACTTTAGGGGGAGTAATGACTAAAATAATAGCACGTAATACTACTGTACCAACCAAAAAATCAGAAGTTTTTTCAACGGCTGTAGATAATCAACCAAATGTAGAAATACATGTGTTACAAGGAGAGAGAGAATTTACTAAGGATAATAAAAGTTTGGGGACTTTTAGATTAGATGGTATTATGCCTGCTCCCAGAGGTGTACCTCAGATAGAAGTAACTTTTGATATAGATGCTAACGGTATTTTGTCTGTTAATGCCAAAGATAAAGGAACTGGTAAAGAACAATCGATTACAATTACAGGTGCTTCAACTTTACCTAAGAATGAAGTTGAGCAGTTAGTTAAGGAAGCAGAACAAAACGCTGAGGTTGATAAACAAAAACGTGAACAGATAGATCTGAAAAATCAAGCAGATGCTTTTTGTTATCAAACGGAAAATCAGCTCAAAGAATTGTCTGATAAGATCTCTCTTAATGAAAAAGAAGAGTTAGAAGAAATGATTACCAAATTAAGGCAAGCTATCCAAAGCGATGACTACGAATTAATTAAGTCCTTGCAGCAACAAGCACAACAAACTTTAATGGAACTTGGGAAAAAAGCTTATAGTTCTGGTAGTGATTCTCAGCAGCCAAATGCAAATAAGTCGAATGAATCAGTCATAGATACTGATTCGACAGATGCTTAAGTAAATGTCTTGACTACCAATTATTTGTTAGTTAGATTTCAAGCGGGTAACGCGATTCGAACGCGCGACATTAACCTTGGCAAGGTTACGCTCTACCACTGAGCTATACCCGCAAATGTATTAAACTTAAATATATAATTAATTCTCTCTAAAGATGTTTGTTTTGTCAATAAATTTAAAATAAATATATTAAACTTAAATATATTTATTTTAAATTTTTATAGTTTAGATTATATTACGAATGAGTTGACTACACCTGTGATGATAACTAATCCGGCCCATATTCCCGCACCGGTATAGACTAAATTTTTAGACTGTTCCCATTGACCAGGCAATGCCAAAGTTACAGGAATGCCTACAACTAAAAGTGTTGATAATATTACTAAAATTAATACAAGTAATTGTGTGATTATTATCATGTCTTATCTCCTTATTATGAACATAACTAATATTTATATAATTATTATATTATTCATTGTATGTTTATTACTATTTTACGATGTATAATTATGTAGATGCAAATTCTTAAATAAAACTTACGACAAGCTCTGTCTGTATTATAGTTTAATGGTTTGCCAAGATCGTCATTGTACATTCCGACTAGAATACATAGATCATAAATGTTATAAGTTTAAGGCAGGCTAAAGTTTTGTAAGTAATATATTCATACTTGTTATTTTTTATATGTGTCTATTGTTGGAGGTATTTTCATGTTTACAATTATTGTTTTGACAAAGTTACCAGAAGCTTATATTATGTTTAGACCATTAATTGATATTTTGCCTATTATCCCTGTATTCTTTCTGCTGTTAGCTTTTGTCTGGCAGGCTGCGATTGGTTTTAGGTAGAATTGATACTTGGGAATAGACTTTTTGTATTTATTAGGATTTGGTTAATATGGTGGAACCTCTATTGTCTGGCATTGTTTTGGGATTAATTCCAGTTACTCTAGCTGGTTTATTAGTAGCTGCTTACTTACAGTATCGTAGGGGGAACCAGTTTGGGCTATAATTTTTGTTAGTTTTTCTTATAAATACTCTACACATATCATAGTTTTTAATGTTATTTTGAGTATTTATTTTTTGTATGTGTTACCAACTAGATTTTTTTACCCCAGGTAATAAACATTCATGTGACATTTCTCTTAAAACATGTCTTGATAAACCAAAAGCTCGATAAAAACCTCTACTTCTTCCAGTTATCCAGCATCTGTTTCTTAGTCTGCATGGTGTACTATTTTTTGGTAGCTTTTGTAATTCTTTTTGTATATCTATATACTCTGTGAATTCTGTAGCTTGTTTAATAGTATTTTTTATTGTTTGTCTTCTATGTTGATATTTTTTAACGAGACATTGTCTTTTTATTTCTCTTTGAATCATGCTTTTTTTTGCCATATAATTTACTTTATAGCTTATAAGGTGTTGTTAGTTTACTTGCTCATTATAATAAAAAAATACCTTAACTGTAAATGTTTTTTGATTACAATTAAGGTACTTTCCGATTATTGAATAATGATATTTAGTTTAGCCAAATTTTCCTGCAGTAGATGCTATAACAAATGCTGCGTATGTAAGTATATAACCTACTGAAAAATGTGCTAATCCAACTAGTCTTGCTTGTACAATTGACATGGCAACTGGTTTATCCTTCCACCTAATTAAATTAGCTAAAGGTGTTCTTTCATGAGCCCATGCTAATGTTTCTATTAATTCTTGCCAATATCCTCGCCAAGATATTAAAAACATGAAACCAGTAGCCCAAACAAGGTGACCAAATAAAAACATCCATGCCCATACAGATAAACTATTCATACCATACGGGTTATATCCATTGATTAATGGTGAGGAATTAAGCCATAAGTAATCTCTAAACCATCCCATTAAATAGGTTGATGACTCGTTAAATTGACTTACATTTCCTTGCCATATTGTAATGTGTTTCCAATGCCAATAAAAAGTTACCCATCCAATCGTATTTAGCATCCAAAATACTGCTAAATAAAATGCATCCCATGCTGATATATCACAAGTACCACCACGTCCAGGACCATCGCAAGGAAAACTATATCCAAAGTCTTTTTTATCTGGCATTAGTTTTGATCCTCTAGCGTCTAGAGCTCCTTTTACTAAGATTAATGTCGTTGTATGTAAGCCTAAAGCAATAGCGTGATGAACTAAAAAATCTCCAGGTCCAATTGTTAAAAATAAAGAATTTTTACCGCTGTTTATTGCTTCTAACCATCCTGGTAACCATACATTATTTCCTACCTGGGTAGCTATGCTGGTTTTAGAAGATAATAATACATTAAATCCATAAAGTACCTTACCTGAGCTTGCTTGTATCCATTGTGCGAATACGGGCTCAATCAATATCTGTTTTTCTGGAGTCCCAAATGCTATCATTGTATCATTATGAATGTATAATCCAAGAGTGTGAAACCCAAGGAAAAGGCATACCCAACTTAGGTGGGAAATAATAGCTTCTTTATGTTCTAGCATTCTTGCAAGTACGTTATTCTTGTTTTGTTCAGGATCGTAATCTCTAATAAAGAATATTGCACCATGAGCAAAAGCTCCAACCATTAAAAATCCTGCTATGTATTGATGATGAGTATATAAGCTAGCCTGAGTTGTAAAATCTTTAGCCATAAAGGCATAAGGTGGCATAGCATACATATGTTGTGCAACTAAAGATGTTATAACGCCTAAAGCTCCTAATGCTAATCCAAGTTGCATGTGTAATGAATTAGTAAGTGTTTCGTATAAACCTTTATGTCCGGCTCCTAGTTTACCACTTGGTGGACGGTGGGCATCAATAATATCTTTTAAGTTATGTCCGATACCCCAATTCGTTTTATACATGTGTCCAGCAATAATAAATATTATTGCGATAGCAAGATGGTGGTGAGCCATGTCTGTTAACCATAAAGATTGACTTTGTGGATGAAATCCTCCTAAAAAAGTTAAAATTGCTGTACCAGCACCTTCATTTGTTCCAAATATGTGACTAGCATTGTCAGGGTTTGACGCATACTCTCCCCATTGTCCTGTAAAAAAAGGTTGTAAGCCGCTTGGATGTGGCAAAGTCGTAATAAAGTTGTCCCATCCAACATGTTGTCCACGTGACTCTGGTATTGCTATATGTATTAAGTGTCCTGTCCACGCTAATGAGCTCAATCCAAATAATCCAGCTAAATGGTGATTTAACCTTGATTCGTTATTTTTAAACCAAGAGAGGCCAGGCTTAAACTTTGGTTGTAAATGTAACCAGCCTGCAAATAACATTATTCCTGAAAGTACTAATAATAATAATGCTCCACTATATAAATCGTTATTAGTTCGCATTCCTATTGTATACCACCAATGATATAATCCAGAAAAACTGATATCAACTGGATAAGAAGCTCCTCCTTTGGTAAATGCTTTGATTGCTGGTTGTCCAAAATGTGGATCCCATATAGCATGAGCAATGGGTTTTGTTTTTAGAGGATTTAATGTCCACTTCTCAAAGTTGCCTTGCCAGGCAACATGGAATAAATTTCCTGATGTCCATAAAAATATAATAGCAATATGTCCGAAATGAGAAGCAAATATCTTTTGATACAAGTTTTCTTCTGTCATTCCATCGTGACTTTCAAAATCGTGAGCAGTAGCTATTCCGTACCAAATTCTTCTGGTAGTAGGATCTTGAGCTAATGCTTGACTAAATTTCGGAAATTTTGTTCCCATTGTTTATCTTCCTGATTTTTTTATCCTACAGATATTATTCTTGCTAAGAAAAACGCCCAAGTTGTACCTATTCCACCTAGTAAATAATGAGCTACACCAACTGCACGTCCTTGAGTAATACTTAATGCTCTTGCTTGTATAGCTGGAGCAACTTTTACCTTGTTATGGGCCCATATAATTGATTCTATTAACTCTTGCCAATATCCACGTCCACTGAATAAAAACATTAAACTAAATGCCCAAACGAAGTGTGCTCCTAGAAAGATTAAGCCATATGCAGATAATGAGGAACCGTATGATTGAATTACCTGTGAAGCTTGGGCCCACAAAAAGTCCCTTAACCATCCATTTATCGTGATTGCACTTTGTGCAAAATTTCCGCCTGTTATATGTGATATTGTTCCTGAAGGAGATATACTTCCCCATACATCGGATTGCATCTTCCAGCTAAAGTGAAAGATTGCAATAGACAAAGAATTGTACATCCAGAAAAGTCCTAAGAATACATGATCCCAACCTGATACTTGACAAGTACCACCGCGTCCAGGGCCATCGCAAGGAAATCTGAAACCTAGGTTCGATTTATCTGGTATCAGTCTTGAATTTCTTGCGAATAGAAATCCTTTTACTAAGATTAATACGGAAACGTGTATCGTGAACGCATGAATATGATGAACCATAAAGTCTGCTGTGCCAAGTGATATAGGCATCATTGCTACTTTATTTCCAACTGATACAACATCTCCACCAAATGCATAGCTTGCTGTTGCTAAAGCGTTTGGACTTGTATTACTTGGTGCAATAGTATGAATGTTTTGAACCCACTGAGCAAATATTGGTTGTAGTTGAATTGCTGTGTCTGAAAACATGTCTTGGGACCGACCTAATGCTCTCATTGTATCGTTATGGATATATAGTCCAAACGAATGAAAACCTAAAAATATACATACCCAGTTTAGATGAGAAGTTATAGCATCTCTATGTCTTATAATTCTATCTAGTACATTATTGTAGTTTTGTGCAGGGTTATAGTCTCTCACCATAAAAATAGATGCGTGTGCACCTGCTCCTACTATACAGAAGCCACCAATCCACATATGATGTGTAAATAATGACAATTGTGTTGGGTAGTCTGTAGCAATATATGGATAAGGTGGCATAGCATACATGTGATGTGCCACAATAATACTTAATGATCCCATCATAGCTAAATTGATTGCTAATTGTGCATGCCATGATGTAGTTAAAATTTCGTATAGGCCTTTATGTCCTTCACCTGTAAACGGACCTTTATGAGCTTCTAAGATTTCCTTCATACTATGTCCGATTCCCCAGTTAGTTCTATACATGTGGCCTGCAACTAAGAATAGTACAGCTAGAGCTAAATGGTGGTGTGCTGTATCGCTTAACCATAATCCTCCAGTAATAGGATTCAAGCCTCCTTTGAACGTTAAGAAGTCAGAATACTCATTCCAGTTTAATGTAAAAAAAGGTACAATCCCTTTACTAAAACTAGGATAAACCTGAGACATCAGTTCTCTATTTACTAAAAATTCATGTGGTAGCGGTAGTTCTTGTGGTGATATGCCTGCGTCTAACAGTTTATTGATTGGTAAAGCAACATGAATCTGATGCCCTGACCATCCTAAGCACCCTAAGCCTAGTAAGCCAGCTAGATGATGATTCATCATTGATTCAACATTTTGAAACCATTCTAATTTTGGAGCTGCTTTATGGTAATGAAACCAACCAGCAAACACCATTAGTGCAGACATAAATAATCCGCCTATAGCTGTTACGTATAGTTGAAATTCCGTAGTTATTCCTGCTGATCTCCATAGCTGGAAAAAGCCTGATGTTATTTGAACTCCTTGAAATCCTCCTCCAACGTCTCCATTTAATATTTCTTGTCCGACAATCGGCCATACAATCTGTGCACTAGGTTTAATAGATGTAGGGTTTGTTAACCAAGCAATGTAGTTTGAAAACCTAGCACCATGAAAATACATACCACTAAGCCATAAGAATATGATGGCTAATTGTCCAAAATGTGCGCTGAAAATTTTTCTTGAAACTTCTTCTAATGAACTTGTATGGCTATCGAAGTCGTGAGCATCAGCATGTAGATTCCAGATCCACGTAGTTGTTTTAGGACCTTTGGCAAGTGTTCTTGAAAAATGACCAGGTTTAGCCCACTTTTCAAACGATGTGCTTACTGGGTCTTTATCTACAGTAATTTTCACTTTTTTTGTCTCTTGCTCTTGTGAGCTAACTGTCATCGAGCTTCTCCTAACTATTTATTTATAAAAATTAAAATGAGACAATAAATAAAACGCTCACTAGTCTTTTACACTGATAAACTAATTATATATAATGTAATCTATCGTATTTACGCTAATCTCTTATCCTATAATCGAGATGTGAGTTTTTATTATAATATACTATTATAAGTATAATTAATGTTCTACTAGAAATCTGTTAACAATAGTTAAAATCTGATTTATTTATCCATTGGTCTAACTTTCATTAAAGCTTGTCCACAATCTATAATATCACCGTCTTGTACTAGTATTTCTACAATTTCACCGTTAACTTCTGATTCTATTTCATTCATTAGTTTCATTGCTTCGATTATGCATACGGTTTGTTTTGGTTGAACTACATCATACAGTTTAATGAAAGGGGGTTCATTAGGTCCAGGTGCGCAATAAAATGTACCTACCATTGGAGATACAATGGTAAAATAATTATTAGATGTGTTTATAGTAGTATCTCTTATCTGTAGCGAATCCTTTTGTACTTTAGTATCGTCATTCGTAATTTTTTTAGCTTTTGTTATTGGTTGACTTTGAATTATACTGTACGATGTATTGATTATCAGTTCAAATTTTTTACTTACAATTTTTACTTCATTTATCTTATATTGTTTGACTGAATATAAAAGTTTTTTTAAGTCTCTAATTTCAAATTGCATATTTTGTGTTGCCATGAGCTGATTTTTCTATTTTTGTCTTATGTACTATATATATTGTATTTCTTCTGTTAGCATCCAAATTCTAGTATAATCCTTAAGTTCAATTATTGGTACAGTAAATTTTTGACGAATAACTTTTTTACCTGCTGTAATTCCATTTTTGTGTAAATAATCGATTATTTTAGCGTTAACGTTTTTATTTACCTTTATAATTTTGATTTTTTCGTTTAATCTTATGTTCATATATACTTTGTTCTTTGTTATTCTTGTGAATACTGTATAGTTTACTTGTCATTTGTGATTTAAAAGTAAATTGTTATTGATTGTACTAAAATAGATATTGACTCTATACTATTGATTAATGTAAGTAAAATGTTAATTGCAGATGATTTAGATAAACTTTTAGAAGTTTTGCCTGATTTTATACGTTGTCCTTTAGAAAATCACCCTAAACGCAAGTTTTTATTGGAAATAGTTATGGATTTAGGTAGGAAACCTGAAGCGCGTTTTCCTAAAGGTCCTGAATATTTATCCATAAGAACCATTTCGTGGCAAGATCTAGATTTTTGTATTAAAAGAATAGGTCATTTTAGTGGGGACAATCGTTCAGGAATTGAGCGCACATTACATCGGATTAGCTCTATAAAGAACAGGCAAGGTAATATTGTTGGTTTGACTTGTAGAGTAGGTCGAGCTATTTTTGGTACAATTAGTATGATTCGCGATTTACTAGAAAGTAAGCAATCTTTGTTGTTACTTGGTAGGCCAGGAGTAGGTAAAACTACTGCAATCAGGGAAATAGCTAGAGTGCTGGCGGATGAAATGGAAAAAAGGGTTGTTATAATTGATACTTCTAATGAAATAGCTGGTGACGGAGATATACCTCATCCTGCAATTGGTCGAGCTCGTCGAATGCAGGTTGCACGTCCAGAACTGCAGCATCAAGTAATGATTGAGGCTGTTGAAAATCACATGCCGGAAGTTATTATTATTGATGAAATAGGTACGGAATTGGAAGCTTTAGCAGCACGAACAATCGCAGAAAGAGGTGTACAATTGGTAGGAACAGCTCATGGTAATTATTTGGCAAGCTTGATTAAGAATCCTGTTTTATCAGATTTAGTTGGTGGTGTACAGTATGTTACTCTTGGTGATGATGAAGCAAAACGTAGAGGTTCACAAAAAAGTATACTAGAAAGAAAAGCTGTCCCTGCATTTCAAGTAGCTATTGAAATTCATGAACGTAATAATTGGGTTGTACATGAAAATGTGGATGAGGCGGTTGATCAAATTTTGCAGGGATCGATTTTATCAATACAAAGGCGGAAACTAAATGATAAGGGGAATATTTGTATTGAGTGTGAACAATTAGTATCTAAAGATTTTTCTTCTAACTGGAATCAAGGCGTAAAATGGAAAAACCCAAGGCTAATAAATCCTGCAAAATCTTTAACGATTTCTCCACGCTTTATAAGTAGTCAAGATAAGTTCCAATTATCGCTCAAAAACAGAACAGAATTATCTGTTGCTCAAGAAGATAATACTAGTAATAGACAAAATATCTTTTTGTATCCCTACTATATTAATATTCAGCATATAGAACTTGTTATCAACACATTTCAATTACCAATAGTATTAACAAAAGATATTCTCCAGTCAGATGTAATTTTGGCTCTACGACCTAATGTAAAGCAAAATACTAAGTTGAGACAAATAGCAAAATCTCGTCATTTAACTATATATACTGTGCATAGTAGTGCGATTCCTCATATTACAAGAGCTCTGAAGCAAATTTTAAGTATCTATAAAGTTCAACACTTAAATTGGCAAAAACTATACCATACCAAAACAAGTATGGAAATTGAAGCTTTAGAAGAAGTGCGTATAGCGCTAGAAAAGATTGTTCTTGGTAGACGGAAGTCCGTAGAATTATTGTCTCGTTTCGCAAATTTACGTAAATTGCAACATGAATTAATAGAATCTTATAATTTAAGATCACGAGGTTTTGGAGAAGAGCCAAATAGAAGACTCCGTATTTATCCTAGTTTATATTTGTAAAGTATATTATTATTATTATAGATTGTAGATACAGGTCATTATATAAAATTTATATTGTATTAGGAACTATTATAATATGTCATTGACAGAAAAAGAAAATACTATTTTTATGAGGTTAAGAGAGATTGTGGCTTATCAACTTAGTATAGCGCAAGATAAAATAACACTAACATCAAATTTCATAAGTGATTTAAAAGCAGATTCCTTAGATATGGTTGAATTGGTTATGGCTATTGAAGAAGAATTTGATCTTGAAATACCAGATGATGATGTTGGTAAAATAGATACTGTTCGTGATGCAATTAGATTTATAAATAATAAAACTGAAGAATAAGTTTATCTTTTGTACATGCTACGGAGAGGGTGGGATTCGAACCCACGGAACCTTATGGTTCATCTGATTTCAAATCAGACGCAATAAACCAACTCTACCACCTCTCCTAGTTCATGATAGTAATATATCAAAAAAAAGACTATAGAAACAACTATTACTGTAACGTAATCTTATAGTCTTTTTGTACTTACTTAATCGTATGTAGATTTACCCGTAAATTTTTTATTGACTGGGTTATCATTCTCTCCTATAGAGTGTTCTATTTTACCGACACTTTCACGTCCTGGATTTGCTTTTTCAGGAAATACACCATCTTTAGGATGCAAATATTGTACTTCTCCGTTAGGAAAGATCCTATAAATTTTGAAATCACGAATCTTGAATTTAGTTTTTAGTTGTGCGCTCAGTGCTAAGCATTGTTCTTTCCTAGCTAAGTATAGTAAATTATCTCCCTCGCGCATTATAGCAGCTCCACCAGTTGGCATCTCGAAGATTTGTTCTTTTTTACTAGTCCATGTAATAGCATATTTTTCTTCTATCTCAGCTGCTCTTAGCCATCCACCTGTACTTCCTCCAAATGTAGGAGAAGGCATTTTAAAATCGATTGTATTTATCATACTAATTATATTTGATATATCTATAATATTAGAATATTACATTTTATGTTTATAGTTTTGCTTAAAAAAACATAAAGCTTTATTTTTGTTGATATTTGAATTATATCTCTTTAACTAATATAATTCGTCTTTTTATTTAATAGTGGATGCAACCTTTAAAGATTCGATAGGGGGAATAAAATAAAGCTTTGTAAAATTAATAGCTAGTTTAATATATATTGGAATTTTAATTAAATTTTTATGTAATTTAATTTTATTTGATTTGTCAATTTCTATTAGCAGTTTATTTTGTGAGGCACATGCATCTAAGTACTGAAAAAATTCTGGTTTATCAATATTAAGTGCAACTGGAAATACTCTAGAAGCGCTTTCATTTGTTTTTCTAATTACTTGCATATCGTATTGTCTAGAATCTAATCCAATTGTTCTATAAAAATCTGATCTTTGGAAATCGTTTAAATACATAGTTGCGAATACGCTTAGTAAAAAAAATCTACACCATAATCTAGCTTTAGTGTCATTCAAAAATTGTGGTTGAGATTTTAGTAGAGCAGCAAAGAAATCCCCATGCCGGTTTTCATCTTGACACCAATTTTCAAAAAATTTGAATATGGGGTAGACTCTATACTCAGGATGCTTTTCTAGGTGTCTGTATATTGTAATATATCTCCAGTATCCAATCTTTTCTGATAAATATGTTGCATAAAATATAAATTTAGGAGAGAAAAAAGTGTATTTTCTACTTTTAGTTAAAAATCCTAGGTCTAACGATTTATTAAAATCTCCTATGGCTTTATTTAAAAAGCCTGCATGTCTTGCTTCATCTCTTGACATTAATAGAAAACATTCTGCTATTATTGGATTCGTTTTTTCTAATCTGCGTGATAGTTCTTTATATAATAGAAATCCAGAAAATTCAGCTGTGCATGATCTTTCTAAAAATTCTATAAACAAGAACTTTGTTTTGCTATCTAAATCATTCCAAGATTTTTCAAATTCTTCATCTCTAATAAAGTGTTGTCGGTTATAATCGGTTTTAAATTCTTTTAGTAACGCTTTAAAATCAGATAAATTATATGAAATATCTAAGTTTGCCATTTCTTCAAAATTAGTTGTATAAAATCTTGGTGTAAGGAGTGTTTCTTTAACAGTTGCTTTGATTGTATTTTGCATATTTTTTTAAGCTTGAGAAGATTTTCTTGTATAATTAAGTTTATACTAACGCTAACTTTTTAATTGTTGACAGTTAAGATTGAAAAATTTACATTTCTTGATCTGTGATACTATAATACTACTTTAGGTTACTGTATAGATTTTTTTGCAGTAATACTGAAGTTATATTATTGTAAGTAAATTGCGTTTTTAAAGAGGATGAAATGATTATGGATATTATTAGTTTAGGATGGGGATGCTTTCTAGCTATGGTTACTTTTTCTGTGGCTTTAGTCGTTTGGGGAAGAAACGGATTTTAGTACAATTTTTTGGGATTATTTTTAGTTCTATGTTATCTTTATGCAAGGGATTTAATATTTAATATATGGGAAATGAAATTATTGTAGCCGGTATTATCAGTTCAACTTTAATCTTATTAGGTTTAGTCTTAGGTTTTGGTTTATTAAAAATACAAGGTGATTAATTGTTCATGTTTATTATATTTTTTATTTAAATATATTATAAAATATATGATAGCATTTCCGATCGTATCGTATATTTTTATCTTATTTTAAGTATTTTATATTGAAAAAAACTACATCTTATATGAGATTAATTTGGTATTTAGTTGCTATGATTACTGTATTTTTAATACTAGTTAATCATCCTAAGGTAAATAACTTAAAGAATTTAGGAAGTCAGATTAATATTCTTAATTCTACGCGTCGTACTCAACAAAGTTTGCAATTTATTATTGCTCTAAATGTATTTATGTTTTTGTTCCTTACTGTTTTGTCTGTTTTGTTTTTGTATACTTAAGTGTAAATATGTCTTTTGCTTTTGTATTTGTTAATCCAGTAAGTTTACTTAATATATATGTTATGTCTATACCTAAAAAGTTGTGTCCTGTACCGTACGATCAACAACCTCTAAATGAATATGTTGCACTAAAAAAGTCTTGTTTTTTTGCGTGGTCTATGCTATCAAAACATCAATATGTAAGTACAATTTGTGCTATATTTGTTTGTCTGTCTATCTTATTTGCTCCATTTATTTGGATTGTTTTTTATATTAAAACTAACTGGTTAAAAAAAGTTTTATTGAATATATTAATTGTAACTTTGGTTTGTATACTTATTTTTCTTAGATTGTACTTGGGTTGGTCGTATGTTACTAAACGCTTAGTTAGTGCGACTGTTTTTTATGAAGAGTCAGGTTGGTATGATGGTCAAGTGTGGATTAAAACAGTTGATAGCTTAACGAAAGATAGGTTAATTGGTTTGTATGAAGTTAATCCATTTATTATCCGAATAAAATATACACTATTATCGTTTATTCTATTGTTGATTGTAGAAAGTATTATGTTTTATTTGCTTTAATATGTTTATTAATATAAGATGTGGTTATCCTACAATCGCGGGGTAGAGCAGTCTGGTAGCTCGTCGGGCTCATAACCCGAAGGCCAATGGTTCAAATCCATTCCCCGCTATAATCATTTCTATTCCTATACCATGAGCAAAAATGTGTTATATTATCTATCGTAATAATGAAGAATTAAATATAAACCTTGTACTTTAAAAGAGTTTTGGGATGATACAAAAAATTAGTTGTGCTCGAGTGGGTCAACATGCCCCCGATTTCAAAGCTATTGCTGTATACGATCAGGAGTTTAAAGAAATAAAGTTGTCTGACTATCTTGGGAAGTATGTAATTTTATTATTTTATCCTTTGGATTTTACATTTGTTTGCCCTACAGAATTGACGGCGTTTAGTGATGCCTATGAATCATTTAAAGATCTAAATACAGAAATTTTGGGTATATCAGTTGATAGTGAATATTCTCATTTAGCGTGGCTTCAAACAGATCGTGACGTAGGAGGACTTGGAAACTTAAAATATTTTTTAGTATCTGATTTAACTAAAGAAATAAGTTTATCGTATAACGTACTAACATCAGAAGGTAAAGCACTAAGAGGACTATTTATTATAGATAGAGAAGGAGTAGTACAACACTCTTTAGTTAATAATTTAGATTTTGGACGTAGTGTTAATGAAGCATTAAGAACTTTACAAGCTATTCAGTATGTGCAACTTCATCCAGATGAAGTATGTCCTGCTAATTGGAAACCAGGTAGCTTTACTATAGTTAGCAGTCCTAAAAAATCGAAAGAGTACTTTAGCTCCATATAAAGTTGACTTTATAATTTGTAATATAATTAGGTAGTTAAAAACAGAAAAATTTTACTTTACTTATGTAATGATGACTTTATTATTAAAAGTAGTTTATGATTTATGTATAACGAGTAAGAAATCTTATATCTAATAATTTAGCTCAGCGGTTGTATAAAAATATTACAAAGTTCCACAGGATGACTAAAAATGTGAGTTTTTAAAGTTTTTAGTTTTATAGCTTATAAAAAGTCTTATCTTAAACTAGTAGCAAATTTATTATTTGTTTATACTTTAGTAGAAAAATATTATTATGGTCTCTACATTGATAACTGGTAAAGTTTTATGGAACCTTTTGTTTCTACTAAAAATTCGTGATATAGATACGAATTAACTAAAGTTGTTAGCTTTTTATGCATATGTTTGCTGTGTGAGATATTTACCTGGAAGATGAATTTAACAAAAAATAGTAACAAGTTCTATATAATTGTCTGATGCAGATAGTACAGCTTTATATAGTTTTAATTATATTTAAGATCATAGTTGTTTTGTTATTAAATACATTGTAAAAGTTTCATGAATTTTTAATGTATAATTTACTAAATTATGTATGGTGCAAATTATTAAACATTTCTTAGCTATAATAATATGAAAAAAATAAAAACATCTAAATCAATATTAAAGCGATTTCGAGTAACCTCTAATGGGAAATTTTTAAGACATCAGTCGTCATGTAGTCATTTGCTTCAAAAAAAAACATCTAAACGAAAGCAAAAGTTAAGAAAGACTGTTAGTGTAAGCATAAAAGATCTTTGTAATTTTGTTAATAGACTACCCTATACTTCATAATTTTCTGATGTACAATAAGTTTTAAGTATGATATAAATGTTAGTACATATTATTTTGGATTTACTATAACTATATAAACTATTTATGACTCGTGTTAAAAGAGGTAGTGTTGCACGAAAAAGACGTAAGCAAATACTAAAATTGGCAAAAGGTTTTAAAGGGTCTCATTCATCTTTATTTCGCACAGCTAAACAACAAGTGTTAAAGGCCTTAAAATATTCTTATATAAATAGAAAAGACAAAAAACATAATTATAGAAGTTTATGGATTATGCGTATTAATGCCGCGGTTCGTCCGTTTAATTTAACATATTCTCAATTTATTAAAAGTTTGAAAATGGCTAAAATAGCATTAAATCGTAAAATGTTGTCGCAAATTGCTATTGTTGATGCTAACACATTTCGTTTATTAATTAATAATATTACGTAAGTAGTTTTTTTCAATAATATAATAAAAATTTTAGTTTATTTCTATATTGTATATCCTTGAAATGTAGCTAAATATGGAAGATTAATTTATTCTATTTGTAATATATCGACTAATCAATTTTAAGGTATGGTCTGCTTCGCAAGAATAGTTATCGCCTAGTGCATGTAATGCAGCTTGTATATGTTCTTCTGCTAAATCTTTTGCTTTGCTAAGGCCATTAGTACTTTTAATTATACTTATTGTTTGTTCGATATCTCCTTTGTTTTGAAATTCTCTTGTGACCAAATAATGTATTTGTCTGTTTTCTGCTAAAGCAAACATTAGCGGTGATGTTAGATTACCATTTCTCAAATCAGAACCGGCTGGCTTTCCTAAAGATTTATGTGATCCTATTATGTCCAGTATATCGTCAATAATTTGAAATGCTAGGCCTAAATGTTTACCGTAAAGATAAAAATTGCTCTGTATATTTGTATTTGAGTTATTTAACATAGCAGCTCCCTTACAACTTGCTGCTATTAGTGATGCTGTTTTATAAAAAGATTTTTCAATATATTCATCTATTGAAATATCTGTATTAAAATTGTTTATTCCTTGTCTTACTTCACCTTCTGCAAAGTCAGTGATGACTTTAGAGATAGTTTTGACTACTTCTAGGTTGTTTAGATTAGCTAAGTACCAAGAAGATTGTGCAAATAAAAAGTCTCCTGCTAATATAGCTATCTTTGTACTGAATGTATTATGTACTGTATTTATTCCTCTTCTTGTGTTACATTCGTCAACAACATCGTCGTGTATTAAACTTGCTGTATGTATAATTTCTGTAATTTCTGCTAATCGGCGTTGTTCAGGAAAAATTAATTTTCTGTTATTTGTTGCTTGTGCAACTAGCAATACTATGGCAGGTCTAATTCTTTTTCCACCAGCATTAAATAAGTGTTCTGCTGCTGCTAACAATATTGGATTCTTAGTTCCTATCATTTTTTTTAGGTTAGTATCTAAGGCAGACAAATCATGTTGAATGGGAAGTAAAACGTTTTTTGATATAGTCATTTTATGGTTATCATTTTATTGGAGTATTCTATCTTAATTATAACTAGATTCTTGTTGGTAGTTTCTTGATTAGTGTCTTGTTTTTTACTCAAATTATTGTCTATTTATTATTGTATCTAGTGTTTTTGTTTATGTGATTTTCATGGAATTTGTTGTTCCTATTTTTGATTTTATATTTTATTATGAAGGCTAGTGCTTGTATTGTTATGTTGCTTTGATATTGTTTGTAGATAAATATTTTGATTTAATCTTGGGAGGTTATTGATTAGCTATGGGTACTAACGTTGTTTTGCCTGCAAAATTGTATGGTGATAGTAGTCTAAGTAGTAATACAATGTTGGAGTTGTATAAAGATATGTTGTTGGGACGAAATTTTGAGGATATGTGTGCTCAAATGTATTATCGTGGTAAAATGTTTGGTTTTGTTCACTTATATAGTGGCCAAGAAGCTGTATCGACAGGTGTTATTAAAGCTTTAAATGATCATGATTATGTTTGTAGTACATATCGTGATCATGTACATGCATTGAGTAAAGGAGTTCCTTCTAGCCTAATTATGGCAGAGTTATTTGGCAAAGAAACTGGTTGTAGTCATGGTCGCGGTGGCTCTATGCATATTTTTTCGGCTCCTCATAATTTCTTAGGAGGTTTTGCTTTTATTGGGGAAGGTATTCCTATTGCTATAGGTGCTGCTTTTCAAAGCACTTACCGTGCTCAAGTATTAAACGAGACACAGCAAATGCGCGTGACAGCGTGTTTTTTTGGTGACGGTACTAGTAACAATGGACAATTTTTTGAGTGTTTAAATATGGCAGTTCTATGGAAGTTGCCTATTATTTTTGTAGTAGAAAATAATCACTGGGCAATTGGTATGGCTCATAACCGATCTAGTTCGTGCCCAGAAATACATAAAAAAGCAAGTGCGTTCGGCCTACCAGGTATAGAAGTCGATGGTATGGATGTGTTAGCCGTTAGAGAAGTTGCTTGTCAAGCGATTACAAGAGCAAGAGCTGGTGAGGGTCCTACTTTGATTGAAGCTCTAACTTATCGTTTTCGTGGTCATTCTTTAGCAGATCCTGATGAATTGCGTTCTCACCAAGAGAAAGAAGCATGGCTAGACCGCGATCCGATAAAATCTTTTAAAAATTACTTGTTACTAAATGCAGTTGTTAGTGAAGCTATTATTCAGGAAATTAATATCCAAGTTAAGCAAGAAATTGATGAAGCTATAAAATTTGCTTTATCTAGTCCCGAGCCTAAAGTTCAAGATTTAAGGCGTTATTTATTTGCGGAAGATTTATAAAGTATTTTATTATTATTAGCAGACTAATTAATTTATTTAAGACCAGTTTTTATTTTTATGAAACGAATGTTTATGTTTGATGCTTTGAGAGAAGCTACTGATGAAGAAATGTCTAAGAATTCATCTGTTTTTGTATTAGGTGAAGATGTAGGTTATTATGGTGGTTCATACAAGGTAACGAAAAATTTACACTCTAAATATGGTGATTTAAGAGTTCTAGATACACCTATTGCTGAAAATAGTTTTATGGGAATGGCAATTGGAGCTGCTATTACTGGTTTAAGACCTATTGTTGAAGGTATGAATATGAGTTTTTTATTGCTTGCATTTAACCAAATTTCTAATAATGCTGGTATGCTACGTTATACGTCTGGTGGTAATTTTAAAATACCTATTGTAATTCGTGGACCAGGAGGTGTGGGTAAACAGTTAGGGGCTGAACATTCCCAAAGATTAGAAGCTTATTTTCAAGCTATACCGGGTTTAAAAATTGTTGCTTGTTCTACGCCATACAACGCAAAGGGTTTATTAAAATCGGCAATACGAGATGATAATCCTGTTATTTTATTTGAACATGTTTTGCTGTATAATTTAAAAGAAGATCTACCTGACTATGAATATTTTGTACCTCTAGATAAGGCTGAATTAATTAGAGAAGGTCAACAAATAACAATCTTAACCTATTCTCGTATGCGTCATCATGTAATGCAATCTGTTAATGAATTAGTTCAAGAGGGTTATGATCCGGAAGTCCTAGACTTAATTTCTTTAAAACCAATAGATATTGCATCAATTGGTAAATCTTTAGTAAAAACACACAGGCTAATTATTGTAGAAGAATGTATGAAAACAGGAGGAATTGCGGCCGAAGTTATTGCTCAAATTAATGATAATTGGTTTGATCAGTTGGATGCTCCCATTATCCGTTTATCTTCTGCGGATATACCAACACCTTACAATGGTACTTTAGAAAAAGCTACCGTGATATATCCTAATCAGATTACAAGTGCTGTTAAGAAGTTAGTTAATTTGTAGGATTGCTTATAATATTGTTTTTATAGTTAAGTAATTAAAACAAGTAAGTTGATGAACTTACTTGTCTAATTTACTCTTTTTTAAAAGTTCATTTCAGCTGCCTGTACTTTTTCCCACTGTTTTTTCTTCAATACAAAGAAAATTTGTGATAATGTTATTGCAAAGAAAAAAATAATCATTCCTTGAATTCTTGCAGGACTTTGCAAAACAATTTCTGTTTCACTTTGACCAAATCCACCAATATTAGGATCTTTAGTAATTGCTTGGTTAAGGGTCACATTACTTCCCTCTGTTGCGTTTAGATCTAAACCTTTGGGAATACTGTCAGTTATTGTATCTCCATCTGATTTTTGAATATGTACCTTATATCCGCCTTTCTCTAGTAGTTCAATTTTTGTAACCTTACCAGTTGTTGATGCTGTAACTATATTATTGTTTGATTTTTCCCCAGTGGGGTAAATTTGTCCTCTTCCTCTGTTTCCTCCAACATAAATAGGATATTTCAAAAAGTGTGCGTTTTTATTTTTGCTAGGATCAGGTGATAAGATAGGAAAAGTAATCTCCTGATTGTTGTCTCCGGGAAGTGGCCCTACAACCAAAATATTTTCTTTAGATGTACTATATGGTTGTGCATATGTTTTTTTTGTTTTTTCTTTGAGTTCTTGCGAGATGAGGTTTTTGGGTGCTAACTTAAAACCATCTGGCAATATTAAAATTGCACCAACATTTAATGCTCCTCTTTGACCGCTTCCAAGTAATTGCTTATTGTCTATATTGTAGGGGATTTTTATAGTTGTCTCAAAAACCGTATTAGGTAAAACAGATTGTGGAACTTCGATCTCAACAGGTTTCTGTGCTAGATGACAATTTGCACACACAATACGACCAGTGGCCTCTCTTGGATTGTCATATCCTTGTTGAGCATATATTGGAAATCCTTGTGATAGTACAGGATTCAATAGATAAGTATAAGTCGTTACTAAAAATATTATAGTAGGCGCTAAATAAATCTTTCTCAAATATTGAAATTTAAGTAGTTTCATATTTGTATTATTATGGTTATATGTTGAATGTTAATAAAAATGCTATATATTCTCTTTATAATAATATCATTGTATGTTTATTATTACGAATAAATAAAGATCATTATTGTTGTACTTTTATTAGAAAAATTTTTTACTATACTACTTATTAATACTTTTTAAAATTATAATTCCTAGAAAATATAATATTGTAATTGCTGACGACATACAAATCTGTGTTAAAGGGTCAGTAGAAGGGGTTAGAACTGCACCCAAAATAGTAGAGATAAAAAGTGTATACTTCCAATAGTTTAACATTTTTTCCGATGAAATGATCTGAGTAATTCCTAAAATCACTTGAATAATGGGTAATTGAAATGCTATACCTGTACTAAAGATCAGTAATAAGATAAAGTTAAAGTATTGTTCAAACGACCATATTGGTTCTACAATATTATTTCCATACATAATTAAGAAATTTAAAGCAGCAGGGGCCAATATTTTATATGCAAATAAAATACCAATAAAAAACAAGAAAATTGATGAGACTAAAATAGGAATTAAAGTAGCGGCTTCTTTTTTTGTTAATCCAGGAAGAATGAAAAGTATTACTTGGTAAATTGTAAATGGACTACTTAAAACAAAACCTGTGTATGTGGCTATTTTAATAGAGGCAAAAAAATACTCTCCTGGTGCTAACTGTAGAAATTTAACTCCGTTAGCTGGTTGTTGTAGCAAAAAAGATATATTTTTTGTATATAAAAAACAGATAATTGTCGTGATTAAAAATATAGCTAAAGCAGCAAAGATTCTTTGTCTTAGTTCTTCTAAGTGTTCAAAGATTGACATATTGGCATTATTGTTCCAGTCTTGTGTCATAATATTTTGTATCGAATTGTAATGTAATATTAGTGATGAAAAGTGTTTAATTATTGTAAATAGTTTTATAAGTATTACAAAAGGTATATTTATTCAAGCTAGTTTTCTACTTTACTTATATTATAAGATATATAGACAAAGTATTTTTTAATACAAAAGCTATCTTGAATGTGAAATTTCTTTAGTATATTGAACATTTAAAGTTATGTTACTTTTTAGAATGATTATAAGGAATTATATTTAAATGAGTGTTAAAGCAAGTTCTGGAAGTCCTATAGTGCGACCACAACTTTACCGCACTGCCTCTATCTTAACCATTGCTCAAGCAGAACAACAAGATAGATTTTTACAGTTAGGTGAATTAAATGAATTAGTGGCTTTTTTAAATTCTGGTAATAAGCGTTTAGAAGTTGCTGAATTGTTATCTAAGAATGCAGATGTTTTGGTAGCTAAAGCTGCAAATAGAATATTTGTTGGAGGTTCTGCCATTTCTTATTTAGAAAGGCCTCAAGCATCGTTTTTAATGCAAGATTCTCCTAGCAATATGAAGAAAGTTGATAATTCATCTTCTAGTAAAAAGTCTAGCAAAAAACAAGAAAATATGTTAAAAGGAGTTTCATCTGCATTTACAACAAATGATTCATTACCAACAGGTTTTAAACCTATTAATATAGTACGTTATGGATCAACACGTATGAAGAAATCTTTGAGAGATTTGGATTGGTTCTTGCGTTATTTAACATATGCTATTGTTGCTGGCGATCCTAATATTTTGTCTGTTAATATTCGAGGTCTAAGAGAATTGATTGATAATGCATGTTCTAGTGCTGCTGCTATCGTAGCTTTAAGGGAAATGCGTAAGATTGCGCTAAGTATTTTTAATCAAGACGTAGAAGGACAGATGTTAGTTCAACAGTATTTTAATATTGTTATTAAGGAGTTTGAGGCACCGTCTTTTACTGATACATTTAGAAAAAGAACATCGGGTGACTTACAAGGATTACGTTTACCGCAAACTTATATTAAAGCAGGTGTGCTAAAACAAAAGTTTGTCATGAAAACAGGTTTGTCCACTGAAGAGAAGAAATCCGTCATCCGCGCTTGTTATAGACAAGTCTTTGAGCGAGATATAGCTAAAGCATATTCATTGAATTTTTCTGATTTGGAATCTCAAGTAAAGAATGGACAGTTATCTGTTAAAGAATTTGTTCGTACCTTAGGTAAGTCGAGTATATATCGTCAACAATTTTTTGAACCTTTTGTTAACAGTAGATCATTAGAGTTGGCATTCCGACATTTTTTAGGAAGAGGACTGAGTTCACTAGAAGAGTTTCAAAAATATTTTGCTATTTTGTCAGTAAGAGGACTAAATGGTTTAGTTGATAGTTTGATTAATTCAACAGAGTATGCAGATTACTTTGCGGAGGAAACGGTTCCTTATTTAAGAGGTTTAGGAGAAGAGCCGCAAGAGTCTCGTAATTGGGGAGTCCAAATAGATCTATTTAACTATAGTTGTGTGTTTAGAAAAATACCGCAATTTGTGACATTATTTAGTAACTATAAAAATAGCCTACCAGATCAACACCCTTATGGTTTAAGTAATGATCCATTAGGAATACAGTTTGGCGCTATTTTTCCTCAAAATCTTGTTAACTTAAGAAAAAACTCAGCTCCTTTTGGTAAAGATACTCGAAGAATTTTAGTAAGACGGGGGCCCGGAATTTATAATCAAATTAGTAGTCCTACACTACGTTCTAAATTAGTTGGTTCTCTAGGACCTAAAATATTTAAACTGAATGTTGTAAATAGTAAAAATCAGCCGTTTAGCGATGCTTTAAATATTGAGACTAAATTAGATCAGGTTATTAAAGCAGTTTATCTAAGAGTCTTTGGTAGATTTATTTATCAAGAAGAACAATTAATTGTTAAAAAATTTGAAAATCAATTGCGTGATGGTCAAATATCTATTAAAAACTTTGTACGTCAGTTAGTTAAATCATCTGTATTTAGATCTTTATACTGGGAACCTTTTTATATTTGTAAAGCGATTGAGTATATTCATAATAGGTTATTAGGACGACCTACTTACGGAAGACAAGAAATTAATCGATACTTTGATATTGTATATAAAAGTGGTTACTACAAGCTGATTGATAGTATTATTGATAGTTATGAATATACAGAATGTTTTGGAGATAATACTGTGCCTTATGAACGTTACACTACGCCTTACACAGTTGCTGCAAGAACTCTAAAATCAAATGTACTGAATAAGCAAGCACAAATCAAGTCATCAACTGTAGCGGAAAGTAATGATTTTGTAAATTTGGGTACTGTTAAAGAAAAACGCAGTTTAAATAATATTCAAACAAGAATTATGCAAGGTGTTACTTCAAGAAGAGACCAAAATATTATTTTTACTGATAATACCAATAGTACGACAAGTAAAATGCAAGTCCTGAGGGCAATCTATCGTCAACTTTTTGAGCGAGATTTAAACTCTTTTACTGTAGGTGATGAATTTTATAATCTGGAAAAAGCGTTCCTTGCCAGTGAAATTACAGTACAGCAGTTTGTGGAACAGTTGGGTTCTTCTAACCTATATATTAAAGAGTTTTATCAACCTTATCCAAATACAAAAGTTATTGAGTTAGGTACGAAACATTTTCTTGGTAGAGCTCCTAATAATCAAGCTGAAATTAGGTATTATAATCAAATTTTAGCTTCTCAAGGATTATCATATTTTGTAAGTGTTTTGGTCAATAGTTTAGAGTATAGATTTTTATTTGGTTCCAACACTGTGCCTTATCGTCGTTTTCCTACTTTGCCAGCTGCTAACTTTCCAAATACAGAGAAACTACATAATACTTTGACAAAACAAAATCAAGTTATTATTATTCCTAGCTTTAAAACTGTAGCTGGTAATCAATAGATTTTTGGTATGTTTGTCTTTTCTCTTTTGGTACTTTGCTAAAATATTTTTAATACCTAATAGATAAATATAGACAAAGTACTGTCTATATAAAATAAAATGTACATTATGATATACTCTTTTGTATGTACTGTATTAGTATATCATATACATATAATATAAACTGCTTTAGGAGTTGTAATAAATGAGTATAGTTACAAAATCAATTGTAAATGCAGATGCAGAAGCTCGCTATTTGAGTCCAGGTGAATTAGACCGTATTAAAAGTTTTGTACTATCCGGCCAGAGACGTTTGAGAATAGCTCAAATTTTGACTGATAATAGAGAACTAATTGTTAAGCAAGGTGGTCAGCAATTATTTCAAAAACGTCCAGATGTTGTTTCTCCTGGTGGAAATGCTTATGGAGAAGAGATGACTGCTACTTGTTTACGTGATTTAGATTATTATTTACGCCTAGTCACTTACGGTATAGTAGCGGGTGATGTGACTCCTATTGAAGAAATAGGACTAGTTGGGGTTAAAGAAATGTATAATTCTTTAGGAACTCCAATTTCTGGTGTAGCAGAAGGCGTTCGTTCAATGAAGAGTATTGCCTGTTCTTTATTATCTGGTGAAGATTCTGCGGAAGCAGGTTTTTACTTTGATTATACATTAGGCGCAATGCAATAAAGACTATCAATAATTAGTTTTATATCAATCTATAATCTTACAAAGGAAACTTAAATATTATGCAAGATGCTATTACCTCTGTTATTAATACTGCTGATGTACAAGGAAAGTATTTAGATGATACCTCACTAGATAAACTTAGAGGTTATTTCCAAACAGGAGAATTAAGAGTACGTGCTGCGGCAACTATAGCTGCCAATGCTGCTACTATTATAAAAGAGTCTGTGGCTAAAGCATTACTGTATTCCGATATTACACGTCCTGGTGGAAATATGTATACAACTAGAAGATATGCAGCTTGTATTCGCGATTTAGATTACTATTTGCGGTATGCTACTTACGGTATGTTAGCAGGTGATCCATCAATTTTAGATGAGCGTGTATTAAATGGTTTAAAAGAAACCTATAATTCATTAGGCGTTCCTATTGGTTCAACAATTCAGGCAATTCAGGCTATGAAAGAAGTTACTACAGGTCTTGTAGGCTCTGATGCTGGTCAAGAGATGAGTGCGTACTTTGATTATATTCGTTCTGGTTTAAGTTAATAATATTGAACAAAAAGCTAAATAGCTTTTTGTTTTTATTTATATTAGTTATTTAATACATTTATTGCTTGTAATCTTGCTCGTGCTTTTCGTAAGTTTTGAGTCGTTTCTATTTTATCTTTGTTTGTTTCTGCTTCTGTTACTGCAATTGTTGCTTCTTCTAAATTACTTTGGACTGTATTGATATCTAAATTTGAAGTTTCCTCTGTTCCGTTTACTAATATTGTAATATTATTATTTTCAATTTCTGCAAACCCACCTAAGAGTATTATTGGTTGCCATTCTTTATCTATACGTATTCTCATTACTCCTATGTCTAGTGCTGTTAGTAATGGTACGTGTCCTGTTAAGATACCCAGTTGTCCTGTACTGCTTGGTAATATAACTTCTTCCGCGTTAGTATCCCATACTGTTTTATCAGGCGCAATTACACGTATATTTAGTGTCATCTCTGTTATCCTTTATTTTAGGGTTTTAGCTTTACTAATGGCTTCTTCTATGCTACCTACTAAGTAAAAAGCTTGTTCTGGTAAATCATCTAACTCACCATTTAAGACCATGCGAAAACCTTTGATAGCTTCTTCTAATGAAACGTATTTTCCTGGAGATCCTGTAAATACCTCTGCGACAAAAAAAGGTTGAGATAGAAAACGTTCTATTTTACGTGCTCTTGCTACTGTTAACCGGTCTTCTTCGGATAATTCATCTAACCCTAGAATGGCGATAATATCTTGTAGTTCTTTGTATCTTTGAAGTGTTGACTTGATTTGTTGTGCAATTCCATAATGTTCAGGACCTACGATAGAAGGTTGGAGCATTGTAGATGTTGATCCAAGTGGATCTACAGCTGGATAAATACCTTTTGCTGCAAGACCTCTTGATAAAACTGTTGTTGCATCTAAGTGTGCGAATGTAGTAGCTGGGGCTGGGTCTGTTAAATCATCTGCTGGAACGTATACGGCTTGAATGGAGGTGATTGAACCATCTTTGGTGGAAGTAATTCTTTCTTGTAAGGCTCCCATTTCTGTAGCTAGTGTAGGCTGATATCCAACTGCTGAAGGCATTCTCCCTAGTAATGCAGATACTTCAGAACCTGCTTGTACAAATCGAAAGATATTATCGATAAATAAGAGAACGTCTTGTTTATTGATATCTCTAAAGTATTCTGCCATTGTTAGAGCAGTTAAACCTACACGCATTCTTGCGCCTGGAGGTTCATTCATTTGACCATAAACTAAAGCAACTTTGGATTTTGTAAGATTTTCTGCGTTAATAACTTTTGATTCTTTCATTTCTTCATATAAGTCATTACCTTCTCTTGTTCTTTCTCCTACACCACCAAATACTGATACACCACCGTGAGCTTTTGCTATATTATTAATTAGTTCCATAATTAATACAGTTTTTCCTACACCGGCACCACCAAATAAGCCTATTTTTCCTCCTCTACGATAAGGTGCAAGCAAGTCAACAACTTTAATACCTGTTTCAAAGATGGATGGTTTAGTTTCTAGTTCTACGAAAGCAGGAGCTGTTCTGTGGATCGGTAATGAATCCGATGAAGAAACCTTGCCTAGTTCATCTACTGGTTCTCCTAATACATTGAATATTCTCCCCAATGTTGGTACACCTACAGGCACTGTAATTGGAGAACCTGTATCTATTACAGAAACGCCTCTTTTTAACCCTTCGGTGGAACTCATTGCTACAGCCCTTACTCTGTTGTCTCCTAATAACTGTTGAACTTCACAAGTAATTGTATTGTCTGGGTTTTCCACTCTTAGTGCGTTAAACACTTTAGGCAATTGTCCTGTTGGAAATTCTATATCTAGTACGGGACCAATAATTTGTGTTACAGAACCTTTTGTTGTTGTTACCATGTTTTGTTTTTCAGTTCTAGTGTAGTATAGTCAATCAATTTAGTTTCTGTTTTATTTCATCTATCTGTCTATTTTGAATAATACAAGTAATAATATTAAATAATTTCTTATAAAGTCAAAAATGTAATTATCTCAACTTTTTTATTTTTGAACATTCACAGTATATATTTGTTGTACGAAACAAGAAATATTGTTGTCCTATTATTGAAAATTATTTTAAATTCTTCCTGTTGTTTTGAGCCAATTTTGTGCTTCGATATAATTATTTGGAGCTAAGTATATAGCTTGTTTCCAATACTCTGCAGCTTTGTCAAACATAAATTTGGTTGTATTTAAATGATTTTTGTCAGCTGCTTTTAATCCTTGATAATGATAAATAACTGCTATATTATTTAAAGCTTGTGGTAGTTTATTATTTAATTCTAAGGCTTGATGATAATATTCTAGAGCCTTACTGTGTTCTCCATTACTTGCATAGATTAAACCTATATTATATAGTATATAAGATCTATCGTATGGATCCTCTTCTAAAGTAAGTGCTTCATAATAGTTTTCTAAAGCTTCAGCGTATTCTCCCTCTGATTGAGCTGACATACCATCACGATAATAGCAAAAAGCTTCTTTTTCTTCTTTGCTTGTTGGTAGGATTTTTAAGATTATGTCTGCTAGTACAGTAAAAGTTTTGTCTATGAAGTTATCATTTTTTTGTAAACGAGGCATCTTTGATCTTTAATTTGTTATACTTTATTGTTGTTCTAGTCACTAATATGGGACTCGTTTATATAATATTGTTACAAGTTTTTTACATCTATTATGTTACCCTTTTGTATTATAGTATATATTTATAATAATGAAAAATATGATTAAGAAGTTTTTATTTCCAGATAATTTACTCTACGAGCAATTTGACTTTTGTACTTGTGCTTTAGATAATAAAAAAGAATTTTTTTTACTATTAGAAAGTCCACAATTGATATGTAATCTTGATAGAAGTAGTACTAGCAATACTAAAGAAGAACTAGTAAAAGATATGATGCCTACGAATGTTCAAGAAATGCAATCAAAAACTCTTATGGATTCTTCTAATAGGTTAGAGAAAAGAGATAAAATGAGTACTTGGGTAGATAACGATTCTAATAATAGTAATTCAAAGAGAAATAAAGGAAAGTTAAGAAAAAAGAATCGAAATCAGATAAGTCTTAGCAGCAACGATACTTTAATTCATAATGGATCCTTTGACTCTCGTACTAAGCAAGATGAAGATGATTTAGATACATCGTTAAGAAAAATTACAAAAACTAACAAAAATCAGCAAAGAATTAAGTCTAAAAAAAAATTATTTGATACTAGTTCTAATATAGATTTGTTTGCACCTCATGCAGAACAACAATCTAAGTTAGTTAGTAAGCAAGTTGTTCTGAGCACTCCCTTAACAATCCCACAATTGTCAACAAAATTAAACATATCAGAAGCAACAATTATTACATGGCTCTTTTTAAAAGGAATCTCTGTGACAATTAATCAAGTTGTTGATGTTTCTATTGCTACTGAAGTTGCAAAACATTATGGTTTTATTATTTTAAATGTATTAGATGATACTTCTTTTAATAATGAAATACCAAGTAGTTCATTCCGAGAGAAGTCTAAGTTACCTCAAGGTAAACGACGACCTCCTATAGTAACAATTTTTGGTCATGTAGATCACGGAAAAACAACTTTATTAGATTGTATTTGTAAAACAAACTCAGTACAGTCAGAGATTGGTGGTATTACACAGGCTATCAAAGGTTATGAAGTAAAACTTGATAATGTATCTTCATCTTTAAAAGAGAAACTAGTTTTTTTAGATACGCCAGGACATGAGGCATTTACTGGAATGAGATTGCGTGGAGCTGAAGTTACTGATTTAGCTCTATTAGTTGTGGCAGCTGATGATGGTCTACAGCCTCAAAGTATTGAATCTATTAATTATATATTGAGTCATAAAATTCCTTATATAATTGCTATTAATAAAATTGATAAGGAAAATATTAATTTAAGTAAAGTTAGGCAGCAATTAGCTGATTATAATATGCTAGATAAGCAATGGGGTGGAAACAGTGAAATTATAGAAATAAGTGCATTAAAAGCTTTAAACATAAATCTATTATTGTCTGCTTTACAAAATTTAGCTCATAGACAAGATTTGCAAGCAAATCCCAATGTGCCAGCTCGAGGTACTATTTTAGAGTCTCATCTTGATAAGAGAGTGGGCGTAGTTGCTAGTCTTATCGTTCAAGATGGTACTTTAAAGAAAGGTGATATGGTTGTTTCAGGAACTATGTATGGACGAGTAAAAGTTATTATTGATAGTCATGGTTCTAAAATTGATCAAGCGCTGCCTTCTGCTGTTGTTAATATTTTGGGCTTTTCTTCTATGCCTCATGCTGGGCTGAAATTCTTTGTTGTTCAAGGTAAGAAAGATGCTAAAATGTTAGCCAGTCAAAATTTGCAAGATAGTAATTCTGGGATTTCTAACATATTAAACACAAGAGTGACATTAGATAGTTACAGTGATACATCTAAATTAAAAATAGTAAATGTAATTTTAAAAGCAGATACTCAAGGGTCATTGGAGGCTATTATTAATTCTTTTGCACAAATTCGTCAAGAAAAAGTACAAATTAATATATTAGCAGCTAGTTCTGGATCTGTCTCTAATACAGATATTGAGCTAGCTATTACTAGTCAATCTATTATTTTAGGCTTTAATATAACTATTAGTTCTAATTTACGTCGTTTAGCGGAAAGATCTGGTGTCTTAATTCATGTATTTGGTATAATTTATAGTTTACTGGATTATACGAAAGAGTACATGCTTAGTTTGATAGAACCTGAGTATAAACAGTCGTTGATTGGTAAAGCTACAGTGCAAACTGTATTTAATATTAATAAAGGTACAGTCGCGGGCTGCGTAGTTGATTCAGGAAGATTGAAAAAACATGCTAATATTAATATCTATGGTGAGAAAAGTTTGCTACATAGTGGTAAAATAGATTCTTTAAAACGATTAAAAGATGATGTTGAAGAAGTTATTGCTGGTAATGAGTGTGGTGTGATGTGTAGTAATTATTATTCTTGGAAACCTTCTAATATTATAGAGGTTTACGAACTAATTGAAAAAAATAAAGTTTTATAAAATGAAAAATATACTAATATTTTTCATCTTAATAGTATTCTTTAGTCTTTGTTTAAGAAAGGTAATAATGAAAGTACACGTGCTCTTTTAATGGATTTAGTCAATTGTTTCTGTTGTTTTGCGGTCAACCCTGTTAGACGTCGAGATAAAATTTTTCCTTGGTCAGTAATGAATTTTCTCAATAGATCAATATCTTTATAGTCTAAGAGGTTATTGTTTCCTATTAATGAAGACTTTTTGTTATACGAAACCATATTTTGTATGTTAACTATTTAATTTCTTTAAAGTATCTATGACGGTTACAGTTAGGACAAAATTTTCTAAGTCCTAAACGGCTAGGTGTATTTTTTCTGTTTTTTGAGGTTGTATAACGAAAAATACCAGCTTTTTTCTTTTTGGTATCGTTTAAATGTCTACACTCACATTCTAAAGTTATAGTAATCCGTGCTCCTTTATGTTTTCCCATTTACGTGAATAAATTGTTTGCAGTTAATAGTTTTTTAAAATATATATTATCTCATATTTACGTCTAAAGTAGCAACTTTATGCAAAAACGTTTTTTTGCTATTAATATTTATCTTGTGTGTACTATTGAATGGTGTTATAATAGATCTGTACTACACATTTACTTTTAGGTTTATAATTTATTTTATGTCTAAAAATTCATCTGCAAATAAGAGAGCGCAAATTTCTTTGAGAAATCGGCTAAAGAATAAAGTCTATAAATCAGCTATTAAAACCTTACGTAAGAAGTATATTAATAGCTTGGGTAATTTAAATGATTTGAACTACAATGATGCTTTATCTAATTTATCTGTTGTATATAGCAAAATAGATAAAGCTGTTAAAAAAGGAGTACTACATAAGAACAATGGTGCTCGTAAAAAATCTTTATTAGCACGTACTATGAGGAAAGCTTTGCAAGCACGATAGTAATAAACTTATTTTATTATGCTTAGTATAATCATGAGCTATTAATACTGTATATTATTTCTCTAGCTTTAGTTTAGAATCTTCTACAAATTATTTCAGATTACTGTACTTTTTTCAGTTAAACATTTAATTAAAACCTATGTATTTCATTAAAAGATTTTTATCGGTAATTAACAGGTAAAACATATTTAGTTATTTGCCATACATAATATTGATTTATTATCTATTTAAAAGAAAAAATCATGGTATCTATGTTTCCGGATTTAACAGCTATTCAAAAAGAAAGTTTTAGATCTTTTTTATCTCAGGGACTAGCAGAAGTTTTAGAGTCATTTCCAGTTATTACAGATCCTACAAGTAAATTAGAATTACAATTTTTTGGTAAAGACTATAAATTAAAACTTCCTCGTTATAGTGTTAGAAAAGCTAAAAGTAGAGATCGAACGTATAGTGCTCAAATATACATTCCTTCTAAATTAACAAGAAAAGACACAGAACTAATAAGAAAAAATAAGAGTGCGGACCTTATTGATGTTTTGCATATCCAAGAAAAAAATAAAAAATATAAAAAAAGGTCTATCTTTATTGGTGATCTGCCGTTGATGACAAATAGAGGTACATTTATTATTTCTGGTACAGAAAGAGTTATAATTAACCAGATTGTTAGAAGTCCTGGTATTTACTATAAACAAGAACTAGACAAAAATGATAGGCAAATATATAGTGCTAGTCTTATTTCTAATCGTGGATCGTGGTTAAAGTTTGAAATAGATGCTAAAAATCAAATTTGGGTTAGAATTGATAAAACTCATAAAGTAAATGCATATATCTTCTTGCGTGCAATTGGTTTAAATTTTGATGAGATAAAAAAAAGATTAACTAAGTATTCGTTTCTGCGTTATGCTTCTACTCTATATGAAGCAAAAGAACTAGACAAAGAAGTAGGTAAGCTATCTATAGAAGAAGTTACTGAAGAAGAAGCTTTATTGATTGTTTATAGTAAACTGCGTCCTAATGAACCAGCTACTGTAACCGTTGCTAAACAAACTCTTTACACACGTTTTTTTGATCCTAAAAGATATGATTTAGGAGAAGTAGGTCGGCATAAAATAAACAAAAAGCTAAATCTAAAAATACCAAAATCATTCCGAGTATTATGTCCACAAGATATTATTGCTTCTATTGATTATTTAATTAATATTAAAGAACAAAATATAGGTACCTTTGATGATATTGATCATTTAGGTAATCGTAGGGTAAGATCTGTTGGAGAACTACTACAAAATCAAATCCGTATTGGTTTGAATCGCTTAGAAAGAATTATTCGTGAGCGTATGATAATTTGTGATTTGGCTTCTTTAAGTTTATCTAATTTAGTAAATCCTAAACCATTAATGGCTTCTGTTAAAGAGTTTTTTGGTTCTAGTCAATTATCTCAGTTTATGGATCAAACAAACCCACTAGCTGAATTGACGCACAAAAGAAGAATTAGTGCCTTAGGACCAGGGGGCTTAAATAAAGATCGTGCGGGTTTTGCTGTTAGAGATTTACATCCGAGCCATTACGGACGTATATGTCCTATTGAAACTCCCGAAGGGCCTAATGCTGGCTTGATAGGTTCTTTAAGTATTTATGCTAGAATTAATCAGTATGGATTTATTGAAACACCGTTTTATCGAGTTGAAGCTGGCAAAGTGCGTGAATCTAATGATCTTATTTATCTAACAGCGGATGAAGAAGATGGTTTAAAAATTGCTCCAGCAGATGTAAGTATTGATTTTGATAACTATATAAAAAATAAAGTAATTCCTGTACGATATAGACAAGAATTTGTTACTACAGCAGTAGATCAGGTTGATTTTGTTGCAGTATCACCTATTCAAATTATATCTGCGGCTACTTCCTTAATTCCTTTTTTAGAACACGATGATGCAAATCGTGCGCTAATGGGATCAAATATGCAAAGGCAAGCTGTGCCTCTTTTGTATACCGAAAAACCTATTGTTGGTACTGGCTTAGAAGCAAAAATAGCTAGAGATTCTGGTATTGTCGTAATAAGTAGAACGGATGGAATTGTAAGTTACGTTTCTGGTACTAAAATTGGTATTCAAGATAATCAAGGTAAAACTATCCACTATAGACTAAAAAAATATTATCGGTCAAATCAAGATACATGTATTAACCAGAGACCTATAGTATGGCCAGGAGAAACAATTGTAGTAGGTCAAACTATTGCTGATGGAGCATCTACTGATAGCGGCGAAATTGCTTTAGGACGTAATATTTTAGTCGCATATATGCCTTGGGAGGGGTACAATTATGAAGATGCATTTTTGATAAACGAACGCTTAGTTTACGAAGATATTTACACTTCTATTCATATTGAAAGATATGAAATAGAGTCTAGGCAAACTAAATTAGGTTCTGAAGAAATAACGCGCGATATACCTAATGTAAGCGAACCTAATTTAAGTTTATTAGATAAAAATGGTATTATCGCAGTTGGTTCTTGGGTCGATGCTGGAGATATTTTAGTCGGTAAAATTACTCCTAAAGGTGAATCAGATCAGTTGCCAGAGGGAAAGTTATTAAGAGCAATTTTCGGTGAAAAAGCTAGAGATGTTAAGGATACCTCTTTACGGTTGCCTAATGCTGCTAAAGGAAGAGTTGTAAATATAAAGGTCTTTACACGTCAAAAAGGTGATGAACTACCTCCTGGTACGAATGCCATGATTCGTGTCTATGTTGCACAGAAAAGAAAAGTTCAAGTCGGTGATAAAATGGCTGGTCGTCATGGAAATAAAGGAATAATTTCTCGAATCTTGCCTAGACAAGATATGCCATATTTACCAGATGGAACTCCCGTCGATATTGTATTAAATCCATTAGGGGTACCTTCAAGAATGAATGTTGGTCAACTCTTTGAATGTTTATTAGGTCTAGCCGGTGAGTATCTTGGAAAATCTTTTAAAATTTTACCATTTGATGAAATGTATGGACAAGAAGCTTCAAGAGCTTTGGTTAATCACAAACTAAGACAAGCTAGTTTAGTTAGTAAACAAAGCTGGTTATTTAATTTATCATGTCCAGGTAAAATAATTGTTTCAGATGGAAGAACTGGAGAGTTTTTTGATAATCCAATTACAGTAGGAAAGGCCTACATGTTGAAATTAGTTCATTTAGTGGATGACAAGATACATGCAAGATCTACTGGGCCTTACTCTTTAGTGACTCAACAACCTTTAGGTGGTCGTGCTCAACATGGTGGCCAAAGGTTAGGTGAGATGGAAGTATGGGCTTTAGAGGCTTTTGGTGCAGCATATACACTGCAAGAATTACTCACAGTGAAATCAGATGATATGCAGGGAAGAAATGAAGCATTAAATGCTATTATAAAAGGTAAACCTATACCTAAACCAGGTACTCCAGAATCATTTAAAGTATTAATGAGAGAATTGCAGTCGTTAGGTTTAGATATTGCTGTTCATAAAGTTAAATTTTTAGAAAATGGCGAAAATAGAGGTATAGAAGTTGACTTAATGTCGTTTGAATCAAATGTAGTTGATTCGCTTGAAACTGATGAGGAAAATGATATAACATCAAGTGATACTATCCTCGATCAAAATGGAATCTATTCTGATCTAGATTTAAGAAATAATGATCGTTAGTTTATAACTTGTAGGAATTTACCTGTTTATGATTAAGTTTGAACAGCATTTTGATTATGTAAAAATTAGTCTTGCTTCTCCTAACAAAATAAAACAATGGGGAGAAAGAACATTACCAAATGGCCAAGTTGTTGGTGAAGTCACGAAGCCAGAAACAATTAATTATCGTACTTTAAAACCTGAAATGGATGGTCTTTTCTGTGAAAGAATTTTTGGACCAGTTAAAGATTGGGAATGTCACTGTGGTAAATATAAACGTTTTCGATATAAAGGAATTGTATGTGAGAGATGTGGTGTTGAAGTAACGGAATCTAAAGTAAGGCGACATAGAATGGCTTATATTGAGTTAGCTGCTCCTGTTACTCATGTCTGGTATCTCAAGGGAGGTACTAGTTACATTGCTTTGGCGTTAGATTTGACGGTAAAAGAAGTTGAAAAAATTGTTTATTTTCATTCTTACGTTGTAACTAATCCCGGTGACTATGTACAACTTAATTATAAGCAATTGCTAGAAGGCTATGAATGGCGATCTCTAGAAGATAAGCTTTATCCTCAGTCATCTAATTTATTTGGTATTGAGGTCAGTATTGGAGCTGAAGCAATATTTAAATTACTTCGAGATATTGATCTCGTAACAACGGTAGAAGTACTGAGAGAAGAAGCATTGAAGCCACCGAAGTTGTTTAAAAGTCCTTCTCCAAAATTTAATAAAAAAATGAAACGTCTCCGTTTATTAGAAAACTTTATTGCTACGGGAGCAGAGCCTTGCTGGATGGTACTTTGGGTAATCCCTGTAATTCCCCCGGACTTAAGACCTATGGTCCAATTAGATGGAGGAAGATTTGCTACAGCCGATTTGAACGAGTTTTATCGTAGAATTATCAATAGAAATAATCGTTTAGCAAGATTAAAAGCTATACTTGCTCCAGAGATAATTATTCGGAATGAAAAAAGAATGTTGCAAGAAGCAGTAGATGCTTTGATGGATAATGGTCGTCGAGGAAAAATGGTCGTCGGTGCTCATAACCGACCTCTAAAATCGTTGTCTGATATTATAGAAGGTAAACAGGGACGATTTAGGCAAAATTTACTAGGTAAAAGGGTTGATTATTCTGGTAGATCCGTTATTGTAGTTGGTCCTAGTTTAAAATTGCACCAATGTGGCTTACCGAGAGAAATGGCTTTAGAATTATTTCAGCCCTTTGTAATTCATCGTTTAATTTTACAAGGATTAGTTAATAATATTAAAGCGGCTAAAAAAATAATACAGAAAAATGAGCCTATTGTTTGGAATGTTTTAGAAGAAGCTATTCACGGTCATCCAGTTTTATTAAATAGAGCACCTACTTTACATCGTCTAGGTATTCAAGCTTTTGAACCTATTCTTGTAGAAGGGAGAGCAATTAAACTACATCCTTTAGTATGCCCTGCGTTTAATGCAGATTTTGATGGTGATCAAATGGCAGTGCATATTCCTTTGTCTTTAGAAGCTCAAACTGAAGCTAGACTGTTAATGTTAGCACCTCATAACTTTCTATCCCCCGCAACAGGTCAACCTATATTGATGCCTAGTCAAGACATGGTTTTGGGATGTTATTACCTAACGTCAAATAATCCAGCATCTCAAAAAGGTCAAGGCCAGTATTTTTCTAATTTAAGTGATCCTTTGATTGCTTATCAGCAGCAACAGATAGATTTACATGCTTTTATCTGGGTTCGTTTTGAAGGAGAAGTTGAAATAGGTAATAGTGAACTATTAATTAATTTAACTCAAAATCTTGATGGTATTATAATAAAAACCTTTGTTGATAAAATATTAAAGCAAGATATCAAAAACCAATCATCAGTTCAATATATTCGCACTACCGTTGGTCGAATTTTATTTAATAAAGTAATACATGAATCTTTATCCTTAGTATAGTAAATAAAGTATTCTGTTGTGTGTATAGGAAAAAAAATGAAAAAAAAATTTTTGCAGCCTAAGTTTATCAACAAAGTTATTGATAAAAGTCAACTAAAACGAATTATTGTATGGGCGTTTAGAAATTATGGTTCTGCACGAGCAGCTAACATGGCTGATAGACTAAAAGACTTAGGATTTTACTATGCAACTAAAGCAGGTATTTCATTAAGTTTGGAAGACTTACGAATACCTCCTAAAAAAAGGAATCTTTTGAGGAATACTATAAGTTCAATCGAATGTACTGATACTCGTCATAAGCGTGGTGAGATAACTGTGGTAGAGAGATTTCAAAAAGTTATTGATACATGGAACAATGCAAGTGAAACTCTGAAAAAAGAGGTAGTACAATATTTTAAAAACACAGATCCCCTTAATACAATTTATATGATGGCCTTTTCTGGTGCTAGAGGAAATATTTCTCAAGTAAGACAGCTAGTTGGAATGAGGGGGTTAATGTCTGATCCGCAAGGTCAAATTATTGATCTACCAATTTCTACCAATTTTAGAGAAGGCTTGACAATTACAGATTATTTTATTTCCTCTTATGGTGCGAGAAAAGGTTTAGTCGATACTGCTCTGCGAACAGCTGACTCTGGTTATTTGACACGTAGATTAGTTGATGTTGCTCAAGATATTATTATTCGTGAAGTGGATTGTAAAACATCTCAAGGGATTCTATTAGAAGATATGATGGATAATCATAAAATTCTTATTCCTTTAGAGCAAGCTTTACTAGGTAGAGTTCTTGCTGAGGATATTTTGGATCCTGTCTCAAGTGTTGTAATTGCTCGTGCTGGTCAGGATATCAATCCTTTACTGTCTACTTGTATTGTTAATTTAGGCTATAAAAGTGTTTTGGTTCGATCTCCAATTACGTGTAATTCTGTAAGATCTGTTTGCCAGTTTTGTTATGGCTGGAATTTGGCTCACGGCAAAGTAGTAGATATTGGTGAGGCTGTTGGTATTATAGCTGCACAATCTATTGGCGAGCCTGGTACACAACTAACCATGAGAACTTTTCATACAGGTGGTGTGTTTACCGGAGAACTAGCTCAAAATATTATTAGTACATGTGATGCACGGGTTAAATACTTGGATAGTATGCTAGTAACTAGTACTCGTACTCGTCATGGCGATCAGGCTTTTCTTATAAATTCTGACTGTAAGCTAAAGTTAACTGATTCTTCTGCTATTAATAAATTTGTGAATTTAACGAAAGGAACTTTATTATTGGTCAAAGATGAGCAATGGATAAAATTTGGTCAAGTAATTGCCGAGTATCCTATAGGTAAACATATTATGACTGAAAAAGCTCAAAAACCTATTGTTGCCGACTTTTCCGGAAGCATACATTTAGAAGGCTTTAATTTTAATAAAGTAACAGATAAACGAAATAATCTGTGTATTATGCCTACGAGTAGTGGTATTTTATGGGTTTTATCTGGTGTTGTTTATGATATACCTAATAATGCAGAATTAATGGTTTCGGAACATCAAACAATTTATGAGAGTAGTATGTTAGCTCGCGTACAACTTATTAGTCGATATAGTGGACGTATTCGGGTACTTAATGATCAGAATTTATATCAACAAATACATATTATCACATCTTCTAAAGTTTTTACTAATGTTCAAGTATACTTAGATAGTATTAATGGTTCCAATAGCTATTTTTTAGAGATAGATCAAAATGATAAGTTTCTATTAGAAGTTTATCCTGATCAAAAAATAGTGCATGGTCAAATAATTGGTAATCTTATTACGGATGTTTATAGAACTCAAACAGGTGGTATTATTAAGTATTTAGACTTACCGACATCGAAAAAAAAATCTAATAATGAGTATGAGTACTATGATATTTTAGAATCGGGCTACATTTTATGGATTCCGGAAGAAACTCATGAAGTAAATAAAGATATCTCTCTTTTATTGGTTAAACATGGTGATTTTGTCGATGTTGGTACAGAAATTATTAAAAATGTATTTGCTAATAATTCAGGAATTCTTGAAGTTTTACAAAGAGATGGAATTATTCGAGAAATTATAATTAAACCTGGTGAGGTCTATAAAGTTAATCATAGTCGTGTAAATTTGCCTTTATCTAAAAATAAATCTCGAGGTTTTTTACGGCCAGGAGAAAAAATTGTCGACGGTACTTTCACTGATAAGTTAGTATATTGGGAGCATATACAAACTCGAGATAATAATTTTATTTTGATTAGACCGGTTATAGTGTATTCTGTACCATTTAAGAAGTTAATTCCTTCTTATGCGGACGATTCATTCGGTACTGATTTATTCAATTTACAAATCATAAGACGTATATATTTTCGTGATGGCGCAAGAGTTAAATCTGTTCATGGAGTTGACCTGTTAAAAACTTATTTAGTGGCTAACCTAAATCATAAGATTTTAGATATGTTTTGTACTATCCACTTTATACAGAGTAGTAATAAATCACATTTTTACTTGAAGCTTAGAACAGCAGATATTCTTTCATTCAAAGAATCTTTTTCTTTAGAAAATAAAAATTTTTATACTAAGACTTTAATGCAAGTACAAGATAGTCAGTATGTAATAAGTGGTTCTGTAATTGCTCAAACAGAAATTCTATCTAATATTGAAGGAAAAGTTGAATATATACAAGAAGATACATTGTCAAATCGTCGTATCTTAATTACTACTTCCTTGGATACATGTACTTTTTCTGTTAAAAATAATCAGTTAACTAAAATCAAAGCCAATAGTTGGGTGTATGCGGGTGATGAAATTGCTACTGATTTAGTGACCTACTATTCTGGAAGAGTAGTTAGTATTCAAGATAATCAGATTACTTTAAGAATAGGTCAGCCATACTTAATTTCTAGTGGTTCTATTTTAAATGTACATAATAAAAGTCTTGTACAGCGTGGAGAAAATCTTGCTACCTTAATGTTTGAACGAGCTAAAACTGGCGATATTGTTCAAGGATTACCAAAAATTGAAGAAATACTTGAAGCTCGTAAGAAAGTGAATAACTCTTTTAATCCTCATCTTGTATTGGAAGCTCATTTTCGTTCTTACTTAAATCAAGGCTTGAATAATTACGATGCAACAAGATTAAGCTTACTAGATACTCAGTTATCTTTAGTTAAAGAAATTCAATTAGTGTATCAATCTCAAGGAGTAGATATATCGGATAAACATGTAGAAGTAATTATTAAGCAAATGACTTCTAAAGTAAAAGTAGAAAAAGGAGGAGATTCTGATTATTTGCCAGGAGAAATAATTGAATTACAAAAAATAGAATCAGTTAATAGATCTTTAGTAGTTATGAATAAAAGCGAAGCATCATATTATCCGATTTTATTAGGTATAACAAAGGCTTCTCTTAAAACGGAAAGCTTTATTTCTGCTGCAAGCTTTCAAGAAACAACGAAGGTTTTAACGGAGGCTGCTATTTCTGGAAAGCTAGATTGGTTAAGGGGACTAAAAGAAAATGTTATTATTGGTCGTTTAATACCTGCTGGTACGGGTTTTAATTTACATACTAATACTACATTATATCATCAAGACAACCTAACTAAAAATACCCAAAATATAGTATCAAAACTAGATGTAGAAACCAATAAGTCTAAACCTAATTTCGAAGATATTATTTTAGATGATAGAAGTACTTTTAATTATCCCGTCATTTTTGATGAAGATTCTAATATTAAAGAATAAAAAAATTATATTATCTCAAATATTTACTGATAGTCTTTGTGTTATTTTTAATACTGTTGTGCGTGTTGTTTTTTTGTCTTCCTTACATTTATAATAGACTTTAACTTATCTAAACATATACAAGATACTTATGTTTTGTTATTATTGGTGTGAGTTTCTACTATTATATTTTAATTCGTTCAGAACAGAAAGTTAAGTACATAGGTTATTCACCGCTTTAGGAATATTATATTTTATACTTATTATGGCAGTTGTATCTTTATCTGAGTTACTAGAAGCTGGAGTCCATTTTGGTCATCAAGCTAGAAGATGGAATCCTAAAATGTTTCCCTACATATATACAGAGAGAAATGGAATTCATATAATAGATTTAGTACAAACAGCTCAATTACTAACAGACGCTTATGAGTTCACTCGGAACTGTGCTAGTGAAGGCAAAAAGTTCTTGTTTGTAGGTACTAAAAGACAAGCAGCAGGAATTATTGCCCAAGAAGCGTTGCGATCAAATTCCTACTATGTTAATCAAAGATGGCTGGGAGGAATGTTAACGAACTGGGCAACTATTAAGTCTAGAGTGGGTAGGTTAAAAGCTTTGGAAGAACAAGAAACTTCTGGAATAGTTGATCAGTTACCTAAGAAGGAAGCTGCTACAATTCGTAGAGAATTATACAAGTTAAAAAAACATTTGTACGGTATAAGAGAAATGAAGAAACTACCAGACTTAATTGTTATTGTTGATCAAAAACGAGAAACAACTGCTATTCAAGAGTGCATTAAATTAGGTATTCCAACAATTTGTATTCTTGATACAAACTGCAATCCAGAACTTATAGATATTCCTATACCTGCTAATGATGATGCTATTAGATCTATTAAATTAATTATTGGAAAAATAGCAGATGCTATTTTAGAAGGGCAAAAAGAGTAAACAAATTTTTTTAACTTCTTATTTGTCTCTTGAAATTAGTTTGTTGTAATAATACGTACATAATATATAGTTAAATAGAAAAAAAGGAATAATTATGTCAACACAGATTTCTGCTGAATATGTTAAGGAACTACGTAGCAAAACAGGTGCTGGCATGATGGATTGTAAGAAAGCTCTACAAGCTTCTGCTGGTAATATGGAGTTAGCGATAGAAACATTAAGAAGAAAAGGATTAGCGTTAGCTGATAAAAAGTCTGGTAGAATTACGACTGAAGGTGTAGTAGAGAGCTATATACATGCAGGTTCAAAAATAGGTGTTTTAATTGAACTAAACTGTGAGACAGATTTTGTTGCTAGAAGATTAGAATTTCATCGACTGGCAAAAGATATTGCTATGCAAATAGCAGCCTGTCCTTTAGTAAAATATGTATCTGTAGATAGTATAGAAGAAAAGATTGTTGTTAACGAAACTAGAATAGAATCTGAAAAAGAAGATTTAACTAATAAGCCAAAAGATATTAGAAATAAGATAGTTAAAGGTAGAGTAGATAAATACTTAAAAGAGATATCTTTAATGAATCAACAATTTATCAAAAAACCAGAAATATTGATTGAAGAACTTATAAAACAGCATATAGCATTGCTGGGAGAAAATATCAGAGTTAAAAGGTTTGAAAAATTTGTATTAGGTGATAGTTAAAAAAAAGTAAACGAGTTTAATTTATAATAATAATGTTAAATAATTTCTAAGATGCGTATATAATTAATTGTATATAATATTACTTTTCTTATGACATTATAATGAACAAAAGTAATAGCTAAAGGTAATTTTATCAAATTTGTTTAAGGTTAAACCATTTTTTTACTGAGTATTAATACTATACTTTCTATATATCACAGGGTATGCAATATTTATATGTAATGATTTCGGGAGTTGAAGTAGGTAAACATCTATACTGGAATATTGGTGGCTATAAAGTTCATGGTCAAGTTTTTATCGTTTCTTGGTTAGTAATAGCTGCTTTATTATTGTTAGCGTTTGTTGGTACAAGGGATCTAAATCGTGTCCCTAAGAGTTTACAAAATTTTATGGAATTTATACTAGAATTTTTGCAAGATATTGCCAAAAATCAAATAGGTGAACATAACTATAGACCATGGATCCCTTATATCGCAACGATTTTTTTGTTTATTTTGGGAAGTAATTGGGCAGGTGCGTTAATACCGTGGAAATTAATTAGGCTTCCTGAAGGAGAGTTAGCAGCCCCAACTAATGATATAAATACGACAGTTGCACTATCTTTGTTAACGTCTTTGTCATATTTTTACGCAGGTCTTAGTAAAAATGGTATAGGTTATTTTGCAAGATATATCGAACCGACACCGATTCTTTTGCCTATCAATATTTTAGAAGATTTTACTAAACCTCTTTCCTTAAGTTTTAGATTATTTGGTAATATTTTAGCAGATGAATTAGTAGTATCTGTCTTTACTTTGCTAGTTCCTATATTAATACCTTTACCTGTTATGATACTAGGATTATTTGCTAGTTCAATTCAAGCGTTAATTTTTTCTACTTTATCTGCTGCATATATAGGTGAAGCGATGGAAGGACATGGTGAGCACTAATTTAGTGTTATATTATTAATAATTGTTGGTAGATTGTTTATATGAAATCTGTTAATTTTCTATCTATTTAGTTTATATGTTGGGATTATGGATTCTATTGTTTCCGCTGCGTCGGTGATAGCTGCTGGTCTTGCTGTTGGTCTTGCTGCGATTGGACCTGGTATTGGTCAAGGAAGTGCAGCTGCTAACGCTGTAGAAGGTATTGCCAGACAGCCAGAAGTTGAGGGTAAAATTAGAGGAACTCTTTTGCTAAGTTTAGCTTTCATGGAGTCTCTAACAATTTATGGATTAGTAGTTGCTTTATCTCTTTTATTTGCTAATCCTTATATCAGTTAGTTAAATTTTTTAATGCTTAGTTTTTTACTTGTTTGTTGACAATACAATAATAAACTGAAAAAACTAAGCATTTTAAAAATCATCTAGGAATAAATAGAAAAAAATGACAAATTCACTTATTTTGTTTGCTCTACAAGCATCGAGTACAGAAGCTAAAGGAGGTCTTTTTGATTTTAATGCAACACTACCATTAATGGCTTTACAATTTCTCGTTTTAACGTTTGTGTTAAACTTTGTTTTTTATAAGCCGGTTAGTAATATTTTAGATGAAAGAGATGAGTACATTCGTAATAGCTTAACAACTGCATCTGCGTCTTTGCTTAGAGCTAATGAATTAACTAAAAAGTACGAACATGAATTAGCTGAGTCGAAAAAGCAAGCTCAAGATATCATTAAAGAATCTCAGAAAGATGCTCAACAAGTAGTATCAATTAAAATAAAAGAAGCACAACAAGATGGAGAAAAACTTATATCAGAAGCATCTTATCAGCTTAATATTCAGAAAGAGCAAGCATTAAAAACATTGGAAAATCAAGTAGATACTTTGAGTGATCAAATTAAGTCTAAATTATTAAAAAGTTAATAGTTATTATTAATTATTATATGAATAAATATATAAGTTATAATTAGAGAAAACAATGAACAAGACGACTCAAATATTTACTATTTTAGTTGAACATAATGCTCAAAAAAGAATAAGCTTCAATTCAAATTTTTTAGAAGCAAATGTAATTAACATATTATTATTGTTATTCGGTTTAATATATGTCTTGAAACAATTTTTGGGATCTGTTTTATCTATTAGACAAGATAAAGTTTTATCAGCAATACAAGAGGCAGAAGAACGCTTACAGCAGGCAAACCTTAGGTTAGAAGAATCTGAAAAACAACTAGCTCAAGCTAAAATGGTTGTTGTCCAAATAAAAGAGGAAGCGAAACTGACTGCTAAAAAAGTTCGTGAATCAATACTAGAGCAAGGCGAATTAGATATAGAGCGTCTAACTGCTGCGAGTAAAACAAGCATAGCTAATGCTGAAAATCAAGTCAGACAACAAATTCAGCAGCAAATAATATCTTTAGCTATTAATCGAGTTGCTACGCAGTTACGAAGTCAAGTAACACCTACAATGCAGTTACAGATAATAGATAATGGCATTGCGCAACTAGGAGGTAAAATATGAGTCGTCAAAGCTCGATGATTAAAGTTGCTTTACCATATGCTGAAGCGTTATTAGAGTATGCACGAAAAAATCAACTAATTAACGAAGTTAATGAAAGCTTGACTTTTATTTCTGATCTTTTGTCAATGTCTACAGATTTAAAATCATTTTTGTCTAATCCGTTAATTACTTCAGTCGTTAAAAAAAATATATTAATAGAATTGTTATCTGATCAAGTTAATGATTTTATATTAAAATTTTTATTAGTTTTAATCGACCGTGGTAGAATTACTTTACTGACTTCAATTATAAGTAAGTATTCTAATTTAGCATATAAACTAAACTCAATAACTATTGCTAAAGTATCAACTTCAATTACTTTAACTGAAGAACAACAAGAAGCTCTAATTAGTAAGCTAAAAGAGATGACTGAAAGTAAATGTGTTAAGCTTGAAATTAATATAGATACGAGTTTAATAGGAGGTTTTATGATTCAAATAGGTTCTAAAATAATAGATACTAGTTTATCAGGCAAGTTGAAACAGATGACGTTTTACTTAAAGACAAATTAAAAAATTTGTAATGAGATTATTGAGTAAAACAAGATTTATTTTAAATTAATATAAATAATATATTATATCAAGTATTTATAGTATGGTAAATATTCGACCAGACGAAATTAGTAATATTATACGTCAACAAATAGATAAATATGACCAACAAATAGAAGTAGCAAACGTAGGAACTGTTTTGCAAGTTGGTGATGGAATAGCTCGTGTTTATGGGTTAGATGAGGTGATGGCAGGTGAATTGTTGGAGTTTGTAGATCAAACCATTGGTATTGCTTTAAATTTAGAAAGCGATAATGTTGGGGTAGTATTAATGGGAGATGGTCGAGATATTCTAGAGGGAAGTTCAGTAAAAGCAACAGGAAAAATAGCTCAAATTCCGGTAGGTGAAGGTTTCTTAGGTAGAGTCGTTGATCCACTAGCTAGACCAATTGATGCGAAAGGTATACCTAATACAACAGAAACAAGATTAATTGAGTCATACGCACCAGGTATTATTGGAAGACAATCTGTATGTGAACCTCTACAAACAGGTATTACTGCTATTGACTCGATGATACCAATAGGTAGAGGACAAAGAGAGCTAATTATCGGCGACAGGCAAACGGGTAAAACGGCAGTTGCCTTAGATACTATAATCAACCAAAAAGGCCAAGACGTTATTTGTGTATATGTAGCAATTGGTCAAAAAGCTTCATCTGTTGCTCAAGTTGTATCTACTTTAGAAGAAAAAGGCGCTCTGAGTTATACTATTGTTGTTGCTGCTAATGCTGATGATCCTGCAACCTTACTCTATATAGCTCCCTATACAGGAGCTGCCTTAGCCGAGTATTTTATGTACAAAGGTAAAGCAACTTTAGTTGTTTATGATGATCTGACAAAACAAGCTCAAGCATACCGCCAAATGTCATTGCTGTTAAGACGACCACCAGGTAGAGAAGCTTATCCTGGTGATGTTTTCTATTTACACTCTAGATTGTTAGAAAGAGCTGCCAAACTGAATTTTGATCTTGGTGGAGGTAGTATGACTGCTTTACCGATTATAGAAACGCAAGCAGGAGATGTATCTGCTTATATTCCTACTAATGTAATTTCAATTACAGACGGTCAAATCTTTTTATCTAGTGACCTATTTAATTCTGGGATTAGACCTGCTATTAATGTTGGTATCTCAGTGTCTCGTGTTGGTTCTTCTGCCCAAATTAAAGCAATGAAGAAAGTTGCTGGTAAGCTAAAATTAGAACTAGCTCAGTTCGCAGAATTAGAAGCTTTTTCTCAATTTGCATCTGATTTAGATAAAACAACACAAAATCAGTTAGAGCGAGGGCAAAGATTAAGAGAAATTTTAAAGCAGTCTCAAAATTCACCTATTCCAGTAGAAGAACAAACAGCTATAATCTACACAGGAATCAACGGGTACCTAGATAATATAGAATTATCTAAGGTAAAAGATTTTGTAGATGCTTTAAGAGAAGATTTGAAAAATTCAAAACCAGAATTTGGTGAAAGTATTCGCAATACTAAAAAATTAAGTCCTGAATCTGAAGAGTTATTAAAAAAATCTATAGAAGATGTTAAGCAAGCCTTTTCTGCTTAATTATGTTCTTAGTAGAATCTTTTTAAGTAAAGTAATGCAAATTAAATAAAGGATAGTAACTCCTGTAGCTATCCTATTGTTTTGTTTTTAGATTTTTTTATACTATCTGTTAAATATTAATACTGTCATAACCATATTTTTCTAGTTCTCTTGCTGTGTTCGAATCTCCTGTATAAATTATTTTTCCTTCTTTCATTATATGAATGTAGTGGGGTATGATATAGTCCAAAATTCTTTGGTAGTGTGTTATGATAAGAAAAGATTTTTCATTAGTAGCTAGTGTGTTTATATTAGAAGATATAGTTTTAAGTGCATCTATATCTAGTCCTGAGTCTATTTCATCTAACATAGAGAATTTACTATTTAAAAGTGTCATCTGTAAAATTTCGTTCTTCTTTTTCTCCCCCCCAGAAAATCCTTCATTGACATTTCGTTCTAAAAATGTTTTGTCCATATCAACTTGTTTTACTTTTTGATTCATGAGCTCAAAGAAAGATAAAGGGTCTAATTCACGTTGACCGTAAGCTTTTTGTTTATTATTATATGCAAGGCGTAAAAAATCTGCATTACTTACTCCAGGAATTTCGACAGGATATTGAAAAGCTAAAAATATGCCTTGAAGAGCTCTATCTTCTACACTAGTTTCCGAAATACTTTTTCCATTAAATTCTATTGTCCCTTGTGTGATAGAATAAGTTGGATGACCTGCAATAACTTTAGCTAGTGTACTTTTGCCGGATCCATTTTTGCCCATAATAGCATGTATTTCACCAGGTTCAATGGATAGGTTTAAACCTTTAATAATTTCTATGTTATTTGTACTAACGTGTAAGTTTTGGATTTTTAATAAATTCATTGTTATATTTGTTTTAACCAATAGTTCCTTCTAGCTTTAAATTAAGTAAACGGTCTGCTTCCATTGCGAATTCCATAGGCAATTCATTAAATACTTGTCTACAAAAGCCACTAATCATTAAACATAAAGCTTCTTCTACACTAACTCCTCTTTGTAGAAAGTAAAATATTTGTTCTTCTCCAATTTTTGATGTTGATGCTTCATGTTCAACTTTTGACAAAGAATTTTGAACTTGTATATAAGGAAATGTATTTGCTATTGACTGGTTACCAATAAGTAAAGAATCGCATTGAGAATAATTTCTTGCATACTTAGCTTTTGGTCCGATCTTGACAAGGCCACGATAACTATTAACAGATTGCCCAGTAGATATACCTTTAGAAATGATTTTACTACGTGTACTTTCACCTAAATGAATCATTTTACTGCCTGTATCAGCTTGTTGATAGTTATTAGTTAATGCAACAGAAGCAAATTCCCCTATAGAATTTTTGCCAACTAGTATACAGCTAGGATACTTCCATGTAATAGCAGAGCCTGTCTCTACTTGTGTCCATAAAATTTTGGATTTATCTCCAACACATAAACCTCTTTTTGTAACGAAATTATAAATACCTCCTTTCCCTTTACTATCACCAGAGTACCAATTTTGTACTGTAGAGTATTTAATCGTTGCTTTCTCTAAAGCTACTAACTCTACAATAGCAGCATGCAGTTGATTTTTATCAAATTTAGGTGCTGTACAGCCTTCTAGGTAACTTACATAACTATTTTTATCAGCAATTATAAGTGTTCTTTCAAATTGTCCTGATTCTTTGTTGTTAATTCTAAAATAAGTAGATAACTCTAATGGACAGTGTGTATTAGGAGGAATGTAGCAAAACGAACCATCGCTGAAAACGGCAGAATTGAGAGCTGAAAAATAATTATCGCCAATAGGAACAACAGAACCCAAATATTTTTGAACGAGTTTAGGATATTGATAAATTGCTTCTGACATAGAACAAAAAATAACTCCTGCACTTGCTAATTCTTTTTTAAATGTTGTTGCAACAGAAACACTATCGAATACGGCATCAACAGCAATGTTACTTAACCTTTTCTGTTCATTTAATGGTATTCCTAGTTTTGTAAAAGTTTCTAATATGGTAGGATCTACGTCGTCTAAACTTTTTAATTTTTTCTTGTATTTAGGTACGGAATAATAAATAATATTGTTATAGTCAATATTTTTGTATTTTAATTGACTCCAAGTTGGCTCACTCATTTGCTGCCATTTCTTATATGCTTTCAAACGAAATTTCATTAAGTAATTTGGTTCTTTTTTATAATTACTTATTAATTTTACTATTTCTTCTGTTAAACCTTTAGGAAAGTATAGAGATTCAATATCTGTATGAAACCCATACTTATATGGTCGACCGATAAAATCGTTTAGATTAGGTACTTTTTTAGGAAGATATGGAGTGTTAGTCATTGCTGGCTTTTGTTTTATATTATTTTTATTCTTTATATTATAAGATAATCATTAACTCATAGTCATCATCTTTTAAACCGTATAAAAAGTGTAAATATTAATAGTTTGTTAACATAAAATTAATGTAATTAATTTTTCTTATGTACAATGTGTAAGATATTTTGCCTACATAAATTTTGCTAAATACTAAAAGCTCAATTAATATTAAATAAAGTATTTTAGTGTATTCTAAAATGAAAATTCTGTTCATACTTCTTAATTGAATGCTTAGTATCATCAGAAAAATTTTTTGGGTCACTACTAAAAAAAACTGACTAGACATTGTCATTATAAAAGTTGTTTGTTGACTTATTGATAGTATTTTATTTACCTTTCCAAACATATATAAAATAATATTTTCGTATTTCGTTGTTGAAAATAAAATTTTTAAATAAAGATAAGAGTTAAGAGAAATAGAGGCTATCTTTACAACAAATTTAGGTAAAAGAAATAAGTCTTTTGTATTACTTATGTTATCAGGCTCTAGCTTTTTTAGAGTACTTATTTTCTTTATAGTTTTTGGATTAAAAAATATTTTTATATGTATTTGGAATAAAAATTTTATATCGCTAGTATGGGTTATTATGTTTAGTAAGAATATAAAATAGTATAGTAAAATATGAACTTTACTAATAATTTTTTTTAGTGGAATTTTGGTGGTTATCGTAATTATTAAACAAAAAATAATACCAAGTATACTGTATATATTTTTGCAGTAATAAAAAAAACACAAATAAAAAAAAACAAAAAAGAGTTTTTGCTTATGTTTTATATTATGTAGCCATGTTCGTGGAGATATGATATAATCGTTGAAGGACGTAATTATTAATAAATTTACCATATTTATATTATTCAAATTTAGTACAAAGTCTTGTTTTCATGATAGTATATATTGATATTAATGATAGGGTAGATGGCGAAATTGGTATACGCATCACACTCAAAATGTGACAACCTTAGTTTTGAGGGTTCGAGTCCCTCTCTACCCATCAATTTTAAATTAAATCTGCAAAAAAATGAGTTTATTAGTTCTAGGCGGCACAGGTACTTTAGGACGTCAAATTGTAAGACGAGCTCTAGATGAAGGATTTCAGGTTAAATGTTTAGTTAGAAATTTTCGTAAAGCTGTGTTTTTGAAAGAATGGGGAGCAGAACTGATTTATGGAGATCTAAAGCTACCAGAAACAATTCCAATGACACTATTAGGTATTACTGCACTCATAGATGCTTCTACAGCTAGACCTTCTGATTTGTATAATGCAAATCAAATTGATTTATATGGTAAATATGTTTTAATTGAAGCAGCTAAAAAAGCAAAAATCAAAAGATATGTTTTTTTCTCCGTTTTAAATGCACATAAATATCCAGAAATTCCTTTAATGTTGTTAAAACTAAAAATAGAACAATCATTAAGCAATTCAGGATTAGATTATACAATTTTTCCGTTAGTGGGCTTTTTTCAAGGCTTAGTTACTCAGTATGCTCTACCTATCTTAGAAAAGCAACCGGTATGGATTACGGCAGATACTACTTCTATTGCTTATATAGATACTCAAGATGTTGCAAAATTTGCTATCAAAAGTTTGTCCATCCCTAGTACGAGAAAACAAGTCTTACCATTGCTTGGTAATTATCCTTGGAATTCACTAGAAATAATAGAACTTTGTGAAAAGTTATCTGGACAAAGATCAAATGTTTCTAAAGTTCCTATTTATCTTTTAAGATTAGTTCGTCAGCTTACTAAAGTATTTCAATGGACTTGGAATATTTCTGAGAGACTAGCATTTACAGAAGTTACAGCAAGAGGCGATAACTTTGATACATCAATGGAGAAAATCTACGATTTATTCCAAATAAATAGAAATGAGGTGATGTTATTAGAGGTATATTTGCAAGAGTATTTTACAAAGATAATGAAAAAATTAAAAGAGTTAAATTACGTAAATAACCAAGATATAGAAAAAATAGATTTTTAGTATTTCTTATGTATAATTAGCGTTAAATGAATATATTTATTTTTACATCCAGGATTGTTAGTTTACCAAGATTATATTTTGATAAGAAAAAAGTATGCATATACATGATCTTGTGTTTACGTAATAGTAAAAAATCAAGACTTTGGTATAATATTAAGACTTTTGGAAGAGGTAAAATAAGTAACTATATCTTTGATATGTATAAGAAAGGTGATTTTGTTACAATTGAAGGATCAATAAAAGTTCAGTTGCAAAAAGAAAGTAGCATACGAAGTAATTATCAAAAAAATAATAAACTAGTTTATATTAAGATTAACAAAATTTACCCTGCTCGTTATGTTTTTAAATAGCTTATGCAAAACAACAAAGCAAAATAAAAACAGAAATAGTTGCTGGATTATCTAATAGAGTTTTGAAGTTTTTAATATAAAATATTATTCAAGGCTTATATTTTACTATAATAGATTTTAATAACTACGTGAGGAAAAAAGATATGTTTACATTAAAAATCTTTGTGTATACAACTATAATATTCTTTGTGTCTCTATTCTTTTTTGGTTTCTTGTCTAATGATCCTTCAAGAAACCCAAATCGCAAAGATTTAGAGTAAAAAGATAAATACTAATAGCAAGATAAGTACTATTAGTATTTATCTTTTTACGTTTTTATAATTTTAATAGCTGAGGTGAAACATGCTGCAGTATATAGATTAAATTTTTTGATAACTAACACTGATAATTTAATGTTCTTATGAATAAAGTAAGTGTATTCAGTATACAAAATACTACTGTTTAAATACTGAACTTTTAAGTAGTTATGATGGTAAACCTTGAATATATACTTCTTAATTATATTTTTATATATTTTTTTTAGTGTTCCTGATGCTCGACATGAATTTTTTGATGCAGAATATTTATAAATAATTTTTTTGTAATTTTTTTGCTTGTATTGACATATGTAACCATCTAAATCTTGCTCTAGATTTTTAGTGTTTAATAAACAAACTTTTATGTCTAGTTTATTTATACTACTTGTCTTAGTTGTGAAGTCATAAATAGTTTGCTGAGATTTCCATACTCCTTCTGAAGATTTTATAAATATTTCTAACGGTTTTTCCATAGTTTAATATAACATGTATTTTAATTTCGATATGATAATAGTATACGAAATTGATAATACTTTTTTTTGTATCTATCAATTCCATATTCAAAACGAATCCTTGGAATAGTTTTAATAGGTATCTTAAGCTCTATACCTGATCCTATGTTGAATAGAAAGTTATTGTATGTACTACGTAGTTTATTAGAGCAACTACAAAATATATAATTAGATAAAAAGTTAAATCTATGTGTTAATATATGATACTCTATTGTATTTAAATATTTTATCCCTGAGTATTGACAGATTATTTGTTTACTGTTGTATTGTATATACATATTTGTATTATATTTATAGTTGTAGGAAAAAATTTCTCGACTTTTATTTAATTTAACTGGCCAGTTAATATTAGATATTAAAATGACAGCATTTTTTTTTGTAAAGTAGGGAAATAAGTTAGGTAACAAAAAAATTTGCTTGTACTTTATTCCAAAGTCCCATGTTAAATTACTGGGTTGGTATAAAGAACTATTTGTTGGAGATTGAACAGTAGTAAAAAATATCGACTTGAGTACGAAAAGTTTCCCTGACTTTAATCCACTTACTGAATCTAAACTATTATGCTTTACTTGAATATGAAAGAATATAAGTTTTTGTTTAATAGTTTCATGTAAAATTTTTGAAATAGATACTTGTTGATTCATACAGTTTTTAATATAGCATTTTTTTATATCTAAAAGTTTTTTCTGATATTGATTATTTTCGTAAATAATATCTTTTGTCAAATAAATTTGGTTATTTATATAATGTTTATATAGAATTGAAGTACCTGTAGATTGTAAGTAATGCTTGAAATTTATTTGACTGTTAGAAGGTGGAAATCCTATGCGAGTATTATACATAGGGTATATTGTATCTCTTAGATTTATTTTGTAATAAAAGTTTAATAATATATGACTAAAAAAACTTTTGTGAAATTTAATGTTAGGGCAAAAAAAGTAACAATTTAATTGGTGGATTTTATTTGTCAATTCTATATTCGTAACTAAAGTATTATAACTATTTCTAAAATAAGATGAATAATATTTAAACCCAAGATACTTGTATAATACTATTTGTTTAATATTGAAAATTTTACCTTTTATAAGATTTATTATGTTATTTTTGGTAGTCTTAGAGTAGTAACTAGTATTAATTACTAAATTATCTTGATAATATCTAAAGTAGTGTTGATAAAAATCTATTATTAAGTCTTTATAATAAAAATGTCCACATCTATTAATTGATATTGTGTATTCAACTTCAATATACAAACCTTTCGAACCATGTATAATATTATACTTACAGTTATTAATCAGTTTTATGTTCTTTACACGAATAATACCTTGTTCTATTTTGTTTACGTTTAATATGCATCCTTTTGATATACCTAATTCTACTTCAAGAACTTTCTCTATTTTGTTTAGTAGATTACTACTTATAATACTTTGAGGTATACACTTACAGATAAAACTACTTTTAAAAATTTTTCCTTCAAAAATTTGAAGACACAAGACATTAGGATTTTTATGTTTAATTAATTGGATGTAAGTCCATGCAAAACCTTTATTTTTGTACCATTTATAAATTTTTTGTATGCTGTTACTAAGTTTTCTATAATTAAAAGGCAGGCCTATTTGGCTTTTAAAAATATAAACTAAAAACGACGGAGGTATTTTTAGTCCATTATATTTTTTAATTTCAATTTTTTTTATTATTCGATTTGTGGTTATACTAAAAATAAAATACTTGATATTTGTAATGTGTATAACAAAATACTCTATTTTGTTTACAAATCCATTATTTTGGAGATATTCTATTATTTTAGCTAATTTAATATTATAAAGATAAGGTTGTTGCGATGTTATGTGATATTTGTAACAAATTTGTTTAAATAAACTATCAGTGGGTCTTCCAATAAACACGATTGGGTTAGACATTTTTATTAAAGGATTAATAACTAATAACATTTGTTTTGGATGCTAGTTTTATACTATGATTTAAACCTAACTTCATATTATTTGTCAATTATAAGTAAGAGGAGAATAAGTAAATTTACTTGCTTTCTTGAAGTATAGTGTACCAATAAAATCTGAAATTAAAATGGAGTACTATAAGTATTTTTTTGTATTATTGATTGCTTTAAAATTTAAAGGTTGTATATCTTACATTGATTTACTAATAGTATATTGTTATTTTTTATATTTATCATAAATATAATGAAATATTGGAATTTAAAGAAAATTAATCAATCAGCACTTGATAAAACTGGTATTATACCTAGATCTATTAGCAAGTTATTCGAAAAATTTAAAAGAGAGTTAGATCCTAATGCGGAAGTAGAAGCATTAGAGGAATTTAAAGTTTCTCGTTATCAGACAGTAGCATCTGTAAAATATCTTTTATGCCTATTTATTGTACCTATATTAGTTAATCAACTATCGAAAAGCTTTGTTTTTGGACCATGTATAAATTATATTTGGAATCAACAAAATCATAGTATCTTTTTAAATGACTCTCAAGAAGAAAGAGCATTCGCAGAATTGCAGCGTTTTGAAGAAAAATTACACTTCGAAATTTTAATTGGTAAAGTAGATGATGTGTCACCTAATTTTGTTAACAATAAGATAACACAAAAAGCTTTGGAAGTAGCTTCGAAGTACTCTAACGAAAGTTCTTCTGCTATGAAAAATATTTTGGCAGATGTCTTGTCTAGTACAGTTTTTATTTCAATGCTGATAATTAATAAAAGACAGTTTTCTATCTTAAAATCCTTTATTAATCAGTTAATTTATGGGCTAAGTGATACAGCTAAAGCATTTCTAATTATTTTATTAACAGATATGTTCGTTGGTTTTCATTCACCACATGGATGGGAAATAATTATTGAAGCTATTTTGAGACACTTTGGTCTACCCGAAAGTAGAGACTTTATTTTTATTTTTATATCTACATTTCCAGTAATCTTAGACACAATTTTTAAATACTGGATATTTAGATATTTAAATAAAATATCTCCTTCTGCAGTAGCTACTTATCATAATATGAATGAATAAAAAGGATCTTTCTGTTGCTTTTTGATTAAATTAAGTATAGTATTGTAGTGTAAGCATCTGTGGCCGAGAGGCCGAAGGCAGCGGACTCATGTGCGATCCGGGTTTATTGTTAAAGGTTCAATATTATAAGTATACTTTGACATCATACAAACTAAAAGTAAAAATTTAGTTAACTATATTTCCTTTGCTAAAATTAGCTATTCTGAATCATGAATATACTCTTTTAGTCAATTTTTAAATATATGAGCCTTGGTAATTTAAGAATTTAAGCAGACTAACTGGAAAATTGATATGGCTAGGCAAACAAATTCTTGTAGAAAATATTAGTATTAAATTTTGTATAAGTTATAATAGTATAAATTTTATAGCCCTTAAACACATTTATTATGAGCTAATATGTGGTTGATTTTTATATGTGCTAACTAATATATAGAGAAAAGTCTAAGTCAATTAAAATATTGGAAATATGGAACGGGGTAACTAATAAGAAGAATTTAAAGTATTTGATTACTAAATTTAATACTAAAAATTAAGTTAAGGCAACTATTAAAACTTATTAGCAAGAAGCAATAAAAAGTAATAAAAATATACAGACGTATTGTGCCTACTTAAATTATCAATACATTGCCAATCAATATGAAGCCTATTACTTTAAATTCTTCGATTTCATGGAAATTTTTGCCATGGAAAAGAATAAATCAAAGAATCTTTACGCTTCAAGAAAAAATTTATATATTTGCACAGCAATGTAATAAAAAAAGCGTACACAAAATTCAAAATGATATTTTAAATTCAAGTGATGCAAAAATTCTTGCTATACAAAAAATATTTAAAGACCTCAATAAATATCATACAAACTATAATAGTACAGCAATAAATAAATTTTATATATACAATTATTTATTTATAAATCAAGTACATTTACCAAAAAAACAACTAATTATAGAAAACATTAAACAGTATCTTGTCTATTTGTGTCTTAAACCTGAATGGGAAGCAAGATTAGAATCAGTATACAAATTTAATGTAGTAAACACAAATGAATGTTATTTCATATACAGATTGAGTAACTTTCTTGCAAAGAACTGTTCATCTAAATCAAGTAAAAAATTCATACATTCTTTAGACAAAGGTATCGTTAATAAGTATATAAACGTAGATAGTTTTATTAATAAAATTCAATCTTTACCATCTATATCTTATTATGTTAAATCCTGGTTAGATCAACAAAATGTGCAAAAACTATTAACCTCAAAATATACTCGTAAATACGATAAAAATGTTCAAACTATACTTAACTGTTTAGATAAATTAATTTATAATATAATGTACAACGGTATAGAGTGGCATACTATAAATGCGTTTTTGTATGACACTAAAACACATAACATATTTAAAAATCTATACTTTGTGTTTGATAACCAAAAAATTTTGGAAGTATATTTTGATAAGTTTAATAAATCTAAAAAAGCTCTAAAAATTGTTGAGTCTGTTTATAACATTACAAAATTTTATCACTGTAGTTCTAGCTGCTTATCTAATTATAAAAAGCAAGAGTGTATTAGTAATCCCAGCGTTTTTGTAATAGCACAAAAGTATAACATTAGTTTTCCAAAAAACAGCAAGTGGATTTTGCAGATTCAAATATCTGTATATCGATACTTCATCTTTTGTGTAAAAAATGTATTATATCGCTATGATCTATTATATAAATTAAGAAAAAATACATTTTTAAGTGGATCAGTAATTTTAAAAAAAATTAATAATTTAACAATAAGTTTTTATGAATATTATTATCCACTAATCAATCCAAATAATATTAATCTGTTGTTGAAAATTTTAAATAAAATATTTCTATCGTGGATAAAAAAAACCAAAAATAATATATTACTATTGCGTAGCAATAATCAATATTTGACCAAACAAATATTAAATTTTTGTTAACAAAAAAGTATAAATTAAGGCTTATGTAGGTAGTAGCCGTATGAAATGAAAGTTTCATGTACGGTTTTGTAAGAGAGGTTTTTGCAAAATCGACTCTATTAATCCGCCATCCTGAAAAGGACATCGCTGGTTCGAATCCAGCCAGATGCATTAAATAAAAAGCGGGTAGCGGGAATCGAACCCGCATCATTAGCTTGGAAGGCTAAGGTTTTACCACTAAACTATACCCGCTACAATACTAAATTATCATATTTAAGTCATAATTTACAATTATATAATTTAATCGTTTAGCTAGAAGTTTTACTCTCAATAATTATTCCCAAAAATTTAGCAATAGAAGTAGCTTGCTCTTCCACTTCAGAAATAAGTAGAGGTTTTCCAACACCTGTCAAAGGTATTTCACGATTATCTTTAGTTTTTAAATAAATTTCTCTTCTTTGTATTAGTCCTTCTTCAGTAGTAACTTTTATTGCATTGATTTCATCTATTTTATAATGTAATTTCAGTATACGATTTTTTCCAGGAAATCCTTTCCTGAAAATTGTTATTATACCTTTATTATTATTAAATTCATTATAACCACTTCCTATATCCCATAGAATAGTGAACCACAAAAATATACTAATTACTATAGCTATAGTGCCATAGAAAGTCATGACTATACCTTGAGGTATAAATAGTATTTCAGAGTATTGGATAAAAGGAAATAGTTCTATTTTTAAATAACTCGATAGACCAGCTAAAAAAAAACCTAATCCCCCGCATAAAATCAATGTAGCCCACCAATAATTACTAAATCTACGAGATCCTATAATTTTATCAATTTTAATGTTAGACATTATATATATAAGTATATAGTTAATCTTTAATTATTATCTTTATCTTACTTTGCATAAAAAACATATCCAGAATTTTTCATCTGGATTTCAAAAACTATATTGATTACAACTAAATTAGTTTTATAGCTTGTAAACTGTAAAATAAACTTAAAGCTAATCCTGTAAATATTCCTGTAAATAGCACATAACTAATAATAATAGACATAATTTAATATTTATTTATTCTTGTTAAGGTTGTTTATGCTACTATAACTAAAATATATAAAATCTTGTTTTGTTTAAATAAAAAATTCATACTAGTATTAGATTCTATAATTTTAGTATACAATTGAGTAGTACTAACATATAATTATATATAAATTTAAGATATATGTAATAAGTATAGTCAAAACAAATATGTGTTGTTATTGTATATATCGTAATTTCTTATATTATATCTTCCGGAGCATACACTTATGTCAGATTTTATTCAGCCCTATAATAATGATCCTTTTGTGGGCAACTTAGCAACACCTGTAAGTACTTCAAGTTTTACGAAAGGTTTACTAAGTAACTTACCCGCTTATAGACGTGGTTTGTCACCATTGTTAAGAGGCCTAGAAATTGGTATGGCTCATGGATATTTTTTAGTCGGCCCATTTGATAAATTAGGTCCATTGAGAAATACAGATGTTGCTTTACTTTCAGGTTTCTTATCCGCTGTAGGTTTGATTATTATACTAACAACTTGTTTATCAATATATGGTAATACATCGTTTAAAAAAGAAGAATCAAAAGATCTATTACAAACTTCAGAGGGCTGGGGTCAATTTACAGCAGGTTTTTTAGTTGGTGCAGTAGGAGGCGCGGGTTTTGCTTATTTGTTATTAGCTAACATACCTGTACTACAAAGTGCTGGTTTAAATATTTAATAAAGCTAGTAAAGGGACTTGGACCCATAACCTGCTGATTACAAATCAGCTGCTCTACCAATTGAGCTATACTAGCAAATACAATCTCACGATGCTAGCTATGTTAGCATCGTCAGTTTTCTCTTTAATTATTTAATATACTTTATTGGTTACAACTTTTTTCTTCTTTAAATGAGTTAGCATTAGAATTGCACTCTAGATAATAGTTAATGGTTTGATCGAAGCACATAGATGACCAACCAATAGGTGTTTCAAGTAATAATTGATGGTCATTGTATTCATTATCCGAGACTAAGCTATTTAAGTATTCCATCTTTTTCTCCCTAAATTCTCTAAACCGTTGTTAGACTGTAAACTATAGTAGCACATTTTTATTTAATTGTCACTTTTTCTTTTAACTTGTTTTTAACATATCTCTGTAAGTACAGGAAACTTACGAACGTATTTCATTGCTTTAGTTGTGAGTCTAATTTTTATCCACTTACGCTGCTTGTTAGACCAAATTCTTTTGTTTTGCAAATTTATTTCTTGTCTTTTTTTAGTTCTAACATGAGAATGTGACACAGCATATCCATTGTTTGCTTTTTTTTGTGTAATTTTACATATTTTAGGCATGTTTTTTATACGGAATACTTTTTTTTTTCTTATTTAGATGCTTTTGTAGTGTACTAGATAAAGTCGTTTTTGGTACTGCTCCGATAACAGTATCAACTTTTTCTCCATCAATAAAAATCATCAATGTTGGAATACTTCTTATACCATATTCAGTAGCTGTAGTCGGATTCTGATCTGTATTAATCTTAACAACTTTTATTTTATCTTCGTACTCTTCTGCAATAGCATTTACTACAGGAGCTACCATTCGGCATGGACCACACCATGGTGCCCAAAAATCTACCAATACTGGAATATTGGCATTTATAACTTCTTCATAAAAAGAAGCATCTTCAACTTGAGATACAACCAATACATAATCTCCATACTCTTTCCCTTTCTATAAAAATTCTATCATAATAGTATAGTATTTGCTATATCTGTTAAAACTTTAAACGTTGTTTTAGTCGATTGTAAATTCTAAACTTTTAAGTAGATTTTTTTACTAAACATTAGCAAATATTATTACCACTATAAACAATATTACAATAGCTTGATGTTTATATAATGATAGATTTATTAATAAGGTTAGAAAAGTTTAATATAATAGATGTTATGTTATATTTCTAGTTTTAAATATAAATAATGCAAATATTGCTTTCTTTCTTGTATTTTATGCTATAAAATATAGAATAAACATGACTTAATGATACTGCCTTAAACTAAAGGAGGAATAAATGTCTCAATCTGTAGAAGAACGGACAAGAATTAAAAACCAACGTTATGAGTCTGGTGTAATTCCGTATGCTAAAATGGGTTACTGGGATCCTGAATATGTAGTTAAAGATACTGATATACTAGCTTTGTTTCGCGTGAGTCCACAGCCTGGAGTTGACCCTATTGAAGCTTCTGCTGCTGTTGCTGGTGAATCATCTACAGCAACTTGGACAGTTGTTTGGACTGATCTTTTAACAGCTTGCGATTTATACAGAGCTAAGGCATACAAAGTAGATGCTGTTCCTAATGCATCTGATCAATATTTTGCTTTTATTGCATATGATATTGACCTATTTGAAGAAGGGTCAATTGCAAATTTAACTGCATCTATTATCGGCAATGTCTTTGGTTTCAAAGCAGTAAAAGCTTTAAGACTAGAAGACATGCGTATACCAGTTGCTTATTTAAAAACTTTTCAAGGTCCTGCGACAGGTGTGATCTCTGAACGTGAACGTATGGATAAATTTGGACGTCCGTTCTTAGGTGCAACTGTTAAACCTAAGCTAGGTTTATCAGGAAAAAATTATGGCCGTGTAGTATATGAAGGATTAAAAGGTGGTTTAGATTTTCTAAAAGATGATGAAAATATTAATTCTCAGCCTTTTATGCGTTGGAAAGAAAGATACTTATATGCAATGGAAGGTGTCAATAGAGCTATTGCAGGAACAGGAGAAGTTAAAGGTCATTACCTAAATGTAACGGCTGCAACGATGGAACATATGTATGAGAGAGCTGAATTTGGTAAGCAGTTAGGTAGTATTATTATCATGATCGATCTCGTAATCGGTTATTCAGCAATCCAGACTATGGCTATCTGGGCACGCAGAAATGATATGATTCTCCATTTGCACCGTGCAGGTAATTCTACATACTCCCGTCAAAAAATTCATGGTATGAACTTCCGTGTTATTTGTAAATGGATGCGTATGGCTGGCGTAGACCATATTCATGCAGGTACAGTAGTAGGTAAACTAGAAGGTGACCCGTTAATGATAAGAGGATTCTATAATACTTTACTTTTACCGTATCTAGAAGTAAATCTACCTCAAGGTATTTTCTTTGAGCAAGATTGGGCATCTTTACGTAAAGTTACTCCAGTTGCTTCGGGAGGTATTCACTGTGGACAAATGCATCAACTATTAGATTATCTTGGAGATGATGTTGTACTTCAATTTGGTGGTGGTACAATAGGGCATCCTGACGGTATTCAAGCAGGTGCAACAGCAAACCGCGTTGCTCTAGAATCGATAGTTCTAGCACGCAATGAAGGTCGCGATTATGTTGAAGAAGGACCGCAAATTTTACAAGACGCAGCTAAAACTTGTGGTCCTCTACAAACAGCTTTAGATTTATGGAAAGATATTACTTTTAACTATACATCTACAGATACTGCTGACTTTGTAGAAACTCCGACAGCTAACGTTTAAACAGTTTTTGTTTTGGTTTAGACCAAGTACCAAAATTACTAAAATCAAAAGCCTTATATAATTGCTTAACTATCAAAGGAGTATATGTAGTGAGATTAACACAAGGAACTTTTTCATTCCTACCAGATTTAACTGATGAACAAATTATTAAACAAATTAATTACGCAATATCTAAAGGTTGGGCAATTAATGTAGAATTTACTGAAGATCCACATCCGAGAAACAGCTACTGGGAGCTATGGGGTTTGCCATTGTTCGATATACAAGACGCGACTACAGTTATGTTTGAAATCAATAGTTGTCGTAAACAAAATTCTAATGTATATATAAAAGTTAATGCTTTCGATAATACCAGAGGCGTCGAAAGTTGTGTTTTATCATTCATTATTAATAGACCAGCATACGAACCAGGTTTTGAGCTGCTTAGGTCAGAAGATGTTGGGCGTAATCAAAAGTATAGCTTCCGTAGTTATGCTACTTTCAAACCAGAAGGTTCTCGTTATTAATCCTTTAATTTTGTAATGTACATAGAAAAAGACTTATAACTTTAGTCTTTTTCTATACATATATTAAGTTTCAAATATTTGTTATACACAATATATGAATAAAAATTTTTCTGATGATACTCTTGTAAATTTACAAGAAGAGTATGATAAAACACAAATTCAAGAGGTTATTGATGAGCTTGAACAAGAACTCATCGGCTTAAATCCCGTAAAAACAAGAATAAGAGAAATAGCTGCTCTTTTACTAATTGACCGACTAAGAAATGATTTAGGTCTTGTCTCTGGAAGTCCTGGTTTACATATGTCATTTACGGGGAGTCCAGGTACCGGAAAAACTACAGTTGCAATGAAGATGGCTGATATTTTAAATAGATTAGGATACATCCGTAGAGGTCATTTAATGACTGTTACAAGAGATGATCTTGTTGGTCAATACATAGGACACACTGCACCAAAAACGAAAGAAGTCTTAAAGCAAGCAATGGGTGGAGTTTTATTTATTGATGAAGCATACTACTTGTACAAACCTGATAATGAAAGAGATTACGGTGCGGAAGCTATCGAAATTTTACTACAAGTTATGGAAAATCAAAGAGATGATCTTGTTGTTATTTTTGCGGGGTACAAAGATCGGATGGAAAAATTTTATGAATCTAATCCTGGTTTATCTTCTCGAGTTACAAATCATGTAGACTTTCCTGATTATACTGCAAAAGAATTACTAGAAATAGCTAAACTTATGCTTGAAGAACAACAGTATAGATTTGCACCGGATGCTGATAAAGTATTGCTAGAATATGCTGAAAGAAGAATGAAACAACCTCATTTTGCGAATGCTAGAAGTATTCGTAACGCACTTGATAGAGCAAGAATGCGACAGGCAAATCGTATTTTCATTAGTGGAGATAAAATTCTTACGAAAAATGATTTAGTAACAATAGAATCAGAGGATATTCTAAAAAGCAGACTCTTTGCTATCTAACTGAATACTCTCTTCTGCTCCTTGACAAAGTAAGCAGATTTTAAATAATATTATTAATTGTATCTACAGTAAGGCGGTATAGCCAAGTGGTAAGGCAGAGGATTGCAAATTCTTTATCCCCAGTTCGAATCTGGGTACCGCCTTAGGTATTTTTTATGATAAGAAAGCAACAGTGGGGGTGTGGTGGAATGGTAGACACAACAGACTTAAAATCTGTTGATCTTCAATGATTGTGAGGGTTCAAGTCCCTCCACCCCCAACACTAAAAAATAAAAAAGTAGAGAGTAGAAAATAAATATGTGTATATGTATAAATTGTCGACACGTTCGTAATTGCACCACCTATAAAATTATACAAAAACAACATCAACAAAATTTAACAAGAAATAGCAATTTTTTTTTACTCCTAGTGATACTTTAATTGAGATAAATATTGAAAAAAATTCGCTTGAGACAAAGTTTGAGTGGGATTTAATAGAATGCTTATCTTTCGTAGAAAAACCGGGTTACTGGTTAAGTTAAATAATAATATTTTATATATTAGTAAACCAAATTTTCTTTATTTAGTGTATTTCTTAAAAATTCTGTATTTACATTAGATGCTCGAGTCAGTGAAATTTTGCCTGTACGTGCTATCTCTACAATACCGTACTGAGCTAATAGTTGTTTTATAGCTACCATTTTCCCTGGATCACCTGTGACTTCTAAGATTAGATATTCATGAGCCATGTCAACGACCTTAGCTCTAAAAATATGTGCTATTTCTAAAATAGAAGAACGCGTTGTTAAAAATGCTTGTACTTTTATTAAAACTAATTCTCGTTCTACACAAGGTATATTTGTAATATCTTGAACTTTGAGAATATTTACTAGCTTGTATAGTTGCTTAGTTAATTGTTCTATTGTTCTATTATCACCAGGTATAACCATAGTAATCCTTGATATACCAACTCTTTCTGCTGGTCCAACAGCAAGACTCTCAATATTGAAACCACGTCTTGCAAACAGTCCAGCTATTCTTGATAGTACACCTGATTCATCCTCTACGATAACTGATAAAGTGTGCTTCATAAAAAATTATTGTCTATTCAATTAAACTTCATGTTACTATTATATTTTATGTAATGATATAATAAAATTAAGATATTTACCAATATTTTTTATAAACTTATATTTCTTTATTATTGTTAACTTGTGTTAGAAAAGTCAAATAAAATACAAAAAGGAAATAATGACAATCCTGTCATCAACGAACAAATCAAATACCCCAAAGTCCGCTTGATAGATGTAAGTGGAGAACAATTAGGTATCTACTCATCAACAGATGCACTCAATATAGCTATACAAAAAGACTTAGATTTAGTTATGATTAGTAATAAATCCAATCCTCCTGTATGCCGTATTATAGATTACGGTAAATACAAATTTACGCAGGAGAAAAAAGCTAAAGAAGCCCGTAAAAAACAACATAACGCTATATTAAAAGAAGTAAAAATGCGTTATAAGATAGAAGAACATGATTATCGGGTGCGTATTAATCAAGCATTGCGTTTCTTGCAAACTGGAGATAAAGTAAAAGCGACAATTACTTTTAGAGGACGAGAAATTCAGCACACTAGTTTAGCTATAGTATTGCTACAAAAAATGGCTTATGATCTAAGCAGCGTTGCTGATATACAACAACCACCTCTTAAAGACGGTAAACAAATGATTATGGTTTTATCTCCTAAAAAGAATATACATTAATGACTTAAGCTTATTAGTAGTGATACTTTAACAAATTGTATTAATTATACTTAAAAGAATAGGAATAGATATGTCACGTTATAGAGGACCTCGTTTAAAAATTTGTCGAAGATTAGGAAATTTACCTGGATTAACACAAAAAAATTCCAGAAAGCAAACACCAGCTGGAGAACATGGACAACAATCACGTAAACCTTCAGAGTACTCATTAAGATTAGAGGAAAAACAAAAACTAAGATTTAATTATGGTCTTAGTGAAAAGCAGTTATTAAGATATATTAAATTAGCGAAGAATGTTCAAGGATCTACGGGTCTAGTATTACTACAAATTTTAGAAATGAGATTAGACAATATTATTTTTAGACTAAGTATGGCTCCAACTATTCCTTCTGCTAGGCAATTGGTAAATCATGGACATATTCTTGTCAATAACAAAAGAGTCTCTATTTGTAGCTACCAATGTAAACCTGGGGATACTATTTTCGTCAAAGATAAAACATCTTCTAAACTATTAGTGAAAAAGTATATTAGTTTTCCCGGATTGTCTAGCATACCTAATCATCTAGAGTTTGATAAAGATCAATTGTTAGGTAAAGTTAACGGAATAATTGATAGAGAGTGGATTGTTCTTGAATTAAATGAACTGTTAGTAGTTGAGTACTACTCAAGAAAATAATACTCAATTTTTACTTGCAAGACAGTAAAATATAGCTATAAGTTGACTGGCAGCCTGCTAGTCAAAGACCAAATAATTCTTTTAGCAAACATCTTTAAGTATATAAATTTATTTACGTACATGTCAATAATATTTTTAGGAGACCTAGAACACATATTTAATTTCACAAACTTGTATGATTCTTGTCCGGGAACAAATAAAATTTTACTGTTTTGATCTTCACTATTTTCGTAAGTTTTCAAGAAATTTTCTAGATTGTATACAAGAACTAGAGGTCTATTAGGTAGCTTGTACTCACTGTACTCTTGTATAAATTTTTGCCAAGCAAGTAAAGCCACTTCATAGTTAGTAAAAACAGTATTATAAACTTGGCTACTGCTATTATTTTTTAATTGATAATTATAACTGATCTTTTGAATTGTTGCATTATGTCTATGTTTTGCTAAAACAGGTTGAATAAGATATATTGGTTGACCTTGAAAAGAGTTTTTACTATATCTTTGCTTAGTATGAAAAGATATATTTTTTTTGTACTGATACTTGTATATCAACTCGCCTAATTCTTTAAGATCAGGAATGACGTAAAACTGCACTTTTAATGGGGCTGTCATTACTGATTTATAATAAAAGTCTAACCCAACCGTAAAAAGATCTAATTTGGTCTTTATACCGATCGATTTATACTTATGTTTTATATAGTTTTTATATTCTAGAGCATCTTTAGGATTAGTAAAAAATAAACCTTGATAGGTTGGTTTAGTCTCTTGCAACCACAAAAAATGATTGGAGTACCATTGATATAATTTATCAATAATATTTCTATTGCTAATTTGTTGTTCCGAAGGTTCAGCTATAATCATTTGATTACGATTATTAACAACCGTAAATAAAGGAAAATGGTTATGCTTTAAATCATTCAATAACTTTATCTGTTTATTGTTTAATTTTTTTCCTTGTGCTACAAAATTAAACAAAACTTTAGGTAACGAAAAATTAAGACCTTTTTTCCATATATATTTAATTTCTGTAATATTAGGGTCACGAGTTAAGTAGTCATTTTGTTTGTGCTTTGAACTATGTTCGAGAGCTACTTTTATTCTACCAGTAAGTAAAGATTTGCTAAAATTGGCTAAAAATTTTTTGTATTGTTTTTTAAACACAGTTGTGTCATCAGATTTTAGTTGACCCGCATGAATATCAGATAAAGTATTAGATTTTGACAAAAAAATTGTCTCCTGCCAATAAATATTCAACAGCTTAATCATAAAATTACGAGACATTAATTTTTTCCTTGACAGATTTTCAATATAATCACTCGTCTTATAATTCTCTTTAGAAATTAAATGATAATTACTATTTGTAGTAGCTTGATTTATAATGGAACAATACGTGATTCTTTTTGGTGAATTTTTTTTATTATTTAGGTGAATAGTATGTTCTATTTTGTTAGTCTTGAATAAATAGTTTTGGGAAGTATATTGAGTAAACATTAGATCTGAATTAATTAGTATTAGTCATGGCATAAAAAAATATTATCAATTATATGATATTCAGCAAAATATAGTAAGCTTATACAAACTTTATGTTAGACTCGAAATGATTTACCACAACCACATGTCTGTATAGCATTTGGATTGATAAACTGAAAACCACCACCAATTAAAAAATCAGTATAGTCTAAAGACATACCGTATAAGTAGAGTAGACTTTTATTATCGCATACAATTTGAAAATTATCATAGTCTATAATTTCATCTGTATTTTTAATATTTTCTTTTAATTCAAAATCCATAAAGTACGACATACCAGAACAACCACCTTGTCTAACAGATATTCTTAAATATAGCTTATTTTTTGAACCTAAATTTTTTAAAACAGATATTTGTTTTAATGCACTATCTGTGATTTTTATAATCTTATTTGAACTCAACTTATTTATCATAAAATACTTCTATTTTCAATTGTTTGTTTTACTTAACTAATGGAGCTGGTGGGACTTGAACCCACGTCCATATTAATACAGAAAATAAAGCCTACTTAATCTTAAATAACAAGATAAAGTAAAAAGGGAAATATGTAAATTATTTATTAGTTATTATTAGGACTTTACTCAAACGCAATATTACACGCGTCAAGAGCATTTATTATTTAGTAATTAAAAAGTGTAATAAAAGTACTTTTTAACATTCTAAAAAATATTAGCTAAAAAGTAATAAGAAAAACTATACTAATGCAATATTTTTAGATAAGGGAACAACTTGGTGTTTTGCATTTATTTAAAAGTTAAAATTTGTAAAAATTAGCAAAAGCTAAATCCTTTATGACTTATATATCTCGTACTATATGTAGAAACCTAACAACCCCTATTGTTCGCTTAATTATAGCTTAAACTATAATACTATTCTATTATAATAAATTTGGTAACAAAAAGCTAATATAAATATAATGAGCAAGGAAGGATTTGAACCTTCGACTACCAGAATCGGAATCTGATACTCTATCCACTGAGTTACATGCCCTATATAACAGCTATCTTACAGTATATAATTTTTTTTTGCTAGCGATAGTTTCCTATTTAGTATATCTTTACTAAAAATTATTTTTGTATATAAATTTGTTTAAATATTAAAGCTAGTTCTGCTTTATATAATTCTTTTGCTAAATATAAATGATGACTGAAAGATAAATAAGCAAAATATTTATGTAGAGACATTAAATAATATATTGCCTCAGCAGTAGAGGCTGTAAGACAGAGTGGATAGTTATTAGTACGATTTTTCGATAGGAAAAAAGAGTATAGTGATATATTAGTATTACTAGTTAGTTGAATTATACAATAACTGTTATCCATATTTTTGCTTTACTTATGTAAAATTGATATACATAATAATATATAATATCAAATAACAATATATACGCCTTATCGGAGATTAAAATAATGCAAGATGCTATTACTAATATTTTAAATAAATACGATTTAACTGGTAAATACCTAGATGCATTTGCAATGAATGAACTAACAAGCTATTTTTCTCAAGCTTTTATAAGAATAAAAGCAATTGAATTAATAAATAGCCAAGCTTCTAAAATAGTTAAAGAAGCTGCCGCCCGATTGTACGAAGAACAACCTGAATTACTAAGACCTGGAGGCAATTCGTACACAACACGTAGATATGCAGCGTGTTTAAGAGATATAGGCTATTATTTAAGATATGCAAGTTATGCAATAATAGCAGGTAATACAAACATATTGAACGAAAGACTACTTGACGGGTTAAGAGAGACTTATAACTCATTGAATGTACCTATTGGTCCTACAATAAGAAGTATTAAAATATTAGAAGAGATTATACAAGGAGCATTAAAATTTGATCAATCTAATGACAAGCTACTAGTCAGTGAACCGTTTGAGTATATAGCAAATACCTTAAGCGAACAAAACATATAATAACAAGAACTATTTACATGTTCATACACTACATAATTTTAGACTATTTTAAGACATCAATTGAATAATATAAAATCTAGAATAACTTGTTTACTATTAGGTTTTTTAGTTGCAACCGTATTATCGACAATACCTGGGCAAACTGGAGAATGGAGTGTTATTGCAGCAGCCATCATCATTACAAGTAATGAGATTGTAAGTAAACTAGTATATCAAGCCAAGAGACAAGAGGATATAATTCTAGTTATAATAAACGATATTAAAATAGGCATTATTTATGGCCTATTTGTAGATGCATTTAAATTAGGAAGTTAAACAAAATATAAACCTTAAAATTGTCGATAAATATCAACTTCATTACTATTAATATAAAAACTAAGAGTCAAGAAGTACAAAGTACTGACTCTTAAATGATCAATATACTCTTGTGTTATTTATATTTAAACAATAGTAGAAGGAGATACTTCAAAGACCATATTCAAGAACAATGCCGGATCTCCAGCTTTAGGAGACTGTTCTTGTGGCCTAAATTTACGTATTGGTCCAGGCCATAACAATTGAGGCATTTCTTGTTTCCCTAAGAATTCTTTACCCATTCTAGGAGTTTTTAAATTAAATGGTACTTCTCCTTTACTTCTCTGGGCAATAACACGTCTTCTCTGATAAGGAACAGTATTATCTCCAAAGTTATATTCATATTCATCACTACTCAACAAAATATCGATAAAAGCTTCTAAACCTCTTGAAGCAATGATAACCGAAAAGGCTAACTTTTCTCTTTCATTATAAACATCTCGTCCTAATACTCTTTGTATACACATTTCAACAAAACGATAATTATTATTTACATTATAATTAAAGTCGCGAAATGCTTGAGATAATAGTAAACCTTTCATAAAATCTTTTATTTTTATTTGATTAAATCTCAGCTGAGATTCTAAGAAAGGTTGACGAGTACTGCTTAAAATTTGATGTTCGCTAAAAATTTGACGATATGCAGACCATATAATTTCATCCATTTCATAAGCAGTTGGTAAGCTATCTGTAGTATAAATTTTAGGTTGTTCTTCTCCAGGACAATATTCAAAACCATCGACTCTTTGGTTTTGAGTACAAAATGAATAATTTAATATTGGAATAGGCATAGTAAATCTCCGGATTTATTTACATCTTCAGTAAATTTATAGACAACTCATACTTCATAACCAATAATATTAACAGTACTTATTTGCAAATACAAATAGATGCCATCGAATACAAAATAAATTAAGAGTATAAGTTTTTTAATTGTTAAAATTATATATATAAAAATAGCCTACATCTAATAAACATTATATATAATGTTTATTAGATGTATATATAATCATACTAAAATATTATACTAGAATAGATAAAATAAAGTGTAACGATTAACTATCAAAGTTATATAATATTACTAGTATAGATGTATTTTATGTTGTTAGAACTTATGGATAATATTAATAAACTAACTCTTGAACAAGAATTTAGGCTAGCGATATATATAAAAAAAATATATAAACTCGATGATACAAACATAAAAAAGCACCTAATCGCGATTTTAAAACAAATGATGATAAAAGATAATGTAATTAAATATTTTATCAAAAACTCAATACCGTAACTAAATAACATTGTTTATATTATAACACAAATGTTACAAAACATTAATTTGTTATTTATTTTTTTATATAAATATAATATATTATAGTTTCGATACTAATACATCGGCTTGTACAAAAAATTAACAGCTGAAACAGCTAAATCCCTCAAACAAAATATAAGGAGAGCTCTATGCTTGATGCATTTTCTAGAGTTGTAGTAAATTCAGACGCTAAAGCAGCTTATGTAGGCGGCAGCGATTTACAAGCTCTTAGAACGTTTATCGCAGATGGTAACAAGCGTCTAGACGCTGTTAACTCTATTGTTTCTAATGCTAGCTGCATCGTATCTGATGCTGTTTCTGGTATGATTTGCGAAAATCCTGGCTTAATTGCCTCAGGAGGTAATTGCTATACTAATCGTCGTATGGCAGCATGTTTACGTGATGGAGAAATTATCTTACGTTACATTTCTTATGCTTTACTTGCAGGAGATGCTTCAGTATTAGAGGACCGTTGTTTAAATGGTCTTAAAGAAACTTATATTGCTCTTGGTGTTCCAACAAACTCTTCTGTTAGAGCTGTAAGTATTATGAAAGCATCAGCAGTTGCTTTTATAACTAATACAGCTAGCAAACGAAAAATGGAAATGGCTAGCGGTGATTGTTCTGCTTTATCATCAGAAGTAGCTGGCTATTGCGATAGAGTTGCTGCTTCTATTAGCTAAATCTTAAAAACTAAAACAAGTATTTAAACTAAAAAATAAATACTTAACATCCATCAAGGAGATAAATATGAAATCAGTTATTACTACTACAATCAGTGCTGCTGATGCTGCTGGTCGTTTTCCAACTAGCTCTGATCTTGAATCAGTACAAGGTAACATTCAGCGTGCTGCAGCAAGATTAGACGCTGCCCAAGCACTTGCAAGTAATCATGAAGCTGTTGTTAAAGAAGCTGGTGATGCTTGCTTTTCTAAGTATTCATACTTAAAAAATCCAGGAGAAGCCGGTGATAGTCAAGAAAAAATTAATAAGTGCTATAGAGACCTTGACCATTATATGCGCCTTATTAATTATTGCTTAGTTGTTGGCGGTACAGGCCCTGTTGATGAATGGGGTATTGCAGGTGCTCGTGAAGTATATAGAGCATTAAACCTTCCAGCTTCTGCATATATTGCATCTTTTGTATTCACTCGAGACAGATTATGTGTGCCAAGAGATATGCCAGCACAAGCAGGTGTTGAATACAGCGCTGCTCTAGACTATGTAATTAACTCTTTGTACTAAACTACAACCAAATTTTTAAATTATAAAATATATAATCAAAGCCTAAATTATAATCATTTTAGGTTTTGATATTTTTTTGTGAGATATACTATATCAATAAATTATTTAAATATCTTCTAATCAACTATTAAAAAAATATATAAGCATAAACACACTTTATAAATCATGCGGAGAAAATATGAACTGGAGCTTAGTAGAAAACAATCTAATCAATACATCTTTTGTTCTTTTATTTATTACACTATTAATATATTGGTTTAGTATCGCTTTCACAAATTTTCAAATGCTTACCAATTGGGGAACCGTATTCACTATTATCATCAATTTATGTCTCAGTACTACATTATTAATAAGATGGATTAGTAATGCATACTTTCCTTTAAGCAATTTATACGAGTCTTTAATTTTCCTCACTTGGGGATTAACTCTCATTCATTTAATTCTTGAAAAAGAAAATAATAGTAAGTTAATAGGAGCTATTAATATACCTATCTCATTATTTATTATTGCTTTCACTAGTTTTGCTCTACCACCAGAAATGAAAGCAGCTCGTCCACTAGTACCAGCTTTAAGATCTAACTGGTTAATGATGCACGTTAGTATCATGATGATTAGTTATGCAACCCTTATTGTTGGCTCTTTATTATCTATTCTGTTTTTAATTATCTTTAAAACAAATACATATAAACTAAATAAACAATCAAGCCATGAACAAATAGGTCATTATCATGATTTAAGCACAAGCATCTTACATAAGCGCAACATAATAAATGTTAACAATCGCAATAATTACTTTATGTTTAACAAACTAAATATTTTACAGAATATTGATTATTTAAGCTACAGAGTTATTGGCTTAGGGTTTCCGCTACTAACTATAGGAATTATTGCGGGGGCTGTGTGGGCTAATGAAGCATGGGGTTCATATTGGAGTTGGGATCCTAAAGAAACTTGGGCTCTCATTACATGGCTCATTTTTGCTGCTTACTTACATTCTAGATTGATTAAGTCATGGAAAGGAGAAAAGCCAGCTATATTAGCTTCCGTTGGTTTTATTGTAGTATGGATTTGTTATTTAGGCGTTAATTTCCTTGGGAAAGGTTTACACAGCTATGGATGGATTTCATAATATAACATTAAATAAGTAGATTTTATATCAAATCTTCTTTCATTTATTGAAAATTGACTTATTATATAAAGTATATAGATACTATAAAATCAATATTCTATTTTAATATGATTATAACTAATATGTACACAAATACTTTACTGACAATAGTACCTCATACCAGTCCATGGTCCATACAAAACGCTATGATCATGATCATCTGTAATTTAGTATCTATTAGTATAGGAAGATATGCCATTAAAGTTAGAGGATTAGGTCCAGGGATCCCTATATTAGGCCTAGAAGGTTTTGGTTTACCAGAATTATTAGCTACTGCAAGTCTAGGCCATATTATTGGTGCTGCCTCTATCATAGGATTGAGTAGTATTGGGATCATTAACTAAACTAAAAAAGAGATAAATAGCTTTATATATAATGAAGCTATTTACTCAATTTTTTCAAAAAATTGTTATATTGACTTTATAAATATATAACAAAACCAATTAAAATAGTTCTTCATAAAATGAACCTATTTTACGAAATTTTTGATATCTCATTTCTTTAAGTTGTTGTCCAGTAAGTTTTGTTAGTTCTATTAATTCTAATACTAAATACTTTTTTAAAATTTGAGCAGCTAGATATGGATCAGATTGAGATCCACCCAAGGGTTCTTTAATAATTACATCAATAATTCCTAAAACTTTTAAATCAGATGATACAATTTTTAAGGCTTCAGCTGCTTCTAAAGACTGTTTACTATCTTTCCATAAAATGGCAGCACAAGCTTCTGGAGTAGCTACCGTGTATACTGCATATTCAAGCATTAAAACTCTATCTCCTATTCCTATTCCTAATGCTCCACCAGATCCCCCTTCACCTATGATAGTACATACTATAGGTACTTCAAAAGAGAACATTTCCCTCAAATTAACAGCAATTGCTTCAGCTTGTCCCAAACGTTCTGCTTCTACACCTGCCCAAGCACCTGGAGTATCAATAAAGGTTAAAATAGGAAAATTGAATCGATTAGCATGTTGCATTAAGCGTAATGCTTTCCTATACCCACCAGGAGACGCCATACCAAAATTTCTAATAACGTTTTCTTTAGTATCTTTTCCTCTTTGGTGACCAACACAAATTACCGTAGAGCCATTCAACCTACCGATACCACCAACAAGAGCTAAATCATCTGTACCTCCTCTATCGCCATGCAACTCGATCCATTCGTCTAGTATTAATGGCATATAGTCAAGAGTTGTAGGTCTATCAGCTTGACGTACTAAATGTAGACGTTGCAATGGTGTCAAAGACTCAAATATCTCTTGTTTTAGATCAGACAAGGATTTTTTAAACACATTTATTTCTTTAGAAATAGATAGTCTATTACTATTAGCTATTATATTAAGTTGTTGTATTTGATATTCTAATTCAATAATAGGTTTTAAAAAATTTAAAGGTAGACTTTTTCTACTTGTCATAAATGTATAAATAATAAAAGTTAAGATAAAATATGATATAAGGATAGAATTTTAGTTACACTACTTAGAATTCACTAAAGTACTTCTTAAAAAGCCATAGAATATAGACAAAAAATTTGACATATCAAACACTACATTAAAAACTCCATCAGACAGCTCTAAACTGTTCTGCAAAAATAAGTAAAATATATGAAAAAGGCTAGGATCATCGAAACGTTGAGAGATACGTGTAGCGGCTCTAATTAAATCATCATAGTTTAAACCTCTTTCTCCTTGCAAATAGTTTAAATGACATATTATTTTAGATTTATAACATTCTTTAGACAATACGTTAACATTTTTTAATTGCTGTTGACAAAGAATATCCAAGGGAATAATATCAATAACTGTATCGTTTAAGAGTCCTGTTTGATTAGTTTCTATAATAGAATTTTGGGGTATAAGAACGTGTCTAGATTGGATATGTACCAAAACTAAGATTGAATTCAAGTCTATTTTTGTTTTTTTTACATAACCTATATTAATTCCTCGCATTCTTATATTAGTTCCTTCACGAATGCCATAGGCATTTTTAAATTCAATAAATATTGAGTAACCACCTATGCTAAAATTAAAACTTATAGCTATAGATACAGCAACTACGAAACAGACAAAACCCAGAAACAGCATTATATTTTGAATATACTTATACAAGTTATTTGAGGTAATTTTATTCATACATTTATAATACTTAAGTAATTAATTAAAGCACTGTAGCACAAGAGTTAATATTTCTTAGTTTTAAGGTTGTTAAACATGCTTTGCCAGAAGTGTGATTATTAAAGTAAGATATAGAAGCAATAATTTCTTTAATATAATTACTCATCCCATATACACTCTGTAAGCTATTTAAAACAGAACCTATGCCTACCCCCGAAGCACCATAAGAAATCGCAATAGGGGCAGACATAGCACTGATTCCGGATGCTGTTATAAGAGGAATATTAATGGAATTTGCTACTGAATAAGTTGATGATAAAGTAGCAGAAGATTTATAAATTGTATTAGAAATAAAATTTTTCTCTCTATTTACAATGCAGTTTTTAGTACTGAGACCTTCTGTTTGAACACAATTAATACCAATATCTTGTAAACTTACCGCAAGCTTAACTTGTTGTTTTAATAGTAAATTATTAGGTATAGTTACACAAATATAAGTATCACTTAATAAATTCCTTACTTCTTGAGCTATTTTAATTATCTGTTTAGAAGAAAAATATATTTTTTTTGAGTAAAAAATATCAAAGTTTCCTATTTCAACAATATCAGCTCCAGCTAATACACATTTATACAAATCTCTAGGATTAATAGAAGAAACACATATAGGAATGGATGTCAAGGATTTCATTAGTGAAACAAGATTAGGATCAGCTGCAATATCAACATAATCTGCACCGGCTATTTCAGCTGCTTTTACTTTATTTATTACGTCATTTACATTAAAGTTAGATAAGCCTGTGATAACTTTTACAACTCGTCCCTTAAGAAATTTTTTTTTAGATGTATATACGACATATTCATAAGTAAAATAGTGTGAATTGAAATATAAAGCCAATTAAATAATAGTATCTTACTATTATTTAATTGGCATTATCAATAATTGTTTGGAGATAAATACTTTTAACTTTAATTAAAAGCTAGTATGCAAGACCCATACTTCTTGTAGTCTCTGCTCCTAGGTAAACTCTTACACTTAGAAAATCTGTCGGACATGCTGTTTCACATCTTTTACAACCAATACAATCTTCTGTTCTAGGAGCAGAAGCTATTTGACCTGCTTTACAACCATCCCAAGGTACCATTTCTAAAACATCACATGGACATGCACGTACACATTGTGTACAACCAATACATGTATCATAAACTTTAACATTATGTGCCATATTAAGGATAACTCTCTAAATATTATAATAAACTCTCGTAGTACTATCAGACTTAAAACAAATAAAGAATAAACAACTATAATTGTAATGTAAATGTATACAAAGTAGTATAAAAAGATAAAAACTTCATAAAAAGTAAGAAACCAGGTCTATTCTATACTTTTACATCAAATCGATCAAGTTGAAAGCGTACTAAAAGATGAGTATTTTATATTCGTTAACGAGGTAGCGTCTTCTGAAGGAGGTACTATTTGCCAAAACATATTTAAGTAATAATTCCAATTATTCAAAATATTTTTTGCTTTTTCACTTCTAGTTTTAATTTCATAAAGCTCTATAATATTCTTTAATTGTTCTTCACCTTCTTTAGTTATCACACGTTGAGGTTTTACAATTTCGCGATTAATTTTATGAATGAGATCATTATCTTCGTCTAAAAAGTATGATAAGCCACCTGTCATACCAGCACTAATATTACGACCCGATGGACCCAACACCACTATTAACCCTCCAGTCATATACTCACAGGGATGGTCTCCAACTCCCTCTATAACAGCTTGGCCGGCAGAATTTCTAACAGCGAATCTTTCACCTGCTTGACCATAAGCAAACAAGTAGCCTCCTGTAGCACCATACAAACACGTATTACCAATAATTACTTGATCTGAAGGTTTATAACCACAATTTTGAGACGGCAAAACTATTATTTCTCCTCCATTCATTCCTTTACCAACATAGTCATTAGCTTCACCAACTAGGCTTAAATACATACCTTTAGAGATAAAAGCTCCAAAACTTTGACCTGCTACTCCCTTAAAGTCTAACTGCAAATTGCCATTGAAACCATAATTACCATATTTTTTGGCTATTACTCCGGAAATTCTTGCACCAACTGCTCTATCGGTATTAGAAATACTAACTGCTTTATTTACATTAGATTGATTCTTGATAGCATTTACAATGTCTGAATCACTCAAGAGATAATCATCTAGTACATAACCGTTATTATGAACTGACTGATGAAAGTTAGTCATAGATAATGTATTAGATTGTAATAGTAGCGTTTGGAGATTTAAATTTGCTGTCTTATGCAGTTGTTGAGAATTATACTTTAATAAGTGACCTAAGCCGATAATATCTTGTAAGCTATGATACCCTAACTCTGCTAAAATTTGTCTAACTTCCCCAGCAATGAAAACAAAAAAATTGACTAGATCTGATGGTATACCTGGATAACGATTTCTTAAATCTTGACGTTGAGTTGCTACACCAACAGGACAATTATTAGTATGACAAATTCTTGCCATTACGCAACCAGTTGCTATCATTGCGACAGTTCCAAAACCAAATTCTTCTGCTCCCATTAAAGAAGCTAATACAATATCTTTGCCTGTCCTTAAACCGCCATCAACCCTCAATACTACTCTATCTCGTAAATTATTTTCGACTAAAGTTTGATGAACTTCTGTTAACCCTAGCTCCCATGGAGTACCCGCATGTTTAATAGAGCTTAAGGGAGATGCACCCGTACCACCGTCATGGCCGGAAATTTGAATTACATCTGCATTACCTTTAGCCACACCCGCTGCAATAGTACCTATACCAGTTCCTGCTACCAATTTTACAGATACCTGGGCACTAGGATTTATCTGATGTAAATCAAAAATTAACTGAGCTAAATCTTCAATAGAATAAATATCATGATGAGGAGGAGGAGAAATTAAAGTTACACCTGATTTACAATTTCTAAGTTTAGCAATATAAGGGCTTACTTTTTTGCCAGGTAACTGACCACCTTCACCGGGCTTTGCTCCTTGAGCAATCTTAATTTCTAACTGTTTGGCACTAACTAAATACTCAGGAGTAACACCAAAACGACCAGAAGCTATTTGCTTAATAGCTGAGCTAGCAATATCATAAGATTTTAAGCCTTTTAAATGAGAAAATGTTTTAGAAATACCAGAACCATCAACGTCTGTTATAGACTTAAAACGATTTGGATCTTCTCCACCTTCACCAGAATTTGATTTACCACCCATTCGATTCATAGCCACAGCTAAAGTTTCATGTGTTTCTCTTGATAGTGCTCCCAAAGACATTCCTCCCGTACAAAAACGCTTTAAAATTACTTCTACAGGTTCAACATCATTTATGGAAATAGATAATTTGGGACTTGATATTGTAAGTAAATCTCTAAGATTTGTCCAAGGTCTATCATTTAACAAACTTTTATATTTTGAATAAAGTGTATAATCTTTATTGCGAACAGCTTTATGCAGAGTTTTAGACATCTCAGGATTGTTTACATGGTATTCAGCACTTGGCCTATACTGTACATATCCTAAATTAGGTAACTTTTTAGGTAGTGTTGGTACAAATGCCATATTATAATTTTGAGTTACTTCCTCAAATAATTCATCTAATGTTATACCATCTAAACGCGAAGTCGTACCAACAAACGCCATATCAACTAGTTGCGTTCCTAGACCAAGTATTTCAAAAATTTGAGCACCATGGTAGCTAGATAAAAGAGAAATCCCCATCTTAGATAAAATTTTCAAGAGTCCTTTTTCAATTGCTAAACGATAGTTATCTTGGGCTTGATAGATTGTAAGTTTTGGCAATTTCCCATTAGACATTAGTTTTTGTGTTCTCGAACTACACCACCAGTTTCTTACAGTAAGAAAAGCTACATAAGGACATACTGCACTTGCGCCGTAGCTAATAAGACATGCAAAATGATGTGTATTCCAACACTGAGCAGTTTCAACTATTAAAGAGACTTTATGTCTTAAATGTTTTGCGATTAGATAATGATGGACAGTACCTACAATTAGCAAAGGAGGTACAAAAATTTTCTGACTAGATAGTTTATTTACACGATCAGTTAAGACTAAAATAATCGTATCTTGCTGAACACAATCTACACATTCTTTACAAATATCTATTATCTGATCATAAAAACTACCACCTTGATTTACAAATGTATTAATAACCGAGACTTTTAAACCACAACGGAGTAACTGCAATAATTCTTTTTCGTTAATAAGTGGAGAATTTAACTTGACAGATTTAGCCATATAATCTCGGGGATTTAATAAATTACCCTTAGAACCTAAATACATTGTCAACGACATGACTAAGTTCTCACGTAGTGGATCTATTGCTGGATTTGTAACTTGAGCAAAACGCTGCTTAAAATAATCATATAGTAAGTGAGGTTTTTCTGATAATACAGCTAACGGAATATCATCGCCCATACAAAAAGTAGGTTCTTTAGCTGAGCTAGCCATATGCTCAATAACCAGTTCAACATCCTCATTAGTATAACCAAATGCTGTATGTAGACGACTTATTTCAAGGCTATTAAATTGTAAATCATCAAGATATTCTTCATATGTTAAAAGTTTCTGATACTCTTTTATCCATTTTTTGTAAGGAAATTTACTAGCTACTGATTGTTTAATAGTCCAATTATCCAAAATAGTATTATTAATTACATCTACACAAAAAATCTGACCGGGTCCTAGACGCCCTTTTTGCACTATTTCTTCTGAGTTAAAGTTAAAGACACCTGCTTCTGAAGACAAACTAATAAAACCATCTTTAGTAACGAGATAACGTGCAGGTCTTAAACCATTTCTATCTAAGGTTGCGCCAACTGTTTTACCATCACTAAAAACGACAAGAGCTGGACCATCCCAAGGCTCTTGTAAACTATTATAGTATTCATAAAAATCCGTAATTTCTGGAAAATTATTTAATGCTGGTTGGTTTTTATACGCCTCCGGAATTAAAATCATTAGTGCTTCTTGTGGACTTTTACCTGATTGAATAAATAGTTCTAGAACACCATCTAAATTAGCCGAATCACTATTTTCAAAATTCACAATAGGTGTCAACGTTTGACTATACTCATTCCAAGAATCATGTTTTAACAGAGACTCTTTAGATTTCATCCAATTTAGATTACCTATCAGGGTATTGATCTCACCATTATGAGCCATTAATCTCATCGGCTGAGCTAAAGGCCATTTAGGCATAGTATTAGTGCTAAATCTTCTGTGATAGACGACAAAATTACTTTCATATTTAGAATCATATAGATCTTCATAATATTTTCCTAAAACCTCTGAACGCACCATACCTTTATAGATTATAACTCTTGAAGAAAAAGAACAAATATAAAATTGTTTACTAATATTTAGATTCGTTTGTGCAACCAATTTTTCTATCTTTTTTCTCGTAATATAAAGCAATCTTTCTAAAGCATCTCCTTCTAGTTTTTCAGACTTGATAAAACATTGTTGAATAACAGGCTGATTAATTTTAGCTTGCACACCTAAAACAAAATCATTTACAGGAACATCACGCCAATTTATAACAAATAGAGCATTTTCTTCTAATACCCATTCACAAATTTTCTTCAATGATTTAATATTTTCACTGGGAAAAAAAATCATTGCAACTGCTAAATGATGAGTACTATCCACTAAATCGATAGGAATGTATTTGCTGAATAGTTTCCAAGGTATTTGTGTCATAATACCAGAACCATCACCTGAAATACGATCAGCACTACACCCTCCTCTATGTTCCATACAAATTAAAGCATTGATTGCTTTAAGGACTAAACTATGTGATGGCGAATTATTAATTTGAGCTACAAAACCAACACCGCAAGCACCTCTTTCAAAAATAATAGAAGGATAACCTAAATAATAGCTAAGCTTATTAGTAAAATGTTTAGATATTTGCATATATATTAGACTAAGTACAGATATTTTATGTAATTCATATATCAATTAACTTGTGTGCTTGAAAAGCATCACACTATAGTTAACTAGAACTCAATTATAGCAACCATAATTAACATCAGACCAAATAACAATAATTAACAGAATGTATAAATAGTCAAGGATTTTTTATTATTCTAATAAATATGAAGATAATATTACACATATATACTTAAAATATACATAGCACATGAAAATACTAAAATTACTCTTTTATCTAAATCTTTTTACTTAAACAATTACAAATGAGTAAACACAAAACAATCGATTCTAATCAAATTATATACAAAACAGAAGAATTACTAGAATCCTCAGATAATAGATATAAAATGACTATACAAGTAGCTCACAGAGCTAAAAGAAGAAAATATGAAGATATTGATATAGTAGAAGATCCTTTAATAAAACCTATAATAAGAGCAATACTAGAGATGGTAGATGAAACTACACAATCAGAAATAATAGGAGATTAAATTAGTATAGAAAGATCTCTTTTTAATATTTTTTCAAAAAAAAGAATTAATAAAACTGTATAATAAAACTACAAGTACTAATACATTATATGTTTTTACAAACAAATACACATATAATAAAGTAGAAATGAAAAATTGTATTAGTGCTTGAATAACTATAATATCTGAAATTAAATTTAAGGAGAAGCAAAAATATGCTAGACGCATTTGCTAAAGTTGTAGCTCAAGCCGATGCTAGAGGAGAATTTTTAAGTAATACTCAACTGAACGCTCTAGGAGCTATGATTGCAGAGGGAAACAAAAGACTAGATGTTGTTAACAAAATTAACTCAAATGCATCAGCAATAGTAACAAATTCTGCAAGAGCTTTGTTTGCAGAACAACCACAGTTAGTACAACCAGGTGGTAACGCTTATACAAACAGAAGAATGGCTGCATGCTTAAGAGACATGGAAATTGTTCTACGATATATTAGTTACGCAATGATAGCTGGAGACTCTAGCGTACTAGACGATAGATGCTTAAATGGTCTACGCCAAACATACCAAGCCTTAGGTACACCAGGAACATCTGTAGCTGTAGCTGTACAAAAAATGAAAGAAGCTTCTGTCGCCTTAGCAAATGATTTAAACGGTGTAGCACTAGGGGATTGCAGCTCTCTAACAGCAGAATTAGGCATTTATTTTGATCGTGCTGCAATTGCTGTCGTATAAACTGAAATAAATGAACCGTTAAAAGCACACATAAAGAACAAAATATAAGAAGAGAACAAACCAATATGAAAACACCTATTACAGAAGCAATTGCATCAGCAGACAGTCAAGGAAGATTTTTAAGCAATGGTGAACTACAGTCTATAAATGGAAGATATCAACGAGCAACAGCTAGTTTGGAAGCTGCTAAATCATTGACTAATAATGCACAAAGACTAATTACAAGTGCTGCTCAAGCAGTTTATACTAAATTTCCATATGTAACACAAATGCCGGGACCTACTTATGCATCTAGTGCAATTGGCAAAGCTAAATGTGCAAGAGATATTGGTTACTACTTACGTATGACAACCTATTGCCTAGTTGTGGGAGCAACCGGACCAATGGACGAATACTTAGTAGCTGGCTTAGAAGAAATTAATCGTAGTTTTGAATTATCTCCGAGCTGGTACATTGAGGCATTACAACATATTAAATCTAGTCATGGCTTATCAGGACAAGCAGCCAATGAAGCTAATACATACTTAGATTATGCCATTAATGCTTTAAGCTAATACTAAACGATGATAATAAAACTATATTAAACTTATGTACAATAACTAGAAATAAGTGTAATATTTATAATTTATGCTTGTTATTTCTAGTTTTTTTACATTTTTAAAATTTTATTAAATAGTTCACTTCACACTATAATAATCCTATCTGCATTTTGTATATCAAATCTAAAATAAACTATAAAATAATAACAATTCTTACTTCCCACACATAAAAATTCATAACTTTTTTGCTTTATTTTATGCAACAAAAACCTTTTTATCCTATTGTATTAACTATTCTTGATGGTTGGGGATACACTAAAAACGTTAAAGGTAATGCAATAGCATTAGCAAATACTCCAACAATGGATCAGCTCTGGGATAACTATAGCCACACACTTCTGAGTGCGTCTGGATTAGATGTAGGTTTACCAAATAATCAAATGGGTAACTCAGAAGTAGGTCACACAACAATTGGTGGAGGAAGAATCATCAATCAAGACTTAGTTAAAATTAGTACTTCTATTGAAAATAAAACTTTTTTTAATAATTCAGTTTTACACAACATCTGTAAGATAACTAAGATAAATAAATCCAAATTACACTTAATAGGTCTATGTTCTAATGGTGGTGTACACTCACACATTTCTCACTTAATAGCTTTAATAGAAATGGTTCAAACGTATAATATACAAACATGCATTCACATAATAACAGATGGCAGAGATACACACCCAAGATCTGCTGAACTATTTATACGAGAAGTTGTTAAGACTACAAGAAATACAAATAATATTAATATTTGTACTATTAGTGGCAGATACTATAGTATGGATAGAGATTGTCGTTGGTCGAGAACAGAGAAAGCATACCAAGTCCTGATAGAGAATACACTAAGTAATATTACTAATCCTATTAAATTACTTGATGAGAGCTACAATAATAATATATCAGATGAATTCATAACACCCACCAGAATATATCCAGGTAGAATATGTAGTAGTGATGGTATCATTTTTTTTAATTTTAGACCAGATAGAATGCGACAACTTACTCATTGTTTTATAAAAAATTCCATCAAAGATTTTAAAACTAATTCAACGATCAATCCTAATATTGTTACTTTTACAGAATACGATTCTAACCTAAAAAGTTCAATAGTATTTCCTACTCATAAAAAAGCACACTTTTTAGGCGAAATATTATCTAATCAAGGACTAAAGCAACTTAGACTTGCAGAAACAGAAAAATACGCACACGTAACTTACTTTTTTAATGGAGGAATGGAAGAACCATTCCCAGGAGAAGATAGAGAGCTAATCTCAAGTCCTCAAGTTCCTACTTATGATTTAGCACCAGAAATGTCTGCTTATCAATTAACTAACAATGCTATTAACGCAATAAAAAAAAACATTTACCAATTTATAGTAATTAATTATGCTAATCCTGACATGGTAGGACATACGGGTAATTTAGAAGCAACTATAAAAGCTATAACTATAGTAGATAAATGTATTGATAGATTATTCAAAGAAATAAAGTTAATTAGCGGAACCTTAATCATCACTGCAGATCATGGAAATGCGGAATATATGACAAATGAAACTGGTCAACCATGTACATCTCATAGCACCAATGTCGTACCATTTATATTAATTCAGAGTAATAACCAGAATCAAACCAAAGCTTTAAAAAAACAAGGTAGTTTAGCAGATATAGCTCCAACTATCTTAGAGCTCTTGAATATAAATCCTCCTAATGAAATGAACGGCAAATCCTTACTGAATAAATGATAAATACATAAAATAAGAAGAGAATGATATTTTCACACAAAAATTTCCATAAACAGTTAATTTTACAAGCTCAACATACTTCATGTTACCATTTTAATTACTATATTCCAAAAGAATGGCAATTAATTTTAATGAATGATGGATCATTAACACAAAGCTTGACTTCTTTAACAGGGGAACTAGCAAATTTAAAAGTAGTCGAAGAATATAGCTACAAACTCATAGATAATATACGTAAAACAAGACAAGTCTGGCTCGAAGATTATAAATCTAATAAACTAGCCTTGGCTGAGTCATTATGGCCTTCACCTAAGAAGAATCAGTTATCCAATCATAAACCCATAGGACAATCATTCATAGAGTATCAATTTGATATATACAAAGATATACATGAAATATACTATGGATATTGTAGTTATCTAGAAAACATCTTTAATTGTCAAGGACCTATATGGGGAAGAAAATATACAATATATTATCAAAAAAAACGTTTAGCAACCTTACGGGAAATTTTTGCACCCGAAGTTATTGATTTTTTCAGTATACAAAGAGAAAATAACATAAAATTCACAGAGGTTAACAAAGAATATGTTTAACTTTTTAAAATATAGCCGCCACAATAAATTTAACAACTTAATAAGACAAACAAAAGAGTTCAGTAACTTATTAATTAGTTACTCAAATGATGAACTTAAGAAGCAAACACTAAAACTTAAAGCAGAATTATCTGATGGGAAAACAATCGATGAAATTTTACCAAAAGCATTTGGAGCTGCTAAAGAAGCCATTCGGAGAGCACTTAACTTAACTATATTCGATGTACAAATTTTAGGAGGAATTATTCTACATCAAGGAAAAATTGCGGAGATGAAAACAGGGGAAGGCAAAACTGTTACAGCCATCTTACCTGCTTACTTAAATATACTAGCAGGTAAAAATATACATATCATTACAGTAAATGACTACTTAGCAAAAAGAGACGCAGATTTAGTGAGTCAAGTATATGAATACTTGGGCATAAAAGTAGGTCTAATTCAACAAACTATGACTACTAGCGAAAGGAAACAACAATATGAATGCGATATTACCTATATTACAAATAATGAAGTAGGTTTTGATTACTTAAGAGACCATATGGCCATTCAAGAAAAGGATATTGTCCAAAGAAATCTTGACTTCGCAATTATCGACGAAGTTGATTCTATACTCATAGACGAAGCAAGAACACCTTTAATTATTTCTGGACCTTCTGAAACATTGACGGATAAATATATTACATCTTATGATATATCCAAAAAGTTGACCAAAGATGCAGATTATGAAGTAGACGAAAAAGCAAGAAATATTGTTTTAACGGATCAAGGTATTATAAAATGCGAAAGTTTTTTGGAAACCAGTAACTTGTACAACTTAAATAATCCATGGATTCAGTATATTTTAAATGCTCTAAAAGCTAAAGAATTATTTTTTAATAATGTTCATTACATTATTAAAGACCAAGAAATTATGATAGTAGATGAATTTACTGGAAGAATCATGCAAGGAAGACGATGGAGTGATGGACTACATCAAGCGATTGAAGCAAAGGAAAGTATAAAAATTCAACCAGAAAATCAAATTTTGGCATCAATTACTTATCAGAACTTATTTTTACTATATAGTAAATTATCTGGCATGACTGGAACTGCCAAGACAGAAGAAACAGAACTTGATGCAATATACAGTCTAGAAGTATATGAAGTGCCAACTAACAAACCATGTATAAGAAAAGATTTACCTGATTTAGTTTATAGAAATGAGTATAATAAATGGCAAGCTATAGCCAATGAATGTTACGATATGTATAAAATAGGTCGACCTACTCTAGTTGGTACAACTAATGTTGAAAAATCAGAATTACTTGCAGATATCTTCGACAAACTGGATATACCTTATAACTTGCTCAATGCGAAACCTGAAAATATCAGTAGAGAAGCAGAGATTATTACACAAGCTGGTAGAAAATTTGCTATTACTATTTCTACCAATATGGCAGGTAGAGGTACAGATATTATCTTAGGAGGCAACCCACAGATAATGACTAAACTTGTATTAACCAATTATATAAAAAAGATACTTCAACCATCGCAAACGTATCAATTAGACTCTATTGAAACAAGGATACATTTCTGTCTTAAAGAACTAAGACCGAACAAAATTATACAAGATATAAATAAAGAAAATTTAGAAGACAATGAAGACAAGATAGATAGGTATCTGAAAGAGCAAATAAATTTAGTCAATACAGAGAACAATAACCAAGTAAATAACTTTAAAAGTGTATATTTAAAAATATTAAAAGAATATCAAGAGCTATTTTCACGCGAAAGGCAAGAAATAATCAGATTAGGTGGTTTACATGTAATTGGTACAGAAAGACATGAATCAAGGAGAATTGATAATCAACTAAAAGGTCGTGCAGGTAGACAAGGTGACCCAGGTTCATCACGTTTTTTCTTAAGCCTAGAAGATAACTTACTACGAATTTTTGGGGGAAATAAAATCTCTAATTTAATGCAGACTCTAAATATAAATGAAACAACTCCTATAGAATCGACCATCCTAAGTAAGAGTCTAAATGCAGCACAACAAAAAGTTGAATCATATTTTTACGACATTCGTAAACAACTGTTTGAATATGATGAAGTCATTAATAATCAAAGACAAGCTATTTATGCAGAAAGACAACGAATATTGAAATCGTATTTTACAAGAGATTGTATAATCGAATATGGAGAAAGTACAATAGACGAAATTATATCTTTATATAAAAATAAACATGAAGCTAGCATAAATAATAAAGCTCAACTAATCAAACAAATCACGCAACTATTCAATATAACAGACCATTTAATAGCAAAAAATTTTATTGACATGTCTTATGAGCAAATCACACATTTTCTCTACGAACAGCTAAGGATCACATACGATCTCCGAGAAAACTATTTAGAACAATTAAAACCAGGTTTGATAAGACAACTAGAAAAATATTACTTATTGCAGCAAATAGATAAAGGATGGCAAGAACACTTGGAGAAAATGACTATACTAAGAGAATCTATTGGATGGAGGAGTTATGGTCAACAAGACCCACTTGTAGAGTATAAAAACGAAGCCTTTGATCTATTCATAAATATGATTACATACATTAGACAGACGGTAGTATATTTAGTAATGCGGTCACGCTTAGTAATTAATATATAATCAATAAAAAGGTTGACATGAAGAATAAAATTAGCTATCTTATATGTTGAGGTAAGCCCCCATCGTTTAGAGGCCTAGGACATCTCCCTTTCACGGAGGTAACGGGGATTCGAATTCCCCTGGGGGTATTGAAAGCTTAGCTAAATTATTCAGTTAAGGAAATATACTGATCTATAGTATCTCTAAAGTTTGCACAAAGAGAACCTAATGATCGAACAGCATTTAGTGACGATTTATTAAACATTGTTTTTATAAAAAAACTTCCTATTACCACTCCATCTATATTCCATTTTAATATTTGCGAAATTTGTTCTGAATTTGAAATACCAAAGCCTAAAATTACTGCTTTACTTGTTTGATTCTTTATTTTATCTGCTATGAGATTAATTTTAGCAGTAATTTGATTTCGTATACCGGTAACTCCACAACTACTTACCAAGTAAAGACATCCAGGAGATTTAGATATAATTGAAGCAATTCTCGTTTCAGAGCTAGTTGGTGCAACAAACAAAATTAGTTCAATACTGTATCTCGAACATAGACTAATTAAATAATCTGCTTCTTCTAAAGGTAAATCAGGAATAACTAAGCCACTAACACCAGACATTGCACTATCATAAACAAAACTTTCAATACCTTTAGCTAAAACAGGATTATAATAAGTAAATATAACAATAGGTGTATTTAAGCAAGGTATAACTACTTTTAACATACTTATTACTTGATCAACATTAACACCTTGTTTTAAAGCGACTCGAGATGACTCTTGAATTACCGGGCCATCAGCTAAAGCATCGGCATAGGGTATACCAAGTTCTATAATATCTGCACCGTTAATGTCTAAAGTATGCAAAGCGTCAATTGTGCTACTCAAATTTGGATAACCAGCAGTAATAAATGGAACTAAAGCACACTTAGATTTTCTATTAAACAATGTATTAGATACAATTCCCATATTTTTATTAATTATAGACTCTAACAAAATATTATTACAATAATTTTTTTTATATACTGTACTATTGTACATGGGTTGTCCGGGATTCGAACCCGGAACTAATCGGTTAAAAGCCGAGTACTCTACCATTGAGTTAACAACCCTCGAAACAGATTATAAAACATAAATTATACAGATACAACATAATTAATATAGTTATAGTACAAAATAAAATTTATGGAGACATATTTGCACACAAAATTTTATGACACAATTAATAAGCTTTTAAAAAATAATTCTTTTGCTTCTACTCTAATAGCTATTTCAGGAGGACAAGATTCATTATGCCTTACTAAATTAGTAAAAGACTTTAATGACAAACATCATCTGTTACCAAGACTTACATACATATATATAGATCACCAATGGAGAAAAGATAGTAGAAGTCAAATCAAACATTTAATTAATATTATCAAAAAAAATAAACAAAAGATAATTATTTATCAAATAAAACAAATTGTTAAATCTGAAATACAAGCGAGACAGCTAAGATACAAAATATTAATAAAACATGCTATACTAAACAAATATTCAACTATCATGACCGCTCACACAGAGACAGATAAAATTGAAACTTTTTGGTTACAAATATTTAAGGGTACTAGCTTAGATGGTATAACAAGCTTAAACAAAAAAAGAAAAAGTAGTAGCAAAATATGTATTTATCGACCACTTTTAAATTTTACTCGATCAGAAATTTGTTGGTTTTGCCGTAAGTTTTACTTACCTATTTGGTCCGACATTACAAACTATCAGCATACAACTCATCGTAATCGTTTACGTAATGAACTCATACCATATATTAATAGATACTTTTCAAGAAATATAGAAAAGAAACTTATTAAGTTTATCGCCACCTCTAGCTTAGATAATGAATATATTAAACAAAACGCAATAAAATTATACCTAAAAAGTCGTCACAAGATTAGTGTTGCTCTAAATTTCAATCTACTCAGAGAACAACATATAGCTTTACAAATTAGGACACTACAAATTTTTTTTTTCATAACACAGATAAAACATTAAACAAACCTGTTATAAACCAATTACTCTTTTACTTAATAAGACAGAATACAGGCCATCAACACATAAAGTTGAAAAACTTAAATATTAGGATATTTCAACAATGGTTATATATTAGTTAAACCATATACATACATACATCGCTTACAGGAAAAACACCCATGAATAACGAACTACATAAAAAAATTCATCACTTAATTCAGAGCCACAATATTATTGTATTTATGAAAGGTAATAAACTTATGCCAATGTGTAGTTTTTCTAATACAGTGATTCAAATTTTAAACAAGTTTAACATAGACTACCACACTATCAACGTCTCAGATAACAATATTTTAAAAAACGAAATAAAGAGATATTCCCAGTGGGCCACTATCCCACAAGTGTATATTAATGGAAAGTTTATCGGTGGAGCTGATATAATAATGGATCTGTACAAAACGTCAAAGCTACACGAACTTCTAGAAAAATCAACAAGTTCCTGAACAACTAATACTTAATACTATAACTAATTAATACAAAAAGTAGAACAATAAATCAATCTATTGTAGTAATCAAAATTTAAAAATAAGAACAAATATCAACATGAGTTTCAATCATTTTTAGAGATTTCTCATTTCTAGTATATAGGTATATAAAGTAACAGACCATAAATTTTGGCTACCTGCAATATTTGTTGCTTATATTATAGGAAATTTTTATTTTTATACAATTCTTTATATTTTAATAAAACTACTAATTTCGTATTGCTTCGTTAATTTATTATTCCTTAATCAGATAGTTAAAAGACTTTTGTTTAAACTAAGTATTAATTAAAGTTATGTGTTTTATCTGAGTATTGTTATATTGTTGATAAATATATTCAAGATATAAAATTAAGTAAATATTCTAGTTTATTTTTTCTTGCAGTAGAATTTATAAAAAAATAGTATAATTAGTCAGTATATAAACCCAATAAATAATGTAATAAATATGATTAACTGGCAAGTAATTGGTCAACTAGTTTCACTAGGTATAATCGTACTAGTAGGGCCAACTGTTATTATTTTATTGTCTTTACGTAAAGGAAATCTATAAACATATCTATTTTTTGTTAGTATACTAAAATTTTAATCTAACAACTAAAAAATTAACTCTAGACGCAGGCATTATAATATGTCTGCTTAGTGAACTAAAATTATTTAGATTCGCTAATTTTTTGCAATAAAACTGTTGATTCGATAACTTGATTTTGACCAGCAAATTCACTATCAGGATTTAAAAATAACATACAATGGCATTCTTTTCTTTCTCTCATAGGAACGCATGGACAATTCCAGTAAGAATTCATCACTTCTTTAGACTTATCTTCATAATGGCGACAAGGACATAACGCAGAACCATACTGATCTTTATGTTTTGCCAATCCTTCAATCACTACTGCTGTAATACTAATCTCAGAACAAAAAAATGTACCAGTTCTTTTAGCATATACTTCAGAAAACTTACGCATCACTTCTAAATTATTGTATGTAGACTCTGACATGTAACTTAGTAAAAATTATTAAATATATATCACTTATGATAACGATTTTTTTTATGAAAAACTACAAGTATAGAACGCTAATTCTTAAAATATATAATTCAAATATTAAATTTTGCAATATTTTTAAACATCCAGCTAAGAAATCAAATTATAATGACTACTATTATAATAATACAATAACAAAATATATAAAGTACATATGACAGCATCATATTTACCGTCCATTTTAGTACCGTTGGTAGGAATTGTATTCCCGGGTTTAACTATGGCTTTATTGTTTTTATATATTGAAACAGAAAATATTACGTAACATAGCAAAATCAAACTAGTCGCTTTTTAATTTTTTAATTAAAAGACGACTAGCTTAATTGGGATAATCAAATAAATTTTTTGTTAATTAAAACAGCACACAACAAAATTTACAAAGAAGAACCTATACCGGAATAAGAACCATAAATAAAAATTCCTAGAACTGTGATAACAGCTATACCTCCAACAGTAGCAACCAACCACAAAGGAACTCTGCCTGTACTCGTCATTATCTAGAATCTCCAATTATAAATCATAAACAGTAAAAAAGTAAAATTATTTGTATATTATTAATTAAAGAAATAACTTGAGAATAGAACTGCAAGAACAAAAATTAATAATAAGCCCCAGAACAAAGATGTACGATTTAATTCTACAGGCTCTTTATTAGGATTAGGACCACTCATAAAAAATCTCCTATCTTTGAATAAATTGCATCGATGTAATAGCACCTAGAAAAAAAACAGTTGGTATCGCTAAACCATGAATTGCTAACCATCTAAATGTAAAGATTGGATACGATATAGGTTGATTAAAATTACTTCTACCCATAATTATTAGATAAATCCTCCTTTTCAAATTCCTTTAGTTAAATCTTCCAATTCTTGCTTAGCACTAAAACGATCATTTACTAGTGGCACTTGCTGACGATCTTGTGTAAAATATTCATTTGGTCGAGGAGTTCCAAATACATCATAAGCTAAACCTGTACTCACAAACAACCAACCTGCTACAAATAAAGCGGGAATAGTAATACTATGAATAACCCAATATCGTATACTAGTAATGATATCAGAAAAAGGACGTTCACCAGTTGATCCTCCTGACATAATAATTACCTCCTAAAAAATGTATAAATAATACACAATAAAATATTAATATATATAGTATAGAATTATTTACTTTATATATTATAATAGCAAATTATATATTGAAATAGGATAATTATTTTTTTTAGTAAAAAAACACAGTTTCACCGCAAAATTACCTTTTTATACTGATATGCTACACTCAGGTTTAATAAATCATTAAAAATTTCCATAAATAACAATAAAATAAGTACATTTGAAAATAATTTCCAAAATATATTTCGCTTAGTATAATCAGCAATTTAAACATTTAAGAAGAATCCAAATACAAAAATACTAGTAAGTTATCTATAATTAGTAATTAGTATCAGAAACCTCATCCATCAACTAACACTAAATCAAACCATAGACTAGTACCAACTAACAAGTCGCTTTGCAACACAATTTGCGTATTATATTTTTTTAAAATACTCTTAACAATTGATAGACCTAAACCTGTGCCTTCTAAAGTATGGACATAGTTCTCAATTCTTACAAACCTATCAAACACATGCTTTTGATCTCTTTTATCAATGCCTATACCTTCATCTATAACCTCCACACGTACCATTTTAGGATACGGACGTAAGTTACAAGAGTACACTTTACTAACGTACGACGAAGTAAGTAAGTACACTCTCAAAACAATACTACCCTGAAAACTTGTAAATTTAATTGCATTACTTATAAGATTAACAAAAACTTGCAATAAAGAACTTTCATGAGCCCAAACGCGTTTAACATTAATATCTAATTCAATAGCTATACAAATATTGTTATTATTAGCCATTAATTGCGATGCTTGTACCGCATCTTGAATAATATAAGTAATATTAACAGGGTTTAGTACATAAGTATACTCAGATTCCAAACGAGATAGATCTAGAATGTCGTTAACTAAAGCTGAGAGACGCTTCGTCTCATTGCTAGCAACATTTAGAAAATGCTTTTTTTGTTTAAAAGTCAAGGAATCATGATAATCTAATAAAGTTTCTAAAAAAGAACTTATACTTGATAAAGGAGTTCTCAATTCATGAGACACGTTAGCAATAAACTGATTTTTGGCATCATTGAGTTTAACCTCACGACTAATGTCTTGTACTATAATAGCTATACCTGTTAAAACATTACTTCTCTGCTCTACAACTGTAGTTAGTAGAAAACGGAAAATTTTTTTTGAATGATAGTCAAAATTAATACAAACCTCTTTTGCTTGGTATTTAAAGCCGTATAAGTAGTTAGATTGAATAAGATCATTCAAAATAGGTAGCAAAGCTTCATTAACATGAACAGGAAAATGCTGACAAATAAACTTACCAGTTACATCTAAGTTAGACCAATTAAAAGCTTTTAATGCCATTCGATTAACAAAGAGTAATCTCAAATCAGTATCAACTAGAATAGCACCATCAGCTATTGTAGAAACAATTGTTTCTAACTTCATTTTTTCTAACATCAGTTGGTCAACATTCTTTTTTTCATACGATTCTAGTCGTTCTGCCATCTCATTAAAGTTTAGTATTAGATCTCCTAATTCACCATGAAAAGGTAAGTTAATTCTTTGACCAAAATTTCCAGAAGAAATATTTTTAATTCCAATTAACAACTGTTTTATAGGTTCAGTTATTGTCAAAATATTAAAGGCAACTCCAATAATCAGAGTTAGCCAGATCGATACAAAAATAATAATACTAACATAACTAATTAACCTAGACGAAGAAGCAAGAGTAGGATTAGAATTAATTCCAATATTAAGACTACCAAAATTTTTACCATTTTTTATTAATGGAATAGTAATATCTATAATATGTTCATTAAAAAAAGTACTGTATTGAACTAAAGGAATTTCAAATAAAAAATTTTGAGTTTCTAATTGAAATAAGCTTTTATGAAATTGCATCAAGCTTTGTATTTTGTTACCATAAACAGGTAATCCAAAAAAGAGACTACCATCTATATTAAACAATAAAATGTATCTTATACTAGATGTATTCAAATAAATTTTCTCTAAAAAACCTATTAGCTCTTGATGATTGTTTGTTTCTACAAAATCCAATATATTAAATGCAAACAACATGCCTAAATCCTTACAAAAACGAGTATCAGTTATAATAAAATCCTCTTGAATAATTGTTAAAGACCAGAAAGTCAATCCACTTATTATTAAAGACATTGTTAGAGTTATTAAAACCATCAAGCGCGTTTTTATATTGATATCTAACCACCACTGAGAAACATTTCTCATAATTATTCATATAATAAATACTACTAATTATTTTACCCATTAATTTTCATAAAAGACTATAAACCTTTAATAGAACTATCTAATTTATCAAACATAAAATAAGAAAGTAAAAAATCACAAATAAATACTACCAATAGAGAAGTTACAACTGATGCAGTAGTAGATTTACCAACACCTTTTGCTCCACCTGTAGCCAGTAACCCCCAACAACAACTAATTGCAGATATAACTAGTCCAAAAATTACTGTTTTAAGCAAAGATTTTAGAACATCAGAAAGGAGCAAGGAAGAAAAAGATGAAGTTAGAAAAACTACTGGATCAACTGCATAAAGAGTAAAGCATATAAAAGCACTACTAGCTATACTTGTAGCAAATGATAAAAAGCTAAGAATGGGTAACATGCAAACACAAGAAAGAATCCTAGGAACAATTAAGTATAATAAAGGGCTTGTATTTAACAAGTACAATGCATCTATTTGATCTGTTACTTTCATTGTAGCTAGTTCAGCAGTGAAGCATGATCCTATGCGTCCTATTACAATTACGGATGTTAGTACAGGAGATAACTCTCTTATAAAAGCAATCGTCAAAATTGCACCAATTAAACTAACTGCATTTAAATATAAAAATTCTTTTACTATTTGTAAAGTGAACACCATGCTAACAAAAAAAGCTGTTGTTAAACTAATAGTTAAAGAACCGGGACCAACAACCAACATACTTTCTAAAATAATTTCATATTCTAAGTTGAAATTTTTATATTTAGCGAGTTTGCGAACAACCAATCGATAAGTATCTATAAAAAATCTACAAAAATTTATTTGATAAATCACATATATCCTCAGTAACTATATTTTTTTCATCTATTGCGCATCACAAGAATATGTATTATTATAATACTCTAAGGGGCGGTTAGCTCAGCGGTAGAGCGCCTGCCTTACAAGCAGGTAGCCACTGGTTCAAATCCAGTACCGCCCAGTTACAAAAAAACAATACTAGGGCTCATCGTCTAAGGGATTAGGACAGGGACCTTCTAAGTCTCTAATGTAGGTTCGAATCCTACTGAGCCTATTCAGCTTTAAAGAAAAGTACTATTAAAGACTTGCTCAACTCTAGAACCAGAGTCAACAGTATCTAAAGGATCTTTACGTAATCTATGTCTTAAACATAAAACAATAACTTGCTTAATATCGTTGACTTCTACTTTTTCTCTGTTATTATAAGCTGCAAATGCTTTAGCTGCTCTATTAATTACAATATCACCACGCAAACCATCAACATCTAATTCACCACAAACAGCAGAAATTTTAACCCTCAAATCATAATCAATAGTAACACCTGATAATATTCTCTGTGCTCTAACAATATTATTCCTTAGTTTTTCTTGTTGATTTTGGAATTGTTGTAAACATAAATAGGGATCACTATCAAACCTATTTCTTTGTTCAACTATTTGTACTCTTAAGGACGGTTCTCTTACTGTTCGAATCTCAGCATGCATACCAAACCTATCCAACAATTGAGGTCTTAACTCTCCTTCTTCAGGATTGCCCGAACCAACTAAGACAAATCTAGCTGGATGGCGAATAGAAATTCCTTCGCGCTCTACTGTATTCCATCCCGAGGCAGCTGAATCTAAAAATATATCAACCAAATGATCATCTAGTAAATTAACTTCATCAACATACAAAATACCTCTATTAGCCTTAGCAAGTAAACCTGGTTCAAAAGTTTTGATCCCTTCGGTTAAAGCCTTTTCAATATCAATAGTCCCACAAACTCTATCTTCGGTTGCTCCTAAAGGCAAATCAACCATTGGGACTTTAATCCACGTTGTACTTATATCTTGTCCTTGTTCTAACTTTTGTTTCACAGAATCACTGATTAAATCATAATCAGAAACATGTGAATTAAAGATGTCATCTTCAACAACTTCTATCTCAGGAAGTAGATCAGCTATAGCTCTAATTGTAGTAGATTTTCCTGTACCACGATCCCCCATTATCATCACTCCACCTATCTTAGGATCGATAACATTAAGAATTAATGCTAACTTCATTTCTTCTTGACCAACTATAGCAGTAAAAGGAAAAATCGGTCGAGTTATATCTTTTATAATACTCACAATGATAAGTCTACTATTAAAATATTTATATAATAAAAATAAGTTTTATTTAAATTCAGCACATCTTATCGCTAACATGTCTTAATATTTCGTAAGTACTATATTAAACGCTAAAATCAATTATATTAGTGCATGCTAAAGAAACAGTAAAAAATGAAAAGATGTAACGAATTTTAAAAAGCTACATCTTAGATTAAAGTTTAGTTAAATAAAAAAGCTACTTGTATAAACCCGTACCTAATTGTATTGCTAAAACAGCAGAAACCAAAGCAAATAGTAGAGCAACAAAAATCTGGCTATCACTAATCATAATACTCCTAAGTTTTTCCTATTTTTTTTCGCAACAACATCGAATGTATCTCTGCCAAATATTATACAATAAACACAGTCTATAACTATAAGATTCAAAAAAATGTTAACACTTAATTCTAGTAAGAAGAATAAATAAAAAGGAATGAAAATTAGTAAAACAATGGTTTTTAAAATTTGAAACTCAAAGACAGATACTCTAAAGAAACTAAAAAGATAAGTTACATTTTCATCAAGTTTTAGATCATTTACAGCAACTCATTTCATTCTATACATCTATGATATATTCACATAACTTAGCTGATATGTATTATATCTTTACTTTTTTAATACATCGACACATAAGTATCATTTAAAAATCAATAAAAGATTATCTAGAAGCTAACCGTACTTTACCCAACTTAGCCCATTGTTGCATAGATGAAATTGCTGTATAATCTGTAAATGCTAGAGGAATAATATCTGTTATTGCATTGATTATATCTTCATTATCAAAATCTCTCTTCTCATAAAATGCATTATGCATAGCCTCAATTATAGACTGTTTTATCTCTGCACCTGAAAAATTTTCTGTCAACTCACTTAAATATTTGATATTATAATTATTCCATGTTAAAGGTCTCACTTTCATTAAATGTATTTGAAAGATTTTAAATCTTTCATGAAAATCAGGTAAATCTAAAAAAAATATTTCATCAAATCTTCCTTTTCTTAACAGTTCTGTAGGCAAACATAGAACATTATTGGCAGTTGCGACAACAAACACTTGCTGTTTTTTTTCAGATAACCAGGTCAATAATGTACTTAATACTCTATTAGTCGTACCACTATCAGTATTACTACTAAAGCGATTGAAAGCCTTATCTATTTCGTCAACCCACAGTATACATGGTGCTAGATCTTCGGATAATCTTATTATTTTTCGAATATTATCTTCAGACTCACCCACAACACCTCCAAAAACTTTACCTACATCAAGTCTAAACAAAGGTAATTGCCACTGTTTTGCAATAACCTTGGCCGTCAAGGATTTACCTGTACCTTGAATACCTACTAATAAAAGTCCTTGAGGTGTAGGTAAACCATAGTTATATGCTTGTTTAGAGAAAGCATAAGAACGTTTTTTTAACCACTGTTTTAAGCAACATAGGCCACCTATATCATCTAATGTATGATTGACAGAATAAAACTCTAACAAGTTAGTTTGTTGAATAAATTGTTTTTTTTCTTCAGCAATCAAACGCAAAATCTCAGATGAATATCTAGGTGTAAATACTAACTTAGCAATAGATCTTCGGATTACTTCGATAGACATTCCTTTACATGCTACTGCCAGTTTCTGTAGACTTACATTAGAGTTGATTTTTAAAACTGCAAATAAGCGTTGCAATTCAAACAAAATTTCTTCCACGTTTGGCAAAGGAAACTCCAAAACAGTAATAACATTTTTAAGCAAAGGAGAAATATGAATTTCTGGCGCAATAATAATAATATAAGTATTAGAATTTTTAAGACTCTTAAACAAATTTTTTATTTTACGAACTACACTAATATCATTAATAAACAAATGGAAATCTTTTAAAATAAATATTTTAGGTGTTGGAGAATCTATTTGTTCAACTAGTTCTAGAGCTCTCAAAGGATTTCTTTGAGCATAAGCAAAATAATTAGGATTATTATAATATCCGTCAATAAAATCCCAACAGTAAGTTTGATTAACATACATACTAGTAGAAATCTTATTAATAGTATATTCTAATCTTTCTTCTTCGCTAGTAACAATATATAAAAATAAGTGACGTGATGATATTAGTAATTTTAAATTCTCTTCGAAATGCATAATAATTTAACAATATTATAGTATGTATCATATACTATAACTAATCTTCAATTCATAAACTGATTTTTTTTCTTCTTTTTTTGCGCCTATTATTTAATATCTGTTTGCCACTAACAGTTTGCATACGCGAACGAAAACCTGACTTTAATATTTTTTTACGATTACTACCTTGTAAAGTTTTTTTATTCATTTTAATATCTTAATTAAAAATGTATATTACTCAAACAGTTTTTATAATTATCACTATTATTATGCGACAACAATGTTAAAAATATATCTCGTTTCTTTGATGATTTTCTTATTATTAATATGTATATCAAGCACTATCACAATTTACAAAATTGTAAGAAAAAATCTATACATTATTAATAATAACTTATCACACAGTAAAAAGAATATTCAAGTAGAAAAAGTTCTTGAATTGGCTAAAATTTATATACATCAAAAAAGATGGCTCTCTTGTATTATAATACTGGAAAAAAATGTAACAACAAAAGACAAATTTGTTGCAATTTACTATAATAACATAGGTTTTTGTTACTACAGCTTAAAAATATATACTTTATCTGAATACTACTATCATAAAGCATTTCAAGAAAAACCAGCAGATATTGTTACTTTATGTAATTTAGGTCAAGTTTATAAAAAAAATAAAAAATACAAACAAGCTATTACTATGTATCAAAAAGTACTACAGTTAGAAAATAGTAACCATATTGCTCAAAAAGAGCTTAAAATATTACTTAAAACTTAAATAAATATAATCGGAATAGCAGGATTTGAACCTGCGACATCCTGCTCCCAAAGCAGGCGCGCTACCAAACTGCGCTATATTCCGTATATTCTAGATATATTATACAAAATAATAATTTTTATGTCTACAATCAGAAATGTATTAACGAGGGTACCAAAACATACCTTTAACTCCGTCAGGATCTGTGACAAAACCTAAATTACGATAAAAGCTAACTACCTGAGGATCTGCAAACAATGTAATAGTAGTAATATCAGCTCCCCTTAACTGAAGTACTACTTGATCTATTAAAATTTTACCTAAACCCTTCCGTTGAAAATCTGGATGAACAACTACATCCCAAATAGTAGCGTTAAAAACTGTGTCAGAAGTTGCCCGAGCAAAACCTACCAATTTTTTTTTCTCTCCAGTTCTATAAAACAAACATACAGTAATAAAACTATGATCAATAGCTGCTTTTATTTTCTTTAATGGTCTACGCACCCATCCTACTGAATCACAAAGCTGTTCTAGTTCATATAAATTAATATTTTTGTCTGTGGTGAGATATATATCTACTTTTTTACCTCTATTTTCTAAATGCTTCACCAATATAACTTCTTTTAGTGAAGATACAACATTTATATTACCAAATCGATCAAACATACTAGTATTATCAAAAAATTTTTTCCAAAAAGTCATACCCGCATCTTATGTTTCATAGAATAGAAGACAAAATAAGTCGTAAATGTTAAACATATTCAAATAAATATAACATGAAACATTTTAATATTTTCTCAACAAATGTTACTGAATACACAAAAAAGCGTCTTTTTCTATTATTGTTTATAGTACATACATCACCTAAAGTATATAAATCTTTGTCACATTAACAACTATTGCTTCTATTAATAATTTAACACTAGACTATGAGACAAATACTTGCAATTCTATGCCTAATGATAATATGTATATCGATAAATCCAACAAGCTCATATGCCGAAGTTGCTGGGCTAACTCCATGCAAAGAATCAAAAGCATTTACCAAAAGACAACAAAACAGTATTAAGAAACTAGAAAACCGGCTAACTAAATATGATCCATCAACACCACCTGCTTTAGCAATTGAACAACAAATTATAAAAACACAAACAAGATTCGATAAATACAGTAAATCAGGTGTTCTTTGTGGTACAGACGGACTTCCACATCTAATTACAGATGGCAGATGGAATCATGCAGGAGAATTTATACTTCCAGGAATTTTATTTATATACATCACCGGATGGATTGGATGGGTAGGCAGAGGATATCTTCAAGCAATATCTGTAACAAACAAACCTACAGAAAAAGAAATTATCGTTAATGTTCCACTTGCTTTAAAATTTGCTCTATCTGGCTTTACATGGCCATTAGCAGCTATACAGGAGTTCACAAGCGGTAAATTATTAGTAAACAATAATGATATTACCATATCACCACGCTAGTTAAAATAACAAACAAAATAAAAACTAAATTTCATGAACAACAATCTATTAACCTATTTATCTACTATACCTGTAGTAGGAGCTATTTGGATGATATTTACAGCAGGATTTATTATTGAAATTAATCGCTTCTTCCCAGATATATTGTTTTTTTCTTTCTAACTAACAATAAACCAATTAAATCTAAACCTTAAACAAGCTATATAACATAAGCTTGTTTTTTTATGTTTGCGATATATTTTTGTTAAGATAAAATCATTAAGCCAACTAAAAAATAACTTAGGATACTATGAGTTTAATTAGTCAGATAATCACCGAAGCAGATAGCGAACTAAGATATCCAAGCATTGGAGAACTACAATCTATTACAACTTATTTAGCAACAGGTGAAAAAAGAATAAAAATTAGTTGTAAATTAAGAAACCAAGAAAGAGAAATTATACAAAAAGCTAGCAAATCTATCTTTCAAATTCATCCAGAATATATTGCTCCTGGAGGAAATGCAGAAGGAGCGCGCAAAAGATCTCTGTGTTTAAGAGATTACGGGTGGTACTTAAGACTAATTAGTTATGGTCTTTTAGCTGGAGATAAAACATCCATAGAAAAAATAGGCGTTATTGGTGCTAGAGAAATGTATAATTCACTAGGAGTACCAATTGTAGGTATGATCGATGCAATCGAATGCTTAAAACAAGCAACTCTAGAAACACTAAATGCAGAAGACACAAATATCATTTGCCCATATTTTGATTTTATTATACAGGGTATGTCACAATAAATATTAACTAGAAGAATAGTTGCTAGGTAATAAATGTAGTGATATAATTATAGTATGCTCGGAAAGTTACATATGTAATGGCTAAAAATTTGTCAGGACTGAAAAGTAGCAGCAAGAAAGCTAAATTACACAGGTATATCTTTCCGGGTTTTATTATTTAACGCTACCTCTTAAAGTTTATTGCAGCATCAAATACTCGTTAACCATTTTATTAGCAGTATATATTATGAACCAATCGTAACGAAACCACAGAGTACAAAGAATTTTTTCTTAAATACTTAGTAGGCAGTATTAATTTTTTATAATTCAACCGAATTTTAAAAGTGATATGATATTATCAATTCCGCAAGGAGCAAGAATTCTTGCAACAGGCTCTGCTGTCCCAGACTTATGCATAAATAATCAACATCTTAGTCAAATAGTAGAAACATCTGATGACTGGATAGTGAATCGTACAGGAATAAAAGAAAGAAGAATACTAGCTGATAAAGAAAAATCTATTATAGATCTTGCTTCATCAGCTTCTATGAATGCTCTTCAAAAAGCTTCCATGAAGCCATTAGATATTGATCTAATTATCTTAGCCACTTCGAGTCCTAATGATCTTTTTGGTAGTGCTGGACAACTACAAGCAAGTATTGGAGCCCATAAAGCTATAGCATTCGATTTAACAGCTGCCTGTTCAGGTTTTGTTTTAGCCATAGTGACCGCAACTCAATTCATACAAAATGGTAGTTATAACAACATACTTGTTGTTGGTGCCGATGTTTTATCAAAATGGATTAACTGGACTGACCGTAGTACATGTATTTTATTTGGTGATGCCGCAGGAGCAGCTATAGTACAGTCATGCTCACAAGAAGATAATGGAATACTAGGATTTCAATTAAACACAGATGGAAAGAAAGCATATCAATTGTCAATACCTTACGAGCAAAATAATTATAAGACAATAAATAACAAAACATTAAAAATTGTTCAAGGTCAATTCAAGCACATTGTCATGAATGGAAAAGAAGTCTATAAATTTGCGGTATCACATGTTCCTGTAAGTATATTACAATGCCTTAATTCTCTTAATATACTACCGAAAGATATACACTGGCTTTTACTACATCAAGCAAACGAGCGAATACTACATGCCGTTGCAAACAGGCTATCAATAAGCCCCAATAAAATTATTTCTAACTTAAGCAAATATGGTAACACATCTGCGGCATCAATCCCTTTGGCCTTAGATGAAGCATTGAACAGCCAAAAAATTGCCAATAATGATATTATTGTTATCTCTGGCTTTGGAGCAGGTCTTACATGGGGTACAGTAGTGATCAAATGGAAATGTAAATAAAAGCAAGAAAAATTAAATATAATATCAATATTACAGTTAGAATATATAATAAATGTATCTGAAGTATTAAAAACGAACAAGGACTATCAATTATGACCTCATCTTTATCCAGTTTCTTAAATAGCTTAATTTTAGGCGCTTTAATTGTAGTAGTACCGATTACCCTAGCATTATTATTTGTAAGTCAAAAAGACAAAACTCTAAGAAATTAAATATATACTCAATTCTAAGGAGAAAAAGACAATCTGAAAACAAAATGTTATACGATTATATTATAAACTCCTTAGATTACTAGTAATACATTACCAACAGTCTTTTCATTTAACTGTATACATATCAAGAAATATGTCTCTATCAAAATGGTTATACACTAAACGAAATATATGTACAAGAAATAATATAAAAAAAAGCCGATTACAAGTACCGGAAGGGTTATGGATAAAATGTGAAAAATGTGGGCTATTAATGTATTACAAAGCCCTCAATAAACATCAAAAAGTTTGTCCTCAATGCAAATACCACTTTCCTACTTCTAGCTACGATCGAATTGAACAAATAATAGATAAAAGCACTTGGATGCCTATTAATAACAATTTAGCATCTACAGACCCTTTAGGTTTTTGTGACAAAAAGCTGTATGGTAAAAGATTACAAGACATGCAAATTAAAACAGGTCTACTAGACGCTGTACAAACAGGAATAGGCAGTATTCATACTATTCCAGTAGCATTTGGAATTATGGACTTCCGTTTTATGGGTGGTAGTATGGGATCAGTCGTAGGAGAAAAATTGACAAGACTGATTGAACAAGCAACTAAGTCTAAAATACCAGTCATAATCTTATGTGCATCTGGAGGAGCAAGAATGCAAGAAGGTATGCTAAGTTTGATGCAAATGGCAAAAATATCTTCTGCATTACATAAACACCAACAACAAAGGCTACTCTACATACCTATATTAACTTCTCCAACAACAGGTGGAGTAACTGCTAGCTTTGCTATGTTAGGTGACATTATTATTGCTGAACCAAAAGCTTTAATAGCATTTGCCGGAAGAAGAGTCATAGAACAGACAATACGAGAAGATTTACCAGATAACTTTCAAACTTCTGAATACTTATTTAAACATGGTTTTATAGATTTAATTGTACCAAGAACACAACTAAAAACGACATTACATCAAATACTTATATTCTATGATATACCAAGTAACTAAAAAAACAGAACAATAATTATATTAAGAAAATTTTATTAAAGATATTTAATTTAAAACTAATACTAAAATAAATATAATTAAATTTTAATTATTATTCATCTATTATTAATATTAATACTAGTAAACACATTAAATTAGGTATAGTTATGCTACAAAAATATATTTGGCCATCTTTCATTGCAATATCTTTATTTTTTAGTTTTTTTTCAACTCCAGTTAGTGCTATAGAGCTAGACGAAACAACAAGAACCGTTCAATTAGAAGAATCTGGTAAAACTATTGTATTAACACCTGAGCAAGTAAAAAGAGGAAAAAGATTATTTAATAATTCATGTGCTCAATGCCACAACGGAGGTGTTACAAAGACAAATCCTAACATAGGACTAGAAATTGAGTCCCTGAGTTTAGCAACACCTTCTAGAGACAGTATTAATGGATTAATTGACTACATGAACAATCCAACCAGCTACGACGGAGCTACTTCTATTGCAGAGTTACATCCAAGTATCAAAAGTGCAGAAATTTTTCCAAAGATGAGAAACTTAACAGACGAAGATTTATTTGCAATCGCTGGACACATTTTAGTACAACCGAGAATTGCAGCGGAAAAATGGGGGGGGGGCAAAATCTATTACTAGCATCAATACTAAACTGAAGAAACACAACTACTAATATAACATATACTAAAAATTATATACTACAAGGACAGTAACTATGAAGCTATTATGTACATTATTATTGATTTTCAATATCATATTTATATCTACCCAAAGTAGCTTAGCTGCCGATTTAGATGCTGGTGAAGAAATTTTTACAGCAAATTGCTCAGCATGTCATCTAGGTGGTAATAATTTAATTATGCCAGAAAAAACCTTACAAAATGATGTACTAGAAAAAAATGAAATGAATAGCGTAACGGCAATTACTACTCAAGTAAAAAATGGAAAAAACGCTATGCCAGCTTTTGGAGGTCGTTTAGCAGATGAAGATATCGATAATGTCGCAAATTACGTATTAGCACAATCTGTAAAAGGATGGTAAGCTAGTAACTTTTAATCTATTTTATAATTTAGTATTTAATAAAAAGCTCCATACGATAAAATAGATATTTACTAAAATTATCTATTTTATTATTTAGTTATTTATTTATTTTACATCTCAAAACAAACAACTTTTATGCAATATAGCTAACCAAAACTCAAATGATAAATAATAGCTACTATCCCACAATTCTTATACTAGATGATAACACAAAGTACTATGGCTGGTCTTTTACCAACTCTACGCTATCGCTAGGAGAAGTTGTTTTTAATACTGGTATTACAGGATATCAAGAAATTATAACAGATCCAAGTTACACTGACCAAATTATTACATTTACTTATCCAGAAATAGGAAATACAGGTATTAATAATGAAGATAACGAGTCAGGGCAAATATATATAAAAGGTATTATTGCTAAAAATATATGTTTTTCTCCAAGCAGTTGGAGACATCAGATATCACTTATAGATTACTTAAAATGTAAACAGATACCACACATTTTTGGCATAGATACTAGAGCATTAACGAAACATCTAAGAAAAAATGGCGTAATGAATGGATGCATATCAAGTAAAACGTTAGATGAAACTTTTTTAGTAAAGACACTTAATAGAATACCGCCCATGAAAGGTACAAACTTAGTAAATAAAGTAACAACTGAAAATACATACACATTAAATTCAACTACTCAACTACCATATTTTCATTCTCATTTGAAATATAAAACAGATATTTTTCATGGACAAAAATTAAATATTGCTGTATTAGACTTAGGAGTTAAGTATAATATATTACAAAGATTAATAAGTTATGGATGTAACGTTACTATTCTACCTGCGTATAGTGATTATAGTATAATTAACGACTTAGCACCTGATGGGCTTATTTTATCTAATGGACCAGGTGATCCATCATCTATTAAACAAATAATTAAAAACGTAGGCTCAATTATAAAATTATCTAACATACCTATTTTAGGTATATGTATGGGACACCAAGTTTTAAGTCTAGCTTTAGGCTGTGAAACATTTAAATTAAAGTTTGGTCACAGAGGCATCAATCATCCTACAGGAATGTATCAAAAAGTTGAAATTACAAGCCAAAATCATGGTTTTGCAGTTAATTTGAACTCTTGCTCAGATAAAAACATGGAAATCACTCATCTCAATTTAAATGACAATACAGTAGCAGGGATTATACATAGACATAAATTAATTTTCTCCGTTCAGTACCATCCAGAAGCTAGTCCTGGTCCACATGACTCTGATTATTTATTTTACCATTTTATTAACTTAATAAAACTGAACAAACATAAGAAGAATATTATAACATAATACAATTGTTACTTATTCCATGCAACATGATTAAACAAAGCAGATAAAGTTTGTACCCCCCTCAACTGATTAAATAAAGGTAGATGACCTCGGGGAGCATTTATATTCCACATAAATTCAGATGGATATCGACGTGCCACTCCTTCATATTTCCACTCTATTTTTAACCATAATTTTTCCCAGTTACAATTATTAGTTAGCCATATCTGTCTTTGTCTGGAAAATCCAAATTTATCCCTAGAATACATACGCCACATCAAATCTATAACTTTAAGGTCATCAGATGGTATCAATGAAATATCAGTGAAATATAACCAATTTCTCTTACTACTCTTATCTAAACCTACCAATTTACATAATAGTATCTGAGTAAAACGATCCGCCTCTTGAAAATTATGTTTAATAAGTAAATCTTGTAAATATTGATGATCAGTAATCGATTGCGAACAAAGAGAATCAAATTGAAATAAACCATTAACAAAGTAGTTTTTTACACTTTCTCGTATTACGTCTTGCTTAGAATAATAAAGAGTTTCGAACAAAATCCCATCTAAACAATTGATATTCATCTTTTCTATAATACGACGATTTATTAGTAACTCTAATAAAGCTTTCTGACCAATCACATCATCTATACATATTTGATGAATCCAGTATAATTGTTGGTCAGGATAAATACTATTTTGCAGTCGAATTATTTTTTCTGAAGTCTTTAAATTACTATTTGATTTTTGATTCATTAATAAAAAGTGAAATGTCTAACAAAAAGATTATATTTTAATTATTTAATTTACAAGCTTAAATAACTACAGACAAAAAACTATTAAAGTCATAGCACAGACTAATACTTATTTTTGAACATTATTAATACTTACTATAACAGAACGAATACATAAAATAGCACTATTACCCAATAAGTTAATTAATATGTACATAAAAATTTTACTTAACATTAATAGAAATTTTTCTATCTGAGGAATTATTATATCCTGCAATTCTATTAGATACAAAATTACTAACTGTATTGTAGATAAGGTAGATAAATCATCTAATCTAGAAGTATAAATATACTTAGAAATCAGTCCACTAGAACTCATCAACCATACTTTATAGCGTGAACTATATATAGCCTTAGGTTGACCAAAGTACAAGCGTATAAAGTTTTGAAAGATTAAAGTATTTCGAAATAAGGCTATAGATCTAACTGGAAAATAAGAAGAATTAGACAAATAACAACCCTTAATAAAGGTAGCTATACTATATAAAGAACCTAGACTTTCTAGGATAGAACATACAACTAAATCACTTACTTGAATAACCAAGTTCTCAAATAGAACTGAGACATGTTTTACAGGTGTATTTTTGTCATCAAAAACAAAAATATTGTTACTAATATCAGAAGTACCGTATATAAGATAAATAAGTACATACTCAAGTAATAGACGATGTTCGGCAAAAACAATGTGAATATAAACTGAGTTAAATTCTTTTAAGGTAATATTATAGCTTACCGTTTTAGATAAAAAACGATTTAATGACTTTTGTATAAAATCATATAAAATTTTGTAGTTTAATAATTTAATATTATTAATGTTTAAATCTAGCTCTACAATGTCTAATATTAAAATCTCTAGTTCTAGCAATACAATAGAAAATAATTGCTTTTTGTTATTATTATCTAATAAATCTATATATAAATTTTCATTAGTCTTATTCAATAAATTACCTAAAAATTTTTGCCTTGTATGAGAAAATAAATATGCTACCTGCTTATTTAATTCGAGACTTTGATATCGAGGCCAAAACTTAATCATAACCTTTACATAATTAAAAGCTTTCTTAACTTAATATTAACACGATAAAAAAAAATGTCAGCATTTAATTCTTATAAACAGATAAAAAATTATAAAAAGATACTTATATATTTTATTTAACTTATACTATAATATCACTACATTTAATATTATTCACAAATAGAAAGATATGCCTCATTACTATTTTGCAATTGCGAGTAAAAAGTTTTTAGTAGACACAGAGCCAGTAGAAGAAATTTTAAGAGAAAGAACTAATTACTACAAAAGCTTTGACAAAGATATCGATTTTTGGTTTGTTACAAATCCTAAGTTTATTTCCTTACCCGAATTTAAAAATTTGAAAATCAAAATACCAAATCCCCCTGCTGCTATTATATCACTCGATCAACAGTTTATTCGATGGCTAAAGTTAAGAATAGGTTTTGTAGCAATAGGAGACTTTAAATCAGAATCATTGGAATAGTTTAAAGTAGTATCAGAGTTTAACTTTCTATAAAAACTTTATCTTGTGCAGGTGTCACAAATAAAGTTAAAATTTCCTGATTAAAAGTTTCAGCTGCTTTTGACTTATATCGATTAGGATTAACAACAATAGATAACATTCGTTTAATAGTAACATTCTTAATTCTTGCCCAATGTAATATACCTAATTCAAGTTCCTTTGCAATCGCAGAAACCGACACGAAAGCAGCACCTAATCCAGATTGAACTGCATTTTTTATAGCTTCTATAGAATTTAATTCCATTTCTATTTTAAATCTACTGCTATCTATATCATGCTGATTCAATACTTTATCAATAACTTTTCTTATTGTTGACTGAGTATCCAGAGCAATAAAACGTAAACGATATAGGTCTTCTTTTTGAATATCTGATAGTTTGGAAAAAGTATGCGATGTCGGCAAAATTAATGCTAACTCATCTTCTGCATAAGAAGTTACTTGAAGTACATCTTTTAATTCGCTGGGAACTTCTCCGCCAATAACAGCCAAATCAATTTGACCATTTGCTACACTCCAAGAAATTAAACGGGTAGAGTGTACCTGTAGCTGTACGTTAACTTGTGGATACCTTTGTCTAAATAAACCAATTAACCTCGGCATTAAATAAGTTCCCGTAGTTTGACTTGCACCAATTATAAGTGTACCTCCTTGTAAGTTTTGGACATCCTCTAAAGCACGACATGTCTCCTCACATAATGCAAGAATTCTACTACCGTATCTTAATAATAAATTTCCTTCCTCTGTCAACTTAGCTTTTTTGTTACTTCTCTCAAACAAAGGTATATTTAACTGTCTTTCTAAATTCTGAATTTGCAGACTAATTGCTGGTTGTGAAACGTATAAACTATCAGCTGCCCGCCTAAAACTTCCTTCTTTAATAATCGCTTTTAGAATCCTTAATTGATCCAAAGTAAAAGGTAAATCTCGCATATAAAATAATTAAACAAAAAATAACATAGAATTTACATAGAGATCATGCACGTATTATAATTATTATATAATAGAAATTGTTTTAAAGTTTTACATAAAACCAAGAATATAAAATAAAATAAAAGCCAATAAAACATAAAGAAAAATTACATTACTTACTTAATTACAATTATAATATAATTTAGTCATTCATCTATTTCAGGAAACAGATATATGGACATAAGATTACTTATAGTATTAACTCCAGTATTAGCAGCTGGCTCTTGGGCTTTATATAATATAGGAAGAGTAGCATTACAACAGTTTCGTAGTATGTAGTAAGTATTTAGTAGAAGTGTATTAACAATAGTAAAAATTTGTTATATATTAAAAGGAGTACAGAAAATATAACTATAGTTTCAACCGTACAGTATATTACTGTATTCCTAATATTAATTTTTAATAGATACTAAGTAACTAAGATATTCACAGAAATACAAACACTCATCAAATGGCTGTTCCTAAAAAACGCACGTCAACATCTAAATCGAAATCAAGAAAAGCAACTTGGAAACGTAAAGCCTATCAAGAAGGTCAAAAAGCTACTTCATTAGCAAAATCTCTATTAACAGGAAAAAATAAAAGCTTTATTTATGTTAATAATATAAGTAACAATACGACATAAACTATGCTTAGCTAAGTTAGCTATATTTTGATATTAAATGACAGATGGAAATTATTAATTTAACTCGTCGACATCCATCTATAATGCAAGTCAAAACATCTTTTATTATAAGTTTTCCATACTTAAAAGAGATTTGGCTATTCAATTGTTGCCAAGGATGCCAACATATAATAGAAAAACAATACATTAAAATTAGTCAAATCTCTAAAATCATTATTACAGAAGTAAATATTGAAAATATATCAGGTCTTTTAGGATTATTATCAAGTTTAAGCCTAATAAATAGAAAAAAAACCTTAAATATTTATAGCGTAAAAGGAATAGAACAATATTTAAAATTCGGTAAAAAATATTCACAAACTAATTTTCGTTATAATTTATATTGCCATATCCTAAAAACAGGCATAATTATTAAAAACGAAAATTATCAAGTATATAGCTTTTTAAACAGCTCAAAATTTGAGTTCTTACTTATTTCTCGTAAATTAAGTGGGAAGTTCAAGTTAAATCAAGCGCAAAATTTCAATTTAGTTATGGGACCATTATATGGAAAACTAAAAGATGGTTATATTTTTTTATTACCAGATGGACTTATTATTGAAGGACAGAAATTTACAGATAATAGCCAATCAGGTTTAAAAGTAAGCTTAATTATAAATAGATACAACCAAAGAAACTCTTTAGAAATTAGCTACAGATCCAAAGTTTTACAAGGTCAACTAATTATATAAACTAACATAGTATCTTATTTACTCAACTTAAAAAGTATTAAAATATAGAATATGAAATACGCTATTATCGAAGCTAGCGGCAAACAAATATGGATAAAAGCTGGAAGGTTTTATGATTTTAATTACATACCAGGCGAACCTGGCGATTTAATAAAACTCAAGAGAGTTTTAATATTTAATGAAGAAGGGAACGTAAAGATAGGTCATCCTTGCTTAAATGATATTACAGTTAAAGCCAGAATTTTAAGGCACATAAAAGGCAAAAAAATAACCATCTTAAAAGCAAAACCTAAAAAGAACAATAAATCTAAAAGAGGACATAGACAAAAACTTACTAGATTACTAATAGAAGAAATTACTACTGCATCTATAGTATAAATTAATTAACCTATATAGCTAAAAACATGGCACACAAGAAAGGTAGTGGAAGTACAAAGAACGGACGTGATTCAAATTCAAAACGATTAGGTATAAAAAAATATGGAGGAGAAAGCGTAAATTTAGGAAGCATTATAGTACGTCAACGAGGAAGTAAATTTAAAGTCGGACAGAATGTAAAAATGGGTAAAGATTACACAATATTTGCGCTGATAGATGGAATAGTAAAATTTCAAGTTGTTAACAAGAAAAATAAAAAAATACACGTCATTTCAACAAAATAAATTTTCATTTAATTAGAGAACAATAAACATTTTTTACACAAAATTTATAAAAATGCATTTTTTCAAATAACTTTTTTAGCTATATTTTCAAAATGGTAAAAAAAATAATTCTTTCACGTTTTAATAATATAGCAGCTATTTTACAAGACAACAAAATACAAGAAATTATTTTAGTCAACAACAACTACCAAGTTAATGATATATATATAGGTGTAGTACAAAAAATTTTTTCAGGTATAAACGCAGCCTTTGTAAAACTAGGTCAAAACGGTAAGAGTGGCTTTATACATATAAATGATATAAAGCCTTTAAAAAAGAATAGGCATGTTAGTCACATTACAGAAATACTTTCAATTAATCAAATAATATTAGTTCAAGTAATTAAAGAACCTACACTCAACAAAGGTCCCAGATTAACCACAAATATTAACTTATCTGGCAGGTACTTAGTCTTAATGCCTTTTTGCAATATAATATGTATCTCACATAAAATTCATGACCAGAACGAAAGAATACATCTACATTCACTAGCCGTTCTATTAAAACCATCTATGATGGGTATATTAATTAGATCCTCTGCACAAGGAATGTCAGAAGACGTAATTATAGAGGACTTAAATGATCTAAAAAAACAATGGAATTTTATTGAAAAAATAATTATTTCTTCATCTTTTCCTAGCCTAATTTACAAGGAGAAAGATCTAGTAAGAAGAATAATTAGAGATAACTACGAAGAAAACGTTGACAATATTATAATAGACTCAGAAGACGGATTAAAACAAATAAAATATTATTTAAATAAATGGCAATGTATAGAACCTTCAAAAATACAATTTTACAAAAAATATGAATGTATTCTAGAAAATTTTCGTATAAGAGAAACAATACTAAGAGCTCTAAAGCCTCAAGTCAAACTTAAATCAGGCGGTCATTTAATTATAGAAAGTAATGAAGCTTTAACTGTGATAGATGTAAATTCTGGTTCTTTTAATAAATCAGATAATTCAAAAGAAACTATACTAAGAACGAATCTCTATGCGGCCATAGAAATCGCACATCAACTAAAGATACGTAACATTAACGGAGTTGTTATAGTCGACTTTATAGACATGATATCACAACAAGATCAGTTGCGATTGCTAGAACATTTTAATAAACTTCTCAAGCTGGACCACGCAAAACCACAGATTGTTCAACTATCAGAGTTAGGATTAGTAGAACTGACACGCAGAAGAAGAGGACAAAGTTTACAAGAACTATTTAATAGCAATAGTCATTCATATTTTAACTTATATAAAAATTTAATATTAAAAAACGATAATAAAAATACAACAACTAAGGAGTACCAAAATTTTTTATCTAATGAACAAATAAAAACTATGTTTTTTAGCAAACAGTTTACTAAACATATAATACTAAAAAACAAAGCTTTCATAAGCAAAAAAAATTTTAGTATTAAATCAAGCTACGGAAATACAATCGATTTAATCAGTCCAAAAAAAAACTATATAGTACCTTTAATTATGTACTCTAAAACGTTGAATATAATTAATAATACATAAAAAAAACATACACTAATGTGTATGTTTTTTAAGCTTTATGCTGATATAGAGGATAATGGTAAAACTTAAAAAAGTTAGCCATTAATAGTCGGAGCAACTAAAGCTACTGGTAAAGATTGTTCAGAAGCTAAATCTAGTGGAAAGTTATGAGCATTACGTTCATGCATTACTTCCATACCCAAGTTAGCTCTGTTCAAAATATCAGCCCAAGTGTTAATTACACGCCCTTGACTATCAACAACTGATTGATTGAAATTAAAACCATTCAAGTTAAAAGCCATAGTACTAACAGACATAGCAGTAAACCAAATTCCTACTACAGGCCAAAGACCTAAGAAGAAATGTAATGAACGAGAATTATTGAAACTAGCATATTGGAAAATCAAACGGCCAAAGTAACCATGAGCTGCAACAATGTTGTAAGTCTCTTCTTCTTGACCGAATTTATAACCATTATTAGCTGATTCACTTTCAGTTGTTTCACGAATTAAGCTAGAAGTTACTAGAGAACCGTGCATAGCGCTGAATAAAGAACCACCAAATACACCCGCTACACCTAATTGATGAAAAGGATGCATTAAGATGTTATGTTCAGCTTGGAATACAAGCATAAAATTGAATGTACCAGAGATACCTAAAGGCATACCATCAGAGAAGCTTCCTTGACCAATTGGATATACAAGGAATACTGCTGCTGCTGCTGCTACAGGTGCTGTAAAAGCAACTGAGATCCAAGGACGCATACCAAGGCGGTAGCTTAATTCCCATTCACGACCGATGTAACAACATACACCAAGTATAAAATGTAGAACAATTAGTTCATAAGGGCCACCATTGTATAGCCACTCATCTAAAGATGCAGCTTCCCAGATAGGATAAAAATGAATACCGATAGCTGCAGAACTAGGAATAATAGCACCAGAAATGATATTATTTCCATAAAGCAAAGAACCTGCAACTGGTTCACGTATACCATCAATATCAACCGGAGGTGCAGCAACGAATGCAATGATGAATACAGATGTAGCTGTTAATAATGTTGGAATCATTAAAACACCAAACCAACCAATATATAATCGATTTTCAGTGCTAGTAATCCAATTACAAAAACGTTCCCACAGGCTTGCGCTTTCGCGTCTTTCTAAAGTAGCAGTCATAATAATAAAAAAGTCATTTAGGATAAATATGGATACTTCCCAAGTAAACAAAACTTGTTAAATATATTATTACAAAGATACAAGTGTATTGTAAAGTAATTTTAATCTGCTAACTATATACTCCAGTAAGTTTACAAAAATGTTATCTGATACTTGACCTTTAAAAATCTATCGGTAAAAATATACATAATTATAATTTATAAAAAACTTACACAAAATATAAAAAAACATGTCACATTTAAGCCATATTAAAACATCTATTAGCGACAAAAAGATATTACAAAAAACACTAAACGACCTTGGCTTCAAATATGAATTTAAATTTACAGTTCATGAAATAGGTACGGACATTGGTCAAACAGAAGATATAATAGTAAAGAATAATGAGATGACTAAATTTACGTTTTCTTGGAACGGGAAAGAATATTCATTATTAGCAGATCTAGACTTTTGGAATCTGGACATGTCTTACGAAAAATTACTTGATAAAATTATGCAACAGTACTCATACAATTCAATTATTACAGAGAGTACTAAATATGGATTTACGAACATAAATAAAGAAACACTATCAGATGGATCATTAAAATTAGTACTTCAAAGATGGAGCTAATATTTCTCTCTTTATTTTTATAGCTATATAATAAAGTGATAGGAAGACATTTTTTAGTCAGAATACTGATAAAACTTGATAATAAATCCATAGATTTATTTAATTATCAGTATTTTGATCAAATTTTTTATCACTCTTTACTATTAGTAAAAAGTAATACTTTTTTTTGAATTAACACATACAGATCTATCACAAATGAACTATTAATAACTATTACTTTTACAAAAAAATCAAGCTTAAGCATAATTTAGGCATAAATAGAACACTTTTGGTAGTTATCTAAAGATGTAAGTAACATAAATAACAAAAAAAGATACGGACAGAGAGACTTGAACTCTCACGAGAAATTCTCACTAGAACCTAAATCTAGGGTGTCTACCAATTCCACCATGTCCGCTATGTAGGTATAAGACTACTTTGAGTATATCAATAACAACAACGAAAAACAAGTATACAATTTAATTAAGTATATTAGTTTTTTAAAACTTAAAAACTTGTAATAAATTATTTTTTTTGTTATCATAGCTTTTGAGTTATTTAGTCCTCAGTAGCTCAGTGGTAGAGCGATCGGCTGTTAACCGATTGGTCGTAGGTTCAAATCCTTCCTGAGGAGATATATTATCATGAGATAAAACTATAAACAGATACTTGAACTTACCTAATATGAAATACAGCCCTTTCAACCTGTTAGAAATAACGTCATACTATTTACAACAAAAAGTTTATATACTATGCGTTTCTAACTTAAATAGCCTTCATTTATCTACGCTAGTAATACTGTTCTTAGGAGGTAATTTAACTAGTTTAAATCCTTGTTTAATATCAACGTTTCCTTTAACTATATCTCAAATAAACAACTTTAACAATGAATACTATAAAAACTTAAATTCACTACTATATGGTCTACTAAGTAGTATTTTAATTACTATTTTTACTATATTTATATTTCATAAGCTTGTATTACATATAACACTCTTATCATCACTATTAACCATACTGATTGGCTTAAACCTACTACAAATACTAAAATTAAATACACCGTTTTTTTTTAATATACCAGCAAATTTAATCAGAACCAATAATTCGCAAACGATTAACTGGATTATAGGATTTACGGTAGGAATTAGCACATCAAACTGCAGTACACCAATATTAACTACAATTATAATTTGGTTAGATAATTCCAATTCTCTTCTTTTAGGTATAATCTATATTACATTTTATTTGATAGGCTATATTCTACCTATTTACTTTTTAACATATATACTAACAAATATAAAAGACAAAGAAAGTAAATTCTTAGTACGTACATGGAATTACATTATACCAGCAAGCGGTTTCTTATTAATTGGCATTGGCTTTTTTTCTTTACTAGAAAACATAATTACTTAATAACTAATAAATAAATAACCACAAAGACAAAAAGAACTAAAAGAGATAGAAATAAAGACACCTATGCAAGGAAAAAAGACATATGAAATACTTATACAATAAAACACTTCAATGGCATATTACAAAACAACTGAGCAATTTAAGCTTTTCAATTACACTTTTCTTAGTTATAGCAAGTACGAGCGTTGTAGGTACAATAATTGAACAAGATAAAAATATAGAATATTATCAAACAAATTATCCAACTACACATAGTATTAATTGGAAAACTATTATCGGTTTTGGTATCAACCATCTATATACAAGTTGGTGGTTTTTATGTCTACTGATCTTGTTTTGTTGCAGTTTGGTTACTTGTACTTTTTCACGTCAACTACCAGAGTTAAAAAATGCACGCAGCTGGAAATTTATGCCATATAGCAACAAAAATAGGTTGGCAATAAACTCATTACCGATGCTATCACTTAAACGTATGATTTTTATTTTGAACTCAAAACAATACTATGTCTTCCAAAAAAATCATCTGATTTATGCATACAAGGGTCTCATAGGAAGAATAGCTCCTATTTTTGTTCATATTAGTATAATAACAGCTTTAACCGGATCTATGATAGGATTATTAGGTGGTTTTACAGCTCAACAAATGATCCCTACTAAAGAATTTTTTCATATACAGAGCATAACTAAATCTGGACTGTATAGTCATTTACCTACTACTATTGTCGGTAGAATAGACAACTTTGTGATTGAACGTAACCAAGACAATTCGATCAAACAATTTTACTCATATATTACACTGCTCAATAATAAAGGAAAACAATTAAGTCATAAACTTATATATGTTAATTCTCCGCTTAAATTTGAAGGAACTATTTTTTATCAGACGGCATGGAATATAAATGCTATCAAAATGAAAATTGACAATTTTGTAGTACAGCAAAAACTAACAGAACACAAACTAAATAACCAACGAATATGGGTATATACTTTACAGATAGAACCTAATAGTCCAATTCATATGATTATAACTGGATTACAGAACAAAATATCCATTTACAACTCTTCTGGAAACTTGCTAAAATTAATAGAAGTAAAAGAAGAAATAGTAGTCAATAATCACAGTATTACTATAACAGAGCTAATGACAAGTACAGGTTTACAGATTAAGACAGATCCTGGAAATGATATCGTATACTTAGGTTTCTTTATACTAATATCTAGTACGATGATTAGTTATCTATCATATAGCCAAATTTGGATTAAACATAACCAACAAAATATACAAATCACAGGTCACACTAACAGAGCTCAATTAACTTTTGAAAAAGAATTAACAAGTATTCAAAAACAATATGTAAACACTACATCAGCAAAAAAATATAATAAGTAGTTAATTAATGAAATATCTGGGTACATTTTTATATTATAGTTATGCTAATAAAAAATTTTGAATAATTATTTTCCCATTGTAAGTCCATAAACTTTCTGGATGAAATTGTATACCTCTAACTAAACGATAATGTTTGTGACGAAATGCCATAATAATATTATTATCTGTCCATGCAGTAATTTCAAGTTCTTGGGGTAAGCTACCACAATCAACAATTAAACTATGATAGCGAGCTGCTATAAAAGGATTAGGTAAATCATTAAACAAGTCTGTATTATTATGGAATATCTTACTTGTTTTACCATGTACAGGATTACTCAACTGCTTAATATATCCGCCATAAACATGTCCTATGCTTTGGTGACCCAAACAAACACCTAATATAGGAACTCTATGTCCATATTCTCTAATTAATTGCAGTGATACACAGGTATCATTTGGACTACCTGGACCAGGAGACAATATAATATGGGTAGGACTTAAAAGACTAACTTCTTGTACAGAAATTTCATCATTACGACTAATATACATTTCAAAACCCAACTCACCAATGTATTGAACTAAATTTTGAGTAAAACTATCATAATTATCTATAACTAAAATCATATGACCTTATACAAAAATAAACTAAGTAATTACTTATATGATATACCATACACAGGAGAACTAGCTTGAGCTCTTAAAGTCTTTTGCATTCTTTCCGCTAAGTATGCTTTCCTTCCAGACCTAACACTAAGTTTTATCGCTTCAGCCATTAGCTTCGGTGAAGATGACTTAGCTACTGCTGTATTTAATAAAACCGCTGATGCACCTAATTCCATAGCTTGACAAGCTTCACTTGGTGTACCAATACCTGCATCAATTATTACAGGTACTTTAGAATTTTCAATAATAACCTGAATATTCAGCATATTTTGTAAGCCGCAGCCCGATCCTATAGGAGAAGCTAGAGGCATAACAGTTGCACATCCAATATTTTCTAATTGCTTTGCTAGTAAAGGATCTGCATTAATATAAGGTAAAACAGTAAAATTACTATTTACTAAATACTCGGCTGCTTTTAACGTACCTATAGGATCAGGTAATAAGTATTTAGGATCTGGAATCACTTCAAGTTTTACAAAATTATTGTTTACTTGACCAATATGTGTAGCTATTGCTTTACCTAAAGAAGCTATACGTATAGCTTCTTCAGCTGTTCTACACCCAGCTGTATTAGGCAAGAGCCACAATTTATCCCAATCAAGACAATCTATCAAATTACTCTTGCCTAAACTTTTTGCATTTTGAGCTCTTCTAATAGCAACCGTAACAATATGAGCTTCACTTGCTTGAATGCTTTCTTGTGCCTCTTGTAGATTTCTATACTTACCCGTACCAAGCATTAAACGAGAACTAAAACTCTTTTGATCAATAACCAATGACATATAAAAAAATAAAAAAATATTCTTAAAGTATTATATCTTTAATTTAGCTAAAAAGATAAAAAGTATTTTACAATAAACTTAAGTTTATTGTAAAATCAAGATAGATTAGACGATTATGCTATTTCTTTATACATAATTTCATACTATACGTCCTATTAATAATACGAAAAATTTTGACAACCTTCAATATTCATCACATAAAATCATTATGGCCAATCAATTGCCTATATGGATAATAGTCATTATAAGTACTTTGGTAAGCGGAATAATAAGTATATTAATATATCAACTTTACTTGTACATACTTCAGAATAAAAATAACACGAAAAAAAGTAATATTACATTAGTAGATAGATTAGGATCCATACTTCCTTACTGGTTACCTTTACTAGAAGGTTTACAAAACTTTGGGCAACAAATTTTACCTGACTACCCTTTTAGTTTAATGAGCATTTACAAAAAGACTCTAATGCCGATAGTCATATTCTATGTTACTCACCCAGCATTAGCATTTATAATATTCTTTATACTATATTATCTCTTTGTTAGAGCTAAAAGCCCTATTCCCGACAGACCATTTATTCGCTTTAACGTGTTACAATCAATACTACTATTTTTAATTAACTCTTTACTGGGTGCTACTTTTAGAGCTTTACCAATAGAATTTAGGATGAGTTTATACGGTTTTATGTTGTGCAACACACTATTTTGGTTTGTACTATCAACAATTACATATGCCTTCATAAAATCAATTCAAGGCAAGTACGCTCAAATCCCAGTTATCTCGCAAGCTGTAAAAATACAAATAAACAATAGACTTTAAAAATTTCTATACCTATGACAAAACTAAACAGTTACGAAACAATATACATATTAAAACCAGACGTTAGTGAAGATAAAAATCTAGATTTAGTAAACCAATATAAACAACTAATAAAAAAAAATGGAGGACAAAATATATTTGTACAACATAGGGGAAGAAGACATCTAAGTTATAATATAACTCACTACTACGACGGTATATATGTACAAATGAATTATGAAGGAAATGGAAATCTAATCAAACATTTAGGAAAATCTATGAGATTTAATAGTAATATAATTAGGTATTTAATAATAAGACAGAGATAATTAGTTGAGCCTTGATACTGAGCTACTTTCCCAAAAAGCTTCCTCTTTAGTATCATTGCCGCTGTAGCATTTAACAACCAAGTTCGGGATGGATTGGAGTGGATCTACTACGCTATGAGTATCAAGGCATAAATAAACTGTTATTTAAAGTTTTTTCTAAAGTTTACGATCTATTAGTACATCTCAGCTAAACACATTACTGCGCTTACACTTAATGCCTATCAAACGGTTAATCTGACCGTGATCTTAAAAGAGTACTCATCTTGAGGTAGGCTTCCCACTTAGATGCTTTCAGCGGTTATCCTGACCACACTTAGCTACCCAGCGTTTACTGTTGGCACAATAACTGGCACACTAGAGGTGTGTCTCTTCCGGTCCTCTCGTACTAAGAAGAGAGCCTCTCAATACTCTAACGCCTACACCGGATATGGACCGAACTGTCTCACGACGTTCTGAACCCAGCTCGCGTACCGCTTTCATGGGCGAACAGCCCAACCCTTGGAACGTACTACCGCTCCAGGATGCGATGAGCCGACATCGAGGTGCCAAACCTCCCCGTCGATGTGAACTCTTGGGGGAGATCAGCCTGTTATCCCTAGAGTAACTTTTATCCGTTGAGCGACAGCCTTTCCACTCAGAACTGCCGGATCACTAAGACCGACTTTCGTCTCTGCTCGACTTGTAGGTCTTGCAGTCAGGCTTTCTTATGCCTTTATACTCTAAGACTGATTTCCAACCAGCTTGAGAAAACCTTTGTACGCCTCCGTTACTTTTTAGGAGGCGACCGCCCCAGTCAAACTGCCTACCTGAAACTGTTCCTTGACCGGTTAACGGTTTTCAAGGTTAGAGTCTTAGTTTATTTAGAGTGGTATCTCACTGATAGCTCTTATACATCCACAAATATATCGTCTTAGCCTCCCACCTATACTGCGCAAAATAAACCTAGAATCAATTTCAAGCTACAGTAAAGCTTCATAGGGTCTTTCTGTCCAGGTGCAGGTAGTCCGCATCTTCACAGACAATTCTATTTCGCCGAGTCTCTCTCCGAGACAGTATCCAAATCGTTACGCCTTTCGTGCGGGTCGGAACTTACCCGACAAGGAATTTCGCTACCTTAGGACCGTTATAGTTACGGCCGCCGTTCACCGGGGCTTCAGTTGCTAGCTTTGCCTGAAACTAACCAGCTTCTTTAACCTTCCGGCACTGGGCAGGCGTCAGCCCCCATACATTGTTTTACAACTTAGCGGAGACCTATGTTTTTGATAAACAGTCGCTTGGATCTAATTATTGCAACCCTACAAGGGTACCCCTTCTTCCGAAGTTACGGGGCTATTTTGCCGAGTTCCTTAGAGAGAGTTATCTCGCGCCCCTTAGTATACTCTACTTACCTACCTGTGTCGGTTTTGGGTACAAGCATTTATTATTTAGGATATTTCGAGCTTTTCTAGGAAGCATGACATCAATCACTTTAGTACCTTAATACTTTGTATTCGTTTCTTAGCTCAAGATGTTTTCTCCATCTATCTTCACCTTCGAAAACTTAAACCGATAACCAACACTCGGATGATTTAGCCTTCTCCGTCCCTCGATATCAATAATAAACAGTACAGGAATATTAACCTGTTATCCATCGACTACGCTTTTCAACCTCGCCTTAGGACCTGACTTACCCTTTGCGGACGAACCTTCCAAAGGAACCCTTAGGTTTTCGGGGCATTGGATTCTCACCAATGTTTTCGCTACTCAAGCCGACATTCTCACTTCTGCTTCGTCCACATTCATTTTCACTAATGCTTTAACCTACAACAGAACGCTCCCCTACCGATGTTAAACATCCCACAGCTTCGGCAAATAACTTAGTCCCATTCATTTTCGGCGCAAAATCACTAGACCAGTGAGCTATTACGCACTCTTTAAAGGATTGCTGCTTCTAAGCAAACCTCCTGGTTGTCTGTGCATTTTTACTTCCTTTACCACTTAGCTATTATTTAGGGGCCTTAACTGGTGGTCTGGGCTGTTTCCCTTTTGACAATGAAGCTTATCCCCCACTGTCTCACTGATTGACTACACACTTAGTATTCAGAGTTTGCCTCGATTTGGTACCACTCTCGCAGCCCGCACCAAAACAGTGCTTTACCCCTAAGATTAAGCATCAACCGCTGCGCCAAAACGCATTTCGGGGAGAACCAGCTAGCTCCGGATTCGATTGGCATTTCACCCCTAACCACAACTCGTCCGCTGATTTTTCAACATCAGTCGGTTCGGACCTTCACTTAGCGTTACCTAAGTTTCACCCTGGTCATGGCTAGATCATCCGGGTTCGGGTCTATAAACAGTGACTTGCGCTCTTTTCAAGCTCGCTTTCACTATGGCTACAATATTCTTTATCTTAACCTGCCACTGCCTATAAGTCGCCGGCTCATTCTTCAACATGCACGCAGTCAAACGTTAAGTCGTTCTCCTACTGCTTGTAAGCTTACGGTTTCATGTTCTATTTCACTCCCCTTCCGGGGTTCTTTTCACCTTTCCCTCACGGTACTGTTTCGCTATCGGTCATTTAGTAATATTTAGCCTTACGAGGTGGTCCTCGCTGATTCACACGGGATTTCGCGTGTCCCATGCTACTTGGGATACAGAATACATGTAATAATTGTTTTCGGTTACAGGATTATCACCTTCTAGGATACAACATTCCATTTGTTTCACCTAACTTTTACATATTTTTGTTTCTGTCCCACAACCCCACTAAAACGTATTAAAGTGGTTTAGGCTGTTCTCATTTCGCTCGCCGCTACTAAGAGAATCGCTTTTGCTTTTTTTTCCTCTAGTTACTAAGATGTTTCAGTTTACTAGGTTTGCTCTTGCCTACTTATATATTCAGTAGGTAGTATAAAGAGTTTCCTCATTCGGGCACCTCCGGATCAAAACTTACTTCCAATTCCCCGAAGTATTTCGCTGGTAGTCACGCCCTTCATCGCTTCTAAATGCCAAGGTATTCGCCGTAAGCTTTTAATTACTTTATATCACAACTATATTAAATAACAGTAAAAAATTTAATAAGCTGGAGGTAAGCGGACTCGGACCGCTGACATCTGCCTTGCAAAAGCAGCGCTCTACCAACTGAGCTATACCCCCTCTTACTTATTTAGGCTATACTAGACTTGAACTAGTGACTTCACCCTTATCAGGGGTGCGCTCTAACCAGCTGAGCTAATAGCCTTTACAATACAATAAATATAAATACTAATACAATTTTCCGATCTAGGATAAAATTTATAGACTCCCTAATAAGGAGGTGATCCAGCCGCACTTTCCAGTACGGCTACCTTGTTACGACTTCACCCCAGTTACTAACTCTACCTTAGGCGTCCTCCTCCATAAAGGTTAGAGTAACGACTTCGGGTATAGTCAACTTCCATGGTGTGACGGGCGGTGTGTACAAGGCCCGGGAACGGATTCACCGCCGTATAGCTGACCGGCGATTACTAGCGATTCCATCTTCATGTAGTCGAGTTTCAGACTACAATCCGAACTTAGGATACGTTTATGAGATTAGCATGTCTTCACAGACTAGCAACTCTTTGTCGCAACCATTGTAGCACGTGTGTAGCCCAAAACATAAGGGGCATGCTGACTTGACGTCATCCTTACCTTCCTCCGGTTTGTCACCGGCGGTCTTTCTAGAGTGCCCAACTTAATGATGGCAACTAAAAACAAGGGTTGCGCTCGTTGCGGGACTTAACCCAACATCTCACGACACGAGCTGACGACAGCCATGCACCACCTGTGTTCGCGTTCCCTAAGGCACTTTTTACTTTCATAAAAGTTCGCGACATGTCAAGTTTTGGTAAGGTTCTTCGCGTTGCATCGAATTAAACCACATGCTCCACCGCTTGTGCGGGCCCCCGTCAATTCCTTTGAGTTTCATTCTTGCGAACATACTTCCCAGGCGGGATACTTAACGCGTTAGCTAGGATACTGCACGGATCGACACGCGCAACATCTAGTATCCATCGTTTACAGCTAAGACTACTGGGGTATCTAATCCCATTCGCTACCTTAGCTTTCGTCTCTGAGTGTCAGTAAAGGTCAAGCAGAGCGCCTTCGCTTCTGGTGTTCTTCCCAATATCTACGCATTTCACCGCTACACTGGGAATTCCCTCTGCCCATACCATACTCTAGTTTAATAGTTTCCACTTCTGATTTGGAGTTGAGCTCCAGTATTTAACAGCAGACTTACTAAACCACCTACAAACGCTTTACGCCCAGTGATTCCGGATAACGCTTGCATCCCCCGTATTACCGCGGCTGCTGGCACGGAGTTAGCCGATGCTTATTCTTTAGGTACCGTCATATCTTCTTCCCTAAAAAAAGAGGTTTACAACCCACAGGCATTCATCCCTCACGCGGTATTGCTCCGTCAGGCTTTCGCCCATTGCGGAAAATTCCCCACTGCTGCCTTCCGTAGAAGTCTGGACCGTGTCTCAGTTCCAGTGTGGCTGATCGTCCTCTCAAACCAGCTACTGATCGTGGCCTTGGTAAGCTTTTACCTTACCAACTAGCTAATCAGGCATGAGCTCATCTTTAGGCAGATTTCTCTTTTCACTCGTAAGCATATGGGGCATTAGCAACTGTTTCCAATTGTTATTTCCCTCCTAAAGGTAGATTCTCACGTATTACTCACCCGTCCGCTACTAAAACATAAGTTTTCGTTCAACTTGCATGTGTTAAGCATACCGCCAGCGTTCATCCTGAGCCAGGATCAAACTCTCCGTGTT